TGTATCATTCTCAATGATTCCATATTAGTATCGAAAATATGTCAAAAATCTAGCTAACCCAATAATGAAAATATTGTAAGGGGACTAAAGCATGCTATTATAGGATTTGAATATTAGAAATCTATTTGAAACCAATCTATGTCTAAGGTTTACTATTCCAATTATTCATTGAGTCTTCCCTTGACTCTTTTTGTGTTTAAATAATCTTTCAATATCTTGACTTTTTTAGAACAAGTTTAAGCTAGAATCAATAAGATTTTAAAAACCCTTTCATTTTTATTTCGTGAACCTAAAGACTATTGTTGTGAAGATATATAAAATACAAGATTTCCTTTTCCCGAAAGAAATATCTGGAAGAAGAAAGGGAAACGGATACTCAATATTTAATGAGTAAATATGATCTTCTCCAAAGATAGAGAGAAAATATTCTATCGATGTAGAATCATATGGAAAGCCGTATTCGATGAAAATCGTATGTACGGTTTGGAGGGAGATCTCTTAGAATCTGAAAGATCCACCCTACAATATGGGGTGAAAAAGCCAAAATAAATCATTAAATAGTGATTCAAAAATAAAATAGAATACCTTTTCAAACTCATGTCACGTCGAAGTACTGCAGCAGGAGAAACTGCAAAATCAGATCCAATTTATCGTAATCGATTAGTTAACATGTTGGTTAACCGTCTTCTTAAAGACGGTAAAAAATCATTGGCTTATCGAATTCTTTATCAAGCTATGAAGCAGATTAAGCAAAAAACGCAAAAGAACCCACTATCTGTTTTACGACAAGCAGTACGCAGAGTAACTCCGAACGTAACAGTAAAGGCAAGACGTGTAGGTGGATCAACTTATCAAGTTCCCGTTGAGATAGTACCTGCACAAGGAAAAGCACTTGCTATTCGGTGGTTATTAGGAGCATCTCGAAAACGTCCAGGTCGAAGTATGGCTTTAAAATTGAGTTATGAGTTAATGGATGCTGCTAAGAATAATGGCAGTGCTGTACGTAAGAAGGAAGAAACTCATAGAATGGCAGAAGCCAATAAAGCTTTTGCACATTTTCGTTAATTATTAGATTCAACTAAAAATGTTCTATAGAACGTTTTTAGTTGAATCTAATAATTAATGATATAATTTATTTAATCATCTTGAGAATAAAGACTAGAATTCTGAAAGAGAAATGTTGTAATAAGAACAAAGAGAGAATCTGAGAAATCGGGAAAAGAAAAGACCTTAAATATCCCTTTCTCAGAATATATTGAAACATCCAATATAGAATATCTAATATATTATTACTATATATATAGTTATTGTAAAAAGATCGAGAAAATGATTGTCCGGAATGGAATAATAGTATAGGTTTCTAATAATTTTGGAAAATGACCAAATATCTTAATAAATTACTTATGCCTTCTCGAACGAACATATCGAAAAATGATTACTTTCTCTCTCAATTTATCTCGAATTTCTCTTATGAAAGATTTTAATTTGTTTCTCCTATATGGTAATTCCATTCTGCCAGAATGTATTTTAATTCTTAGCCCAATTGTTACTATCATTATTGATTTAGTATCCAACAAACAAAATACACCTTGGCTCTATCTAATATCATTAACAGCTTTAGTTACCAGTATAGTAATCTTATTCTTTCAATGGAAAGAAGAACCTGTATTGACTTTTTCTGAGACTTTTCAAATAAACAGTTTTAACAATATATTTAGACTATTTATTTTAATTTGTTCATTATTATGTATTCCATTATCTATCGACTACATACAATGTACAAAGACGGCCTTAACAGAATTTTTATTATTCATATTAACAGCGACTTTAGGAGGAATGTTTTTATGCTGTGCAAATGATTTAGTAACTATTTTTGTAGCTTTAGAATGTTTAGGATTATCATCTTATCTATTATCTGGATATACAAAGAAAGATGTACGGTCTAATGAAGCTACCATGAAATATTTACTTATGGGTGGAGCAAGTTCTTCTATCTCGGTTTATGGTTTTTCCTTGCTATACGGATTGTCTGGAGGAGAGATTCAACTTCAAAGAATAGTCAATGGACTTCTAAACACACAAATGTATAATTCTACAGGGATGTTTATCTCAATGATATTTCTTCTTGTAGGAGTTGGATTCAAACTCTCGTTAGTTCCTTTTCATCAATGGACTCCCGATGTATATGAAGGAGTGTGATTCGTTCAAGAAATCCTTAGATCTGTAATAGATTATTGAATAGATCGTTAATCTACTTTTTTAAGGTACTTTATTTATAGACATGTGGAGAAAAAAAAAGAACACCTTATATCCTCACTCGGATTACTAAATAACTTTTACTAAAGATTTTTGTAAGATCTTTGTTTAATGATTAGAGTAAAGCAAAGTCAAGAAAGAAGATCGATTTTGGAATAATAAGAAGATCTCTTTATAAGTTAGTTATTAAGGGTAGTTTTTGCAAAGATCAAACAAATGACGTATAAAAATATTATTTTTAATAACTTTTGTAAGATGCTAAATAGTTAGTTTTAATCCTTCAAAGACTACGAGTATAGCAGAAGCATCCGTCAACAAAGAGATCACCCTAAAATAATAATCTCATGTCTATTAAAAACGAATAAACTCAGATGGTTTTCTTATTTAATCTTCTTTTCCCGATTTTCTTTTCCCGATTTTGGGGGAAAAGACTATAATGATTAAACAAGTAATAGATTTTCATAAAGACTACTGATAAAGGATTCCTCGAAAAGTTCAAGATTCTAATAATTTTGAATAGATTCAATCTTATACACACGCGAGGAAGGTTATAAAAGAGATGATCGTATAAACTCTTTTTTACTTAGGAGCCGTGTGAAATGAGAGTTTCATGCACGGTTTTGAATGAGAGAAAAGATTGAGTAATCTTCTTTTCGACTCTGACTCCCCCACTCCAGTTGTTGCTTTTTTTTCCGTGACTTCGAAAGTAGCTGCTTTAGCTTTAGCTACTCGACTTTTCAATATTCTATTTCCTTCTTCATCAACTGAATGGCATCTGCTTCTTGAAATATTAGCTATTCTTAGCATGATATTGGGAAATTTAATTGCTGTCACTCAAATAAGCATGAAACGTATGCTTGCATATTCTTCTATAAGTCAGATTGGATATATTATTATTGGAGTAATTGCTGCAGAATCCAATAATGGATATGCAAGTATGATAACTTACATGCTAATTTATATATTTATGAATCTAGGGACTTTTGCTTGTATCATCTTATTCGGTTTGCGTACAGGAACGGATAATATTCGAGATTATGCGGGATTATCTACAAAAGATCCTCTCTTAACTCTCTCTTTAGTGCTATGTCTACTATCTCTAGGTGGCATACCTCCGCTATCAGGTTTTTTCGGAAAACTCTATTTATTCTGGTGTGGATGGAAAGCAGGTTTATACCTTTTGGTTTCAACAGCACTTTCTACAAGCGTTATTTCTATGTATTATTACTTAAAAATCATTAAGTTATTATTTACTAAACAAAACAGACAATTAACTATTTATATACAAAAGTATAAGGTTTCGTCGTATGCTCTAATCCCAAAGAGTTCTATCGAGATCACTATGATTATATGTGTAGTAGCATCTACTCCACCAGGGATATTAATAAATCCTATTATTGCAATCGCACAGAATACTTTCTTTTAAATAAAGCTCTTCTCATTCATTGAATATTCATAGAAAGAGATTCTTAAATAAGTTGATTTTGATATCATCAATCTCACAAGAAGAGAATATTCTTTGAATTGCGGAATAAATACTTCTATCTCTAATCAAAGATAGAAGTATTTGTTTTAGGAAGAGTTACCATTGAATCGGAATTGTTGTTTCCGATGTTACAACAACATCACTTATTAGCTCATTTCTTAATCGATTCCAGTTTCAATCCAATAATCTATTTAGCTCTTGACAAAGGTTCTTGGATTTATCTATTATTTGAATAGAATACTCAAGATTGTTAGTAGCCATTGACAAAGTATATTAGATATGTTATACTATCTAATAGATAAGGAGCTAAAGATAGTAGATAGAGAGCTAAAGATTGTTAGTAGCTTGTTAGTAACTACTATCCAAAGTATATTGGATATGCTATTCCACTAATAGATAGATAATAGATAGAGGGCTAGAGATTGTTACTAATCGAGAGCTCAAAATTGTTAGTAGCTATTGACAAAGTATATTGGATATGCTATAATCCTGGTAGATAACAGGCTAAAGATTGTTAGTAGCGATTGACAAAGTATATTCGATATCCTATACTAGTAGTAGATGGGGATCTAAAAAGAATAGATAGAGAGCTAAAGATTGTTAGTAGCTACTGACAAAGTGTCTTGAATGTGATTCTGTACTAATAGAAGATAGAAGATTCTATACCAAGAAAAAACGGAACTAATAGAAAGCTAAAGCTTGTTCTAAAACCTGTTATTAGCCATTGAATAAGTATCTTGAATATTCTATTCTACAAATAGAAAGCTAAAACCTGTTATTAGCTGTTGACACAAGTATAGTAAATGTGATTCAATGAAATTGAAGTACTCCAAAGAAATTGGAGCAATCAAACTTGTTATTAGCTATTGACGCAATGTCTTAATTGACACAATGTCTTAGATGTGATACTCTTCTCTTAGAACACTCAAAGAGCTTTTAACATCAGTGTATTGGATACAATAGAATCAGATTAGAAGAATCTGGATTCAAAAAAAAAGTAGATTCAAAAAATCAAGTAGTGGTTGCCATCAGTGGATTGGATTTGTTACAATGAGAGTAGAACAATCAATTTTGTGGTTGCCATCGATGGATTAGATCTAATAGAATTAAAACGATTGGAATTGAAACAATCAAATTAAAACAATCAAATGGATCTTGACATCTTGACATAAGTGAATTAAATAAGTGAATTGGATTTGCTCCAATTGGATCAGAAGAATCAACTAGTTTGGATTCTGGATTCGAAGAATCAACTAGTGGTTGCCATCAATGAATTCGATGTGTTATAATAAGAATAGAACAATCAACTAGTGATTGATAGTGGTTGCAATCGATGGATTCAATGTGTTATAATAAGAATAGAACAATCAATTAGTGATTGATAGCAACTAGTGATTCATAGTGGTTGCAATCGATGGATTCATCGTGTTATAATAAGAATAGAACAATCAATTAGTGATTGATAGCAACTAGTGATTCATAGTGGTTGCCATCGATGGATTCAATGTGTTATAATAAGAATAGAACAATCAACTAGTGATTGATAGTGGTTGCAATCGATGGATTCGATGTGTCATAATAAGAATAGAACAATCAATTAGTGGTGGTTGCTATCGCAATGTGTTCTAATAAGAATAGAACAATCAACTAGTGGTTTGGTTGCTATCGATGGATCCAATTTGCTACGATGAAATCAGAAGGATCAACTAGTGGTTGACACAGATGGATTGAATCGTCTATAATACTATTAGAACAATCAACTAGTGATTGACATCATCAATCAACTAGTGGTTGACATCAATGGATTCGATTTGTTCGAGTTAGGGATTCGATTTGTTCGAATCTCGGATCAGAAGATTGGATTAGAACAATCAACTAGTGATTGCCATCATCAATGGATTGACTTTGTTATAATCAGATCAGAAGGATCAACTAGCTGTTGCTATCGACGAATTGACTTTGTTATAATCAGATCAGAACAGTCAACTAGTGGTTGCCACCGATGGATTGAATTTGTTCGAATCAGATTAGAACAATCAAGTTGACTTGACATCGATGGATTGGATGTATTCTAATGCCAATAGAAGATGTATGATAAATCCTGATAAGCCTTGATGGTGAAATGGTAGACACGCAAGTTTCAAAATCTTGGGCTATACGGCGTAGAGGTTCGAATCCTCTTCAAGGCAGGAGATTACAAGAATCTCCTTCAGGCAAAGAAATCAAAACTACCTACTTTTTTCTTTCTATATAAAAGCCAATTTTATTGGATATGGAATAAGTAAACTGATTTGAAATCTTTTCTCTATATAGAGAACTTCTTCTTTAAGAAGTAAAGGATAAGAAATCTTTAAGACGTAAAGGATAAGAAATCTTTTTTCTCCCTCTATATAGAGGACTTGCTTGAACGAATGTGTGGGAAACAATAAATGTTTGACATAGAATGAGGCGTTAGAATGAGTCGTTGGAATGAGGCGTTACCATAGAACGAGTCGTTGGAATGAGTCGTTGGAATGAGGCGTTACCTTAGAATGAGTCGTTGGAATGAGGCGTTACCTTAGAATGAGTCGTTGGAATGAGTCGTTCGAATGAGTCGTTATCATAGAATGAGTCGTTAGAATGAGGCGTTAGAATGAGGCGTTACCTTAGAATGAAGCGTTAGAATGAGTCGTTAGAATGAGGCGTTATCATAGAATGAGTCGTTACCTTAGAATGAATCGTTACATCTATCTATATAGACATCTTGTTAACAAGTAAAAGACACAAAATCTTTTCTCTATATGGATGGAAAATTTACATGAAATAGAGTATAACGATTCTGTTCTATCGATTACCTTTACAAGAAATAGAGGTAATAACTTTACATGAAATAGAGTATAACGATTTTGTTCTATTGATTACCTTTACAAGAAATAAAGGTAATCACTTTACAAAAAATAGAGGATAACGTTTTTGTTCTTGATTACCTTTACAAGAAATAAAGGTAATAACTTTACATGAAATAGAGTATAATGATTCTTTTAATGAAATAAGGATAACGACTTTTTTAATGAAATAAGTATAATGATTCTGTTCTATTTATTCTCTTTACAAAAAATAGAGATAATAACTTTACAAAAAATAGAGTATAACGATTTTGTTCTCGATTACCTTTACAAGAAATAGAGGTAATAACTTTACATGAAATAGAGTATAACGATTTTGTTCTCGATTACCTTTACAAGAAATAAAGGTAATAACTTTACATGAAATAGAGTATAACGATTTTGTTCTATTGATTACCTTTACAAGAAATAGAGGTAATCACTTTACAAAAAATAGAGAATAACGATTTTGTTCTATTGATTACCTTTACAAGAAATAAAGGTAATCACTTTACAAAAAATAGAGAATAACGACTCTTTTCTTTATTATTTCATTTCTTACCTCTATAAGAATTACCTTTATAAGAAGTAGAGGATAATTCTAAAAAGTAGGGGATAATGACTATATAAGAATTACCTTTATAAGAAGTAGAGGATAATTCTAAAAAGTAGGGGATAATGACTATTTTCTCGAGTACTTCATCTATTACATGGAATATACGTCTAACAAGTCAAAGATTGGAAATCTTTGACTATATAGACGCTATAGATGCCTAACAAGTCAAAGATTGGAAATCTTTGACTATATAGGTGTCTTTTTTTTTTCAAGAAGTAAAGGATAAGAAATCTTTTACTCCATATTTATGGACGTTGATAAGTTCCGAGACCTTTTTACTATCTATTTATGGACGTTGACAAGTTCCGAGACCTTTTTACCATATATTATTTATGGACGTTGATAAGTTCCGAATAAGGCCTATTTACTAGATATCGATGAATAACTTGAATGAATATGTGAAAAATAAGAAATTTTTGACATAGAAAGACTTTAACGTCTTTATTTCAGGACTGTAAATCCTTCAATAAAGACGTTAACTATTTCTGACTTTATTTCGGGACTGTAAATCCTTCAATAAAGTCTTTGTTTCAGAACTGTAAATGTTTTTCTAAAGAAAGTCTTTATTTCGGGACTGTAAATCCTTCAATAAAGACTTTAACTCTTTAATAAATAAAGACTTCAAATCTTTAATTCTTGTCGCTAGATAGCTGAGATTAGAAATATTGTTTTCGATATGACTACTAGATAGCTGAGCCGGGACCGTAAATCTTTCTCTATCTAGTAGAAGATGCAAAGTCTTTGGTGCTGCTATACAGCCGGGACTGAAAACTTGAAGGGATAAAGAGAAATTGAATGGTTTGGTCCTCTAAAGAGAGAGAAAAGAAGAAGTATTCTTTTCTTTCTCTCTACTTTTCTTCTGTGAGGAAATGGTACATTTGCTACATCAGATACATCATATTATTTATCGATCCTTTGTTTTTTTTTTTTTTCTACCTCTATTGTCTCATCCTCATGAAGCTTGAACGTGAAAGATATTTTTATCCCATCGAATGGGAGAGAAACATGATAAGAAACAATTTGTATTTTTACAATCGTATTTCGACCATACTATTCCTACTAAGATTCCTTTAATAACTATCTAGATAGAATATTCTATCTATAGAATACTGTAAAGACGTACTTTAGCATCCATGGCTGAACGGTTAAAGCACCCAACTCATAATTGGCGAATTCACAGGTTCAACTCCTGTTGGATGCATAAGAATATTGGGAAGAGGGTATATAGAAAAAAATGAGATATAGTCTGTGGATAAACTTAGAAAGACTATACAGGAATTTGAAAAGGTGTTAATATTACTTCGAAGAAACACAAATCAAAGTTATAGAATACTCCATCAATTTGTTAGTGGGAAAGGAACTACATGGATGAAATAAATAACCAAGTACTCACAGAAAAAACAATTCGTTTATTACAAAATAACCAATATACTTTCGATGTGAAATTGGAATCAACTAAGACAGAAATAAAGGACTGGATTGAAAAATTTTTTGATGTGAAAGTCAAAGCAATGAACAGTCTTCGATCTCCGAAAAGGAAACGAAACAGACGAATAAAAGAATCTTCACTGGTAGATCATAAACGAATGATTGTTACGCTTGAACCAGGCTATTCTATTCCACTTTTTCTAAATGAATGAAACCCATTGAATTATATTAAAATATGGCCATCCGATTATACAGAGCCTATACTCCAGGCACAAGGAATCGATCAGTTCTGGGTTTTGAGGAACTGGTACGAATCAAACCTCGAAAGAAACTAACTTTTGGACAACATTCTGGAAAAGGACGTAATAATAGAGGAATCATAACCAGCAGACATAGAGGAGGAGGTCATAAACGTTTATATCGTCGAATTGATTTTCGACGAAATAAACTTGATGTTACCGGAAGAATCGGTAGTATAGAATATGATCCTAATCGCAATACATACATATGTCTTGTCAATTATGAAGACGGTGAGAAAAGATATATTTTACATCCTAGGGGTCTTAAGATCGGAGACACGATTGTATCTGGTTCTGAAGCGCCTATTTCGGGAGGAAATGCCTTACCTTTGAGTGCGATTTGAATTATTAATTCACGTATTCGGAACTAACCGATTGGGTTTGGAGCAAAACCTATAAATCTATCACTACTGAATCAAATCTGGAAAGATTTTGGAAGAAAACCTTGAGAGGAAACCAGAAAGGAACACTAGCGGGTGAATAAGTTGAATAGTTTTTTTATACCTATCGACTTGAAAGATATGATAATATGGAGAAGACATAATGTCTTAAACATTAATGAATTGGATAAAGGCATCCCTTGTTAGAAGATGAAAGTAAACAAGTTACTCACATTCGATTTGGTGGTCAAAGGCAAAATCGAAGCTCTACAGTGGGAATATCAGATTTAGAAGTATGTAGTACGAAATAGATACTAAAGATGTCTCCTAAGTTATCCGAAGCATCAAATTAATGTTAACGTGAATTGATAAAGTCATTAATTCTGTTGCTAAATGAACTGAGAATTCATAAGCCAGATGCCGGACAAAAACCGAGGATATAAAGAGTAAATTTTGAGATCATGAATTTTCATTTCAATACTCTAATCTTACTCTTCCACTATATCTGGAAAGCTGTATGCCTCGAGAAAGGCTTGTACAGTTTGGGAAGAGGCTCTTTTGTTTCTGAATAAAAAGAGTCGACTTCAACCAAAATGCCATTAGGGACAGCTATACACAATATAGAAATAAAACCTGGGAAGGGTGGACAATTAGCTAGAGCAGCTGGTGCTGTGGCAAAAATTATTGCGAAAGAGGGTCGATTAGCAACATTAAGATTACCTTCTGGAGAAGTTCGTTTAATATCTCAAGATTGCTTAGCAACAGTTGGACAAATAGGAAATGTTGATATTAACAACAAAAATTTTGGAAAGGCTGGTTCTAAACGATGGTTGGGGAAACGTCCTAAAGTAAGAGGTGTAGTTATGAATCCCGTTGATCATCCCCATGGAGGTGGGGAAGGCAGAGCGCCAATCGGCAGGAAAAAGCCATTAACTCCTTGGGGTTACACTGCATTTGGTAAAAGAAGCCGAAAAATACGTAAATATAGCAATATATTTATTCTTCGTCGTCGTAGAAAAAATTGACGAATAATTAACAAAAGGTAATTAACCATGACACGTTCGTTAAAAAAAGGTCCTTTTGTAGCCAATCATTCGCTGAAAAAAATTGAAAATCTTAACTTGAGGAAGGAAAAAAAAATAATAGTAACTTGGTCACGTGCCTCTACGATAGTACCTACCATGATTGGTCATACAATTGCTGTTTATAATGGCCAAGAACACTTACCAATTTATATAACAGACCGGATGATAGGTCACAAGTTGGGAGAATTTGTACCTACTAGAATCTTTCGCGGACATGCTAGAAGTGACAAAAAATCTCGTCGTTAGTTAGGAGATAGAATTTTATGGAAACTGACAACAAATCGAAAGTAGAAGCTCGGGCTTCAGCTAGATATTTAAAAATGTCGGCTAATAAAGCACGGAGAGTAATCAATCAGATTCGTGGTCGTTCATATGAGCAAGCACTTATATTATTGGAATTTATGCCTTATCGAGCATGTTATGCTATTTTACAGTTGATCTCTTCCGCAGCTGCAAATGCTAATCATAATCTGGGTTTGAGCAAAGCTAATTTATTTATTAGTGAAGCTAAAGTAGATGAAAGTACTCTTTTGAAAAGATTTCAACCTAGAGCTCAGGGACGTGGGTATCCAATACATAAACCTACTTGTCATATAACTATTACGATGATAGAAAAAACTGAGATGGGGACGTGGGAAAAGTAAATAAAAAAAAATTCATTGATTGAAATCAATCTAATACAATGGAAAAAATGTATGGGACAAAAAATTAATCCACTTGGTTTTCGAGTTGGTATAACCCAACAACATTATTCCTATTGGTTCGCACAACCAAAAAATTATTCGAAATTCCTTGAGGAAGATGAGAAGGTACGTACGTGTATTGAAAAATATGTGCAGAAACAAATAAAGAATTCATCGAATTACGGAGGAATTGCACGTATCGAAATTGAAGGTAAAACAGATTTACTTCAAATTGGAATCTATACAGGATTCCCTGATTTACTGGTAGAAGAAAATGGTCTAGGAATTGATAATTTAAGAACAAATATAGAAAAATTGTTAAAAAAGAAAAGTCAAAAAATTCAAATAACTCTAAAAAATGTTCTACAACCTTATGGAGAACCAAGAATACTTGCCGAGCATATTGCTTTACAACTAGAAAATCGAGTTGCTTTTCGCAGAACCGTGAAAAAAGCTATTGAACTAGCTAAAAAAACAGACATTAAAGGTATTAAAATACAGATAGCTGGCCGTCTTAACGGAAATGAGATTGCTCGTGTTGAGTGGGTTAGAGAAGGTAGGGTTCCACTACAAACTATTAGAGCTCATATTAATTATTGCTATTACCCGGCGCAAACAATTTATGGGGTTCTAGGAATAAAAATTTGGGTGTTCCGAGATGAAGAATAACTTTTTTTTTCGATATAATCTTTTTCGATCATGATGGGATCTCATAGACCCATTCTGAGATATCATAAAATTCAATTGATAATAAGATTAATAACAATTTGTATCATTCTTATTATATATCTCTTTCTCTCTCTATATATATTATATATATATAGGGAAAGACAAAAAAAAAATAATAATTGCTATGCTTAGTGTGTGACTCGTTTCAATAAATCTTTTGGAATTACTAAAAATTCAAAAATTTTTTTTTTTTAATTTGTAAAAAAGATTAACTCATTGCTTCATAGTACCAAGATTCAATAAGTTGATTAGAAAATATATTTTTATTGGCTTAAAACAATTTCCGCGGAAAGAGATTCTTTCTGGTGCAGCGAAAAATATACCAAAGTACTGAAGAGGAATAGAACTTAATATTCCTTGAAAACGATCGTATGGTTAATAAATTACTAAATTACCTTTGAAGGAAAAGAGCAATGTAATAAAGCATTAATGAAAGAAATGGGGATGGAAAAACTATTGAATAAATTAATCAAAGAGAGCTTTTGGTCAATGAATACTAATGGAGTTGACTCAATGGAAAGAAAGCTCCATTGCGGAGAAAGAACCTAAACGTTCGTATAAAAAGCTATGAGAACGATGGAAGCTATGAATCGATAAATTTATTATCAATGAAATTTCAATGATTCATTAGAAGGGATGGCGAAATAAACCAAGAAACTATTAATCAAGAATTGATGAAAGAATTAATTAAAAATTTTCATAAATAATTGATAAAAAGAGTCAATATTCGCTCGTGAATAATTTATCACATATTTCAATGAGATAATTTCGTGGTGGAAGAAAAAATAGGATATTTGTTAGATAAAATAATAATTCATTGACTGTAATAATAAAATCTTTTCCATAAAATATATTGAACTAAATATTTATTCACGAGGAGCCGGATGAAAGAAGACTTTCATGTCCGGTTCTGTATTAGAGATAACGTAGCTATTATCGACTATAACCCTCGAAGAACTAGATTTCGTAAACAACATAGAGGAAGAATGAGAGGAATATCTACTCGCGGTAATCGTATTTGTTTCGGCAAATTCGCTCTTCAAGCACTCGAACCTACTTGGATTACGGCTCGACAAATAGAAGCAGGAAGACGAGCGATTACTCGTTACGCTCGTCGTGGTGGAAAATTATGGATACGTATATTCCCGGATAAACCAATTACTATGAGACCTGCAGAAACACGTATGGGCTCTGGAAAAGGATCTCCAGAATATTGGGTATCTGTAGTGAAACCAGGTCGGATACTCTATGAGATAAGTGGGGTATCAGAAAACGTAGCACGAGCAGCTATGAAAATAGCTGCGTATAAAATGCCAATACGTACTCAATTTATTACTACTATGAAAGTCAAAGAATCAATATTAGATAGTAAACAATAGAAAGAGATCTTTCTTTCACCAAAAAATTCCTAATATGAGAAAGAATATGTTCCTAAGACATTTCTTTCTCATATTAGGAAGAAATAGAAGTAAATAATTTCAAACAAATGATTCAACCTCAAAGTTATTTAGATGTAGCAGATAACAGTGGAGCTCGAAAACTAATGTGTATTCGAGTATTGGGAACTAGTGATCGCGAATATGCAGATACTGGTGATGTAATTATTGCTGTAGTTAAAGAAGCGGTACCTAATATGGCGTTAAAAAAATCAGAAATTGTTAGAGCAGTAGTTGTACGTACTTGCAAGGAACTAAAACGTGATAATGGAATGAGAATACGATTTGATGACAATGCAGCAGTTGTTATCAATCAAGAAGGAAATCCTAGAGGAACTCGAGTTTTTGGTCCCATCGCTCGAGAATTGAGAGAATATAATTTCACCAAAATAATCTCACTAGCTCCTGAAGTATTGTGACAAAAAAAAATATATATATATACTATTCGAACTAGAAATAATTAATATTCAATGATAATAGGGTTCAGAAATGTCTATCTCTAATCTTTGAATAACTGGATAATTTGATTTTCGAGAGAAAAAAGTCTTACGGAAAAACATTTGATAGAAAGAATCATAAAAAGTAGTATTATCAAATTCCTCGTGAAACCGTTGATAAATATCTTAAGTTACATACAAAAAATATCTTAAGTTATATCAAATCTGACCGATTCTTATAATTTAGTAATAAGTGGTTCCGAATCGGTTAAAAAAACATTTAAGAAAACATTAAGAAATTACTGGATTATATTAATAATTTGGGATCTAATTATAAGATGATATCTCGGGTAAATCTTTTTTAATGTAAAAAACAATGTTTTTAATTGAAAAAGTTTATTCATATTCATAATAAATACCTTTATCCTATGGTTAACGATACCGTCGCCAATATGATTACTTCTATACGGAATGCTAACATAGTGAAAGCAACAACAGTTTGCATACCTGCTACTAATATTACTAAAGATATAGGGAAAATTTTCTTAAAAGAAGGTTTTATAACGAATCTTCGAGAACATAAAGAAAATACGAGATCTTGTTTGATATTGACTCTGAAATATCGAGGAAGGAGAAAGAAACCATGTGTAACAAATTTGAGACGTATCAGCAAACCTGGCTTGAGAATATATTCCAATCATCGAGAAATTCCTAAAGTATTAGGTGGAATGGGAATTGTGATTCTATCAACATCTTCCGGAATTGTAACAGATCGGGAAGCTCGACAAAAACAAATTGGAGGAGAGATTTTATGTTATGTATGGTAAATTAGTGAAATATTGTTCAAACCTATTGCTTCTTGGAGAAATCTTTGGAAAAGATAACATCGTTAGTATCATTCTTAATAATACTAATAAATAATAAAGATTTCTTACTCAAGAATGAAAAAACAAGATCTGATTGACATGGAAGGTATAGTCACTGAATCACTTCCCAATGCCATGTTCCGAGTTTGTTTAGATAATGGGTGTCAAGTTCTAACTCATATCTCAGGAAAAATCCGACGTAATTATATAAGAATATTACCAGGAGATAGAGTAAGAGTCGAATTAAGTCCATATGATTTGACTAAAGGACGTATAATCTATCGTCTTCGAAATAAATATCCAAACGGTATTTCGCAAGAAGTCTTCAGAAGTATGTGAAATTGAAGTATTGGGAAATAGTAATATGAAAGCTCAGGATTGGCATGAACAAAAGAAATTTTAATAGCTTAGTCAGTTTATCAAATTAAGGAATATAGACATGAAAATTCGTGCTTCTGTTCGTAAAATCTGTGAGAAATGTCGATTGATCCGTCGACGAAGACGGATTATGGTAATTTGTTTGAATCCGAAACATAAACAACGACAAGGATAATCTTTCTTTTTGTAAAAATTCACTATTATTTCTATTCTATATATCGTTTACTATATATATATCAACTATGGCAAAACCGATAAGAAGGATTGGCTTACGCAAAGGAAAACGTAAAATACCTAAAGGAGTTATTCATATTCAAGCAAGTTTTAACAATACCATTGTTACTATTACAGATATTCGAGGACAAGTTGTTTCTTGGTCTTCTGCTGGTGCTTGCGGATTCAGAGGCACGAGAAAAAGTACACCATTTGCTGCTCAGACTGCAGCAGAAAATGCTATTCGTACACTTATTGATCAAGGTATGAAACAGGCTGAAGTTATGATAAGTGGTCCCGGACCAGGAAGAGAAACAGCTTTACGAGCTATTCGTAGAAGCGGTGTAGTATTGAGTTTCGTACGTGATGTAACTCCTATGCCACATAATGGATGTAGACCTCCCAAAAAAAGACGTGTATAATTATTATTATTAAATACATTCTATAAAAATCGTATTATGATTCAAGATGAAGTACCAGTATCCGCTCAAACAATACAGTGGAGGTGCGTCGAATCGAAGATAGAAAGTAAACGACTTCATTATGGTCGTTTCATAATATCCTCATTCAGAAAAGGTCAAGCTAATACCGTCGGAATTGCTATCCGGAGAGCTTTACTGGGAGAGGTTGAAGGAACAGCTATAACATATGCAGAATTTAAAAACGCGATACATGAATATTCCACAATAATCGGCATTAAAGAATCAATAAATGATATCCTAATTAATTTAAAAGAAATTGTTCTTAGAAGTGATTCTTATGAGACTCAGAAAGCTTTTATCTCTATTATTGGACCTAAAGACATAACTGCTAAAGACATTTTATTACCATCTTCTGTTGAAGCAATTGATGATTCACAACATATAGCTACTATTACGAAAGATATTACTTTAGATATTGAAATGAAGATACAAAAAGACCGCGGACATCGAATACAAGATTTGAAAGAATCTAAAGCTGGAGAATTCTTTATCGACGCCGTCTTCATGCCCATTCGAAAAGCAAATTATAGTGTTCATTCATTGGGGAATAATCAAAAATTTCAAGAGGTACTCTTTCTTGAAATATGGACTGATGGAAGTTTAACTCCCCAAAAAGCACTTTATGAAGCTTCTCGGAATTTAATTGACTTATTTCTCCCCTTTTTACATACAGAAGAAGAAGAAATTATCTCTGAGAGAGACGAAAAAAGTGAATCTAATGGAAATATTCTTATTTCTAATTCTATCTCGACAGATATAGATAGAATGGCAAAAGAAGTTGCTTTTAAGCATACTTTCATTGACCAATTGGAATTACCTGCAAGAGCCTATAATTGTCTCAAAAAAGTTGATGTACATACAATCTCAGATCTCTTAAAATATACTCAAGATGATCTAAGAAAGATTAAGAATTTTGGAAAAAAGTCGGTGGAACAAGTATTGGAAGCTTTACAAGAACGTTTTGCAATAAAATTGCCAAAAAATAAGTTTTCCATCGATTAACTTTGTTTTTTTCTTCTTCTTTCTCCTCTATTTCTCCGTAGAATACATAAAAATAAATCTTATCTAATTACTTATTTGATGCTTGATAACAGGCTCAGTCAAAAACAAAATTATAGTTCTTATAAATACTTGGATTTAATAAAAAAATGATGGAGTGGTTAATCTAAATATACCTAGGGAGATATTGATTGGAAACAATTACTCCCTAGATAGAAAAAAATTAAATTGAATTAATAGAAAAAGACTAGATCTAATATCGTATTGGTATTAGAAAAATCGTATTGATATTAGAAAAGACCTAGGGTTAAAGATTTATCAATAGGTAATGCTGCTCCAATACCTAACCAAATAGCTACTGCAGTACCGATTAAAAATACTGTTGTAGCTACTGGACGCCGAAATGGGTTTTGAAATTTATTAACATTTTCCAAGAAAGGTACTGTTGATAAACCTGCTGGCACTGAAGCCATTAAAAGAACACCTAATAATTTATTAGGTACTGTTCGAAGTATCTGAAATACTGGGAAAAAGTACCACTCGGGTAATATTTCTAGGGGAGTTGCAAAAGGATTTGCTGGCTCACCAATCATCGATGGTTCCAAAACCGCTAAACCTACAGTACAAGCGATAGTACCTAAAATTACTACTGGGAAAATGTATAAGAGATCATTGGGCCAAGCAGGTTCGCCGTAATAATTATGGCCCATACCTTTTGCCAATTTAGCTCTTAATACAGGATCATTCAAGTCAGGTTTCTTTGTTATTAGGATAGGTACTTCATTCAATAAAGTTCCCCCAAAAGAATCGGACATGAAAATTTTTTTATCATCCGGCTCAAGCAATCACTAAAATGATTCCATCTGAAGATATCGTAATAACAATATGATCAGATCCGATCAAAAAAATATGGAATTCTCTTAAAAAAGAGGATACAGATAATATTTTAGTCAGATGGCTTACTATCCAAGTTGGCTTAACTATCTCAAACTGTTCATTAAGATGCTTTTTGGATTATCTCATACCTAAAAATCGTTCTTTTCAAAGACATCAAAAATTTAGGTGTTAACTCGTTAAAACTTTGGCCTTTTTTTTTTCTTTAGATTCTCTCCCTACTCCAACGGCAATGTGTATATATTGTCACATTCAATACAAAGGAAATGATTGTATTTGTAGAAGCCATATATTCAATCGATCGTTCAGAATCAATTTTGATGGGATTTGATGAAGCCTCTTCAGAGATTGAAATTGATCATAGAAAAACTTCTCTCTCAAAACCGGAAAAAGAGTTTTAATCCAAGTTTTAACCTTTAATAAATAAAAGAGATTGGAATAGAGACACATCTCTCAATGTGACAGATTCAAATCTGCACAGCCTAATCTATAATTCGAGTCACACACTCCCATAATCCATCTCTCTATTCTTCAAAAAACTAGAAGTCTTTTTCAAAAAAGACTTCGAGATTGGAAATTCGATCCAGTAAACATCTTTCGTTGTTCTCAATAAAAGACATTCATTGGCAATGAAATAAATTTTTATCAACAATTTAACTATATCTTGAACGTAATATTCAATTGATTTCTCTTTGTAATATCTTTTCCCATTATGAAGGACCTGAAATTCCTTGTTTACGGATCATAAGAAAGTGCATCAACATAAATACGGCAGTAAGAAGAGGTAACACAAAGGTATGTAAACTGTAAAAACGAGTTAGTGTGGACTGACCTACACTAACACTTCCACGTAATGATTCTACTAAAGGAGATCCTATGATAGGAATAGCTTCAGGTACACCCGTTACAATTTTGACCGCCCAATAACCAATCTGATCCCAAGGTAGAGAATACCCAGTCACACCAAAAGAGACGGTTAATACGGCTAAAATTACACCTGTAACCCAAGTCAATTCACGAGGTTTCTTAAAGCCACCTGTGAGGTAAACACGAAATACATGCGAAATCATCATTAAAACCATCATACTTGCCGACCATCGATGAACTGATCGAATTAGCCAACCAAAGTTGACTTCCGTCATAATATATTGAACAGAGGCAAACGCTTCTGTAACAGTTGGACGGTAATAGAAGGTCATAGCAAACCCAGTGGCTACTTGAACTGGAAAACAAGTTAATGTAATTCCACCTAAGCAATAGAAAATATTCACATGAGGAGGAACATATTTGCTAGTAATATCATCTGCAATCGCCTGAATCTCAAGACGTTCTTCAAACCAATCGTATACTTTATTGAGATAGGTAAGTTTGTCTAACCCCCTCTAAAGACTGTACATGATAGTTTCCTTTCATACAGCTTGAGCAAGAACGTTAAAAAATCTATTATTCTGTCGAGAGAACAAATTATTGAATAGTTCATACTATTTCTTCAATAGTATGTCTTACAAATAGAAGAGTTATTCACTAATTAGAGAACGATTAAAAGACTCTCTCAGAACTTTTTTAAGAAGGATCTTCTTTGCCTCCATCTCACGTCAGCTCATATATTTTAAGAAAGAGAAAATTGTAGTATTGTTTGTTGGCTTCATGAGCAATCTTATTTCCTACATACAGACAGGGAATTATCATGGATAGATAATAAACCAATGAATAGGATTTCTCTTGTCAAAAAACTATCTAGTTCTATTTAAACTTTAGATTTCTACTATACTCCGATGATCTCGCGTTAGCAAACAGAAGGCAGAGTGGGTAACAACCTTTTTTATCATCATCCGATTCAATGAAAGAGACTTCATAAAAATGATAATTTCTAAATTCTATCTCTGACTCAAGAACCTAGAAAAAAAGGAGAGAGATCAGAAAAAAAATTATTCTTACTCATTATCGAATCATAGATAATTTGGTAACGAAGCTTAAGAGGTAGATGTAAATAGATTAATCATAGTTTGAATATTATTTAATTCATCTATAGCTCTTGCGCTTTAAATATTAATAATTTAACTGACTAATATTTAGCAAGGTAAACGACTATTTTTCTATCGAAACAATAGCTTGTGAGACAATCGAACTAGATTGATTCGAACGAATCGCACACCCATATTCCAAGAATCCTTAACTAGAAATAATTACACGATTCAACTACCGTTTAGTTGAAGAAATAATTAGTAAATCCCCCAATTTTTTTTTTTTTTTTTTTTTTTTTTTATCGTTACCGGGGGAATCTAACGAACATTTTGATATGAAATGATTACCAACTTATTGAAATTCCATCTAATAAAACAGACGAATTATAGATTTCCAATATAATAACCGGAAATACTGCGAATAAAGCCATGAAAAAGCCCATAAGGGGGGTCGTTCCCCATCCAGGGGCTACCTTCCCATATTCTGAATTAAGTGGTTTTAGAAACACCCCTAGACCACTCGTTTTTGGTTTACCTTTTGGTATATCATCAATAATCTTTGTAGCCATAAAACTTATTGTATTAGTTGAGATTTGTTAACTTTGTGTACTATTATATCGGAAACAAACCATTATTTTTGGGTTACCTAACGATGGAAACTGCAACCTTGGTCGCTATCTTCATATCTTGTTTACTTGTGAGCTTCACCGGTTATGCTCTATATACTGCTTTTGGTCAACCTTCCAAAGAACTTAGAGATCCTTTTGAGGAGCACGAAGACTGATTGAATGAAAGACCTTCCTATTCATTTCAGGAAGGTCTTTCACTATTTGCTAAAAGATGAACGAAATAGGTTTCTTAATCCGCGAAGAAAAATTTTTATTTTTTTCCTTTATTTGGAACTTTAGGTGGATCTCGGAAGGAGATAGCAAAAAAGATTATCCCTGAAGTAGCCACCAGCAAGAATGTATAAACCAATGCTTCCATAGATTTGATTTTAAATTGAAATTATGGAGATAGCTTCCGTACTAATTAAAAGATTCTTTATCTTATATCAAGAAAACTATTCTTATATTTTCTAATACTCTTTATTGAGATAGTTAATTATTTCTAATTCTATCCGATACTGGAAATTTTATTCCCATAAATTAATCTGCTGTTTAAATCTCGAAAATCGATAATCTGAGATAAAGATGAAGCAACCTATACTGCTTGTCTCTTGGTAGTTGGATCTCCCAGTTTCTGAAATGCTCCGAATTCAACCTGAGCGTCTAAATCAGGATCAATACCAGCAAACACGTCTCTAAACAGAGTTCTAGCACCATGCCAAATATGTCCGAAGAAGAAGATGAGAGCGAATGTGGCATGACCGAAAGTAAACCACCCTCTTGGACTACTACGAAAAACACCATCCGATTTTAATGTAGCACGATCAAACTCAAAGATTTCACCTAATTGAGCACGTCTAGCATATTTTTTTACTGTGGCAGGATCACTAAAACTAACACCATCAAGTTCACCACCGTAAGATTCAACAGTTACACCTACTTGTTCGACACTATACTTTGATTCTGCTCGTCTGAAAGGAACATCGGCTCTTACAACGCCTTCTTCGTCGACCAAAACTACTGGGAATGTTTCAAAGAAGGTGGGCATACGACGTACAAATAACTCATGTCCTTCTTTATCTTTGAAGATAGCATGTCCTAACCAACCAACAGCTATTCCATCTCCATTGTCCATTGCACCTGCTCTAAATAGTCCACCCTTAGCTGGATTATTACCGATATAGTCATAAAAAGCTAATTTTTCAGGGATTTTAGACCAAGCTTCTGACAAACTTAGGTTTTCAGCTTTACTAGCACGAATACGTCGATCTATTTCTTGCTGAAAATAGCCTTGATCCCATTGATAACGAGTAGGACCAAATAATTCAATTGGAGTCGTAGCGGATCCGTACCACATAGTTCCTGAGACTACAAAGGCTGCGAAGAAAACGGCGGCAATACTACTGGATAAAACAGTTTCAACATTTCCCATACGTAATGCCTTGTATAAACGTTGGGGAGGACGGACACTGAGGTGAAATGAACCGGCTAATATACCTAAGATACCTGCTGCAATATGATGAGAAGCTATTCCTCCTGGAACAAAAGGATCAAACCCTTCAGCTCCCCATGCTGGATCAACAGGTTGTACTTTTCCAGTTAAGCCGTAAGGATCAGATACCCATGTTCCAGGACCAAATAGACCTGTTATATGAGATGCTCCAAATCCGAAACAAAGGACTCCTGACAAAAATAAATGAATTCCAAAGATTTTGGGTAAATCTAAAGATGGTTTTCCCGTACGTTCATCACGGAAGAGGTCTAGATCCCAATATACCCAATGCCAAATAGCAGCTAGAAACAACAAACCAGATAAAACTATATGTGATGCAGCCACACCTTCATAACTCCAAATACCTGCATCATTTACGGTGTCTCCAGTAATACTCCAACCTCCCCATGATTTTGTTATTCCAATGCGGGTCATAAAAGGTATAACGAACATACCTTGTCTCCACATTGGATCAAGAACCGGATCGGATGGATCAGAAACCGCTAATTCATATAAGGCCATTGAACCGGCCCAACCAGAGACTAAAGCTGTATGCATTAAGTGTACAGAAAGTAAACGGCCAGGATCATTTAATACGACGGTATGGACACGATACCGAGGCAAACCCATTGAAAAACCCCTTTTTTAAAGAGAAGTAAATACTGTGTAACTTTCTCGCATTCCAAAACATTTCATATATTACAAATAATAAATTATTCTGTACTAATAATTACTAATTTAAAGTTTTATTTCAAGTTATTTATATAGATAAAATGGGAGTAGGTATTAATTCCCTGTTTAGCTGTAGGAATAGACATAGATATTCTAGCATTCACAGATTTTGCATAACAATGTGGAGATTGGTCCCATTTATTTTTTTTTGTCACGTTATTTCCTTTTATGTTATTAGTAAGATCTACTAGTAAATAACTAGTATGTTTCTGGATAATGTAGATTAATATTAATTTCCTAATATCATATAGATTGATACTAATATTCCATATAAGGAATAAAGAGACTTTTTACCTTTTCACAAGCTACGCTTTCATATCAGAGGTCAGTCTTTACCCATTATTATATGCCCATTGGTGTTCCGAAAGTACCTTTTCGTCTCCCTGGAGAAGAAGATGCAGTTTGGGTTGACGTATAGTGCGACTTGTTAGAATATTGGGTTATGCGGAAGCTATTCCCGTCACTTTTTATCCAATCAAGATGTTCTTGTCTCACTCAAGATTGACTAAATCATCAATAGTCTAGCGCGTGAGATGATCTTAAACCCGTAAAAAAGATCTATTAGTCACAAGAATCTATGGTTGGTTCAAGCATTCAGGCTTCGCTCAAAAAATTCCAAAAATTTTTGAATGATGATAATAGTAATTATGAAATTGAAAATCAATAAAAAAACTTGTAAAAATGGAATAGGAATCAGTTATTAAGGATAGAGGAATAGTTATTTGTCCTATATGTACAAATAATAGTTGGATAGTATAAAGACTTCTCCGAAGTAGAGCATGAACCTAACGATTCTGTCAGATAGACCCAAGAAAAAACAAGAAAATCTTGATGTAACAAGAAGGAATAATTTCTCATTAATACACCAATTAAAGAATAGTTCAATAAGTTCGATTGATACTGAGAGACAGAGGAAGAGAGAACAAACTTGAACCAAAAGTAGTAAAAAGATTTTGAGGGATGAGACCATCTTCTACCAATAACTAGAGATAAAAATATCAATATAATAAGGAAGAATCTTACTTCTCAATATCCTATGAATCTGCTTGAGCCGTATGCTTTTAAAATTGCTTGTACGGTTCTGAAGGAGGAGAATGACCAAACCTATCCTAATCAACCGACTTTATCGAGAAAGATTGCTCTTTCTAGGTCAACAAGTAGATGATGAAATTGCAAATCAACTTATTGGTATTATGATGTATCTGAATGGAGAAGATGAAACTCAAGATATGTATTTGTATATCAACTCTCCTGGTGGAGCAGTATTACCAGGAATATCTGTTTATGATGCTATGCAATTTGTAGTACCAGATGTACATACAATTTGTATGGGATTAGCTGCTTCAATGGGATCTTTCACCTCAACCGGAGGAGAAATAACTAAACGTATAGCACTACCTCACGCTTGGCGCCAATGATTTATATAGATAATTACTATGCCTTCACCGAACTAGATCGAGGTAAAGATAGCATGGCATATTGAACTCGAAAAAAAAAAAATTAATTTGATTTTTCAATATCGAGATAGTACAAAATTTTGTGATTATCTTTAATTAATTAAGATTATATTTTTTAAGATTAGATTTTAGAGGTTTATTCTAGCGTCATAAACTCTATGTATTCAATATGGAATGAATCACCAGATCTTGATGAAATATTATATAATAAAAATCATATGATCAATATAAAACTTTGGGATTGCTTTTTAGTCTGAAAAAGGAAAAAGCAACGGAACCATCATAGTATTTTCTATAAAAAAGGATGGTATATAGATTCTATGACGAGTATTTAATAAGGTCTCAATTTATTTCCTTTCTATTGAGATTAATCTTACTAATACCAATTCCTTTTAAATGTTAGATTATTATTGAATCTAGTACTATCTTTTAATATAAGAAGCCGTATGCATAATAATGCCTGTACGGTTTATTTGAATGTTCAGTAACAGGGTTATGATTCACCAGCCTGCTAGTTCTTATTACGATGGACAAGCAGGAGAATGTATTATGGAAGCAGAAGAAGTGTTGAAACTTCGTGATTGTATCACTAAAGTTTATGTACAGAGAACAGGTAAACCCTTATGGGTCATTTCTGAAGACATGGAAAGGGATGTTTTTATGTCAGCAGAAGAAGCTAAAGCTTATGGTATTGTTGATCCTATAGCATTAGAAACTTCTTAAATTTTTATAAGAAATTGATTCTATTACTAGACTATATTACTAAGGAAGTCGAATAGAAAACTATTCTTTATTTCTAAATAATAATTTTTTCTATCTCGTACAATACGAGTTAGGTATAGATAATTCCAAAATTTAGAGACTCGCTCAAGATCTATCAAGTCTTAAATGAGACTTAGACTGAAATAAAATTTTCTAAGCCTATTTCCGTTTAAGTTTCATTCAATAATTTTTTTCCTTTGGTCTCGGAAAGGAAGACGAAGAATTTTTTCGGGGAGAAAAAAACCATCGATTTTTTAAACAATTCAATATGGTTAGGATTAATCTGAACCAAAAATTTCTGCATCTTATTAAACAAATGTCAACTATCCAACAACTTATTAGGAATACAAGACAACCAATAGAAGATAGAACAAAATCCCCTGCCCTTCGAGGATGTCCTCAACGTAGAGGAGTATGTACCAGGGTGTATGTGCGACTTGTTCGGATCAGAAGCTGAACAATTTTAGGAGATTGATATTGCAGAAGAACTCTTATCCAGTGAAGCGAGGATCTATCATCTACCGTTTTTGGAGATGGAATTTATGGTTTTTATTGGTGCAAATCCAATTATCCCGGTGTAGGATTAAATGTATCCTTCAATGATATTAAAAATAAATGATTCATTGAGCGAGGAAAAAGGAAATAAAGGCTACTAATTAGGCTGAGATCCTTGCAATAACAGATTTGTAAGGTCAGCTACCCAGCTAACTCTCGAGATCAAATGTCGTTACTATACAATAAGTCTTATTTTAAAATAGATTTTTTGCTCGAAATATCGAGTAGAGCTAGAGATTGGGAATTATACAATTTATCTATAGCATTCTCATCTTATTCTTGAGAAATTAAAAGGCTCCGGCATATAGAGAGGACCTCTCTGTTGAAGAAGAGACCATAGAAACTTAGGAATCCATGATTTATTTTGGTGCAAGGTTTTATTCCCCGCTTACCAAGAAGGTACTTAACCCCAATACTTCATGGCTAGGAAGGTTATAGTAGCAAAAGCCATTGGAATCTTTATCTCCTACATCAGAGAGATTAGTTTCTTTTTTTTTTATTTCATTTATGAAGAGGAAAAATTTATAATTCCGATTTTAGCGTTCTCGTTTTCAATCTTACGTTGAATTGAGAGTCCTAAATTGATTTCTTGGTTAAACTAAGATGGTATTAAAAATATAAAATGAAGATACTAGATACTATCTTTGGAAACGAAAAAAAAACATTCTGTTGGATCTGTACTAAAAATGAACAATTCATTTAGGGATTAAATTAAAAAATTAGTTTAATAAATAACGATATTAACGGAATTAATTATTTTGAATTACGACCTAATAACTTATGGGAGTAAATATCAATGACTAGAGTGAAACGTGGATATGTAGCTCGAAAACATCGAAAAAATATTCTTAAATTCACATCAGGATTTCAGGGAGCTCATTCAAAACTCTTCCGTACGGCTAACCAGCAAAAAATGAAAGCGTTAGTTTATGCGCAACGGGATAGAAATAATAGGAAGAGAGATATTCGTCGTTTATGGATTACTCGGATTAATGCAGCATGTCGAAATAATGGAATTGTTTACAACGGAATAATTCACTCTTTGTATAAAAAACAAGTTCATTTAAATCGCAAAATACTTGCACAGATTGCTATCTTGGACAGGAATGGTTTTTTAGGAATAGTAAAAGAGATCGGTACGTGAGCTTATAAATATGAAAAAGAACCTCTCCGGAGAATGTCCTCCGGGGAGGTGGGAGAAAAAGAAGAAGAAAGACCAATAAAGATTCTATCTTTACGAATCAAATAATCTATTCTTGGAATTGCAGTTCATTCTTTTTCATCATTGAAAATCGAATCAGCAATCTCCGGAATTAGTTATAGTCAAATTTTACTGAAATTAACTTTCATTATTTAAGAAAGGTGATAAGGCTAAGATACGAGCTCGTTTAATAGCAATAGTCATCAAACGCTGTTGTTTTGAAGTCAATCTATTCATTCGTCTGGATAAAATCTTTCCTTGTTCACTCATGAATCTACGAAGCAAACTTATATTTTTATAGTCAATAATTTCACCAGATCTGATTGGTGGTAAACGTCTACGAGAAGATCTTTTGGATTTGTTCATAATTTCTTTCATAAACCTTGAAGAACTATTGAAGAATATTTATTCCGTATAAAGAAATCCTCTTATTTCTTCAATTCTCTGTGAATAGTATGTTCAGAACAATAGGGACAAAATTTTTTCAACTCCAATCTGGTAGGTGTATTACGTCGATTTTTTCGGGTGGTATATCTAGAAACACCGGGAAATTTTTTATCCGAATCGTTTCGATCACAACTAATACATTCTAAAGTAATAGTTACTCTTACATCTTTACTCTTAGCCATAATTTTTTTTTTTTCGAATATTGAATCTTAAATATCTTGAACGTTCGAAAAAAGAGGTTATAATATCTTCCCCAATGAGATAGAAAAAATTGGAATAGTTCAAGTTCAATTTATCGATTAGCTCTCAAAAAAATCTCTCATAATTGAATCAATTATTTCTCAAAAATTGAATATTTTTTTTTTTCTATTTCCTTTTTCTTCTAAAAAAACTTTTTTTTCTTCTAAAAGAAAGGAAAAATTAAAGCATCTGGAAAGAAACGATTAATTTCTATCAATGAACCGGCTAGGAATCCAAACCATAACGTAGCTAGTACAGGAGCTGTAGAAAGATATGTTTTTACATCTTGCATCTCAAATCCTCCTTTTATCTGGTATTGAATAGCAATACTATCTATTTCATAGTATATATATATATCATGGCTGACTACATGAATAATCACCGAAAGCTACGATTTGGGTCGGAGCCAGTGGGAACAAACAAAAAATATGTAAATGAATTATGTCCGAATAAATAACTTTTAGACTATGAAAGAGTCTTGATTTATCTCTCTTCAAAAATCATCAATAAATAAAAATTTTATTGGGGGGGGGGTAGGAACAGAAGTAACTGGAATTGTAAAGATCTACAAAGCTAGCTAGAAAGTGGTAGGATTAGCTATAATCCCCTCGATGGAGAAAAAAAGTAGTTGATAGGGATGTAGCGCAGTTTGGTAGCGCGTTTGTTTTGGGTACAAAATGTCGCAGGTTCAAATCCTGTCATCCCTACTTCTATATAGAGTAGTAATAAGATTCGAAACAAGCTCTTAATAGATAAGAAGTATATCTCCATTCACTTGATATAAAATATTTAATATGAAGAGAATCTAGATATTGATGAAATATATCTCGATTTCATCAATAGATTTATGAAATAGTGAGAGAGAGCGCTCTTAGTTCAGTTCGGTAGAACGCAGGTCTCCAAAACCTGATGTCGTAGGTTCAAATCCTACAGGGCGTGATGGTTTCTCCAAAGCCTTGTTGAAATCGATTTGTATTTCGTTCCTTCTCGGATCGAATCATCGTAATCCTCTTCATACGATGTGACCTCTCTTTCTTTTCAGAGAGGTCAAAGAATAAGTCGTCTATATTCTCCATCAAAGATCTAATTGATCACCACGTCGATATTGTGAATAAGCAGTTACAAATGATCCCGCTAAAGTTATTGGGATTAAACCTAACACAATTCCAGATAGCAGGGCTTCAACCATTTAATTTTTAGTAAATGAAGAAAATATCTAATTTAGATACTTCCCGAAGTTGCTGTGAATACAGAGAGATATAAAGCATTGGGAAATACAATGAAATTTTTAGAACTTGGAACTAAGTTCTCCTTAATATATTAAATAAGCTGTATCTTGTTCAAACCGATAAATGGAACCGAAGTCGACATTGATGCAGCAAAAAGAAATCCAAAGTAACTTAATAAAGTAAGCATAGATTAAAATACTTATTTACACCAACAAATCTAGTATACACTTCTCCACAATAATTATAACAAAGTAATTGGTTAATAAGCATTCTTCCAACCTATAAAAAGATCTATGGTGAAAGAAGATTATTTGAGACTTATTAAGTTCCGCCGTTTATGGAAGTTATCTTGCTGCGTCAAAAGAAGGCTAGCTATACTGTTCTAGTATATTTTAAAGATACCCTCGGTATAATATTGACAACTTAACAAGGAATGATAGGATATATCAGTAGATCTTATATCTTCTAGTCTCTATCTTTTTGGGAATAAATCCCCCTTGCCCCTATAAGAATATACGGAGCTAAAAATGTCTGGTAATACGGGAGAGCGTCCTTTTGCTGACATTATTACTAGTATTCGATACTGGGTTATCCATAGCATCACCATACCTTCTTTGTTCATTGCAGGTTGGTTATTTGTCAGTACAGGTTTAGCTTATGATGTGTTTGGAAGTCCTCGACCAAATGAGTATTTTACAGAGAGCCGACAAGAAGTTCCATTAATAACTGGCCGTTTTAATTCATTGGAACAGGTCGATGAATTCACTAGATCCCTTTAGGAGGTATCAATGACTCTAGATAGAACTTATCCAATTTTCACAGTTAGGTGGCTAGCTGTTCACGGATTAGCCATACCTACAGTGTTTTTTTCAGGATCTATATCCGCAATGCAATTTATTCAGAGATAATTTTTTCCAAAATGTAATAATCGTTTTCTGAACTGTAAAGTTATGACACAACCGAACCCAAATAAACAAACTGTAGAATTAAACCGTACAAGTCTCTACTGGGGATTGTTACTGATCTTTGTACTTGCTGTTTCATTTTCTAACTATTTCTTCAATTAAAAAGAAAAATCAACAAGAATCTTTTCAAGTCATTCAAACAGATTTAAGATCCTAATTATTTGTGACTGTTTATGTCTCAAGTCATGACCACCCGATGAAATGGAAAAGGGAGTAAGATAAATGGCCAATACCACTGGAAGAATTCCTCTCTGGCTAATAGGTACTGTAACTGGTATACCTGTGATCGGTTCATCGGGAATATTCTTTTATGGAGCATACTCTGGATTGGGATCATCCCTATAAGAAACAATAAACTGAACATGTATAATATCCTACATACATGTAAATGAATAATTATTCATTCGAAATAGAAAGACTTTACCTTTTTAGGTATCAAAAAGGTAAAGTCTCTCTGAAGATACTATTTCAAATTATTTTATTGAAAGAATCAACAAGAAGCAAATAGATCGTCACAATTCCTAAAAATTATTCACTCAATTATTGATTCGTAATTATTAATTATTCCAATTTTTTAAAAAAGACTTTGAAAATTTATTACTCGAGTTGAAAAAAACAATATTTGTCTTTCGAAACGAACCATCTTAAGGAACTTACTTGAAATATCCCATATATTGTCACAATAAGCAGTATAAGCCATATTTAAATACCATTTCTCAGCTTTCCATTCTTTATGAACTAGGACAAATCTAAGAAGGACGTACAAAATATATTCTCTTGGTAGTTGATGAACAAGACTGGAAAGATTATTGGTATATTGTATCTCAATACCGAGAGAATCTAATTCTGTTCGATCAAAATGCAAGATCCAGTAAAAGAAATATATATCTGATGATTCTTTAATATCTTTCTGATGAATTTTCAAATCCCCCTTGAAAAAATTTTTATTAAAAAAAAAAGAATGATTGATTGAAGAAAAAAGTCTTATCACATCTTGTTCGTCGACACAGAAAGAATATCCTGATTCAGAATATATATCTAATTCTTGATCTGTCTTTTCTTGCTGAACAGCATAAGAGGGTGATGAGGAGATTTCACAATCGATCGGAAGCTCTGAGGACCATTCATTAAGTTGATAAATATTTCTCAATGTTTGCTGGGCCATCATTCTGAGAATAAATAGATTTATTATTGATGCATATCCCCAAGATTTTGAAGTTTCTTTCAATAGGGGAAGAAGATAATAATATTCGAAGCATTCAATCTCTAAGGAGATTTTAATCATGTCGTACAAATTTTGAAAATCTAAATTAGATCTCATTGCATTAACCATCACTAAAAGATGGAAATTCTATCAATTAAACGCTTTGACTAACTGAAGACTGGACGAATATCTATTAAAAATTCATCTCAGCTAATTGAACTTTTTCAAACTGTTTCTTTTTAAGTACTAAGAATATTTGTGCCAAAACAACTGATGCAAAGAATAATAAAAGACCTTGAATACGTAATGGATCTTGAAGTACTATTTCAGCATCTCCTTGACCAAATCCACCCACATTAGGATTATTAGTTAATGGTTGATCAACTTTAAGAAATTCACCTTCTGAGATTATTAGTTCTGGTCCTGGAGGTACAATATCCACCACTTGACGACCATCTGATGTCTTTTCAATCGTTATTTCATACCCACCTTTTTTTTCTTTACGAAATATCTTAATTACTTTTCCCGTCGCTGAAGCATTGTAAACTGTATTATTGCTTTTACTTCCATCAGGATAAATCTGTCCTCTTCCTCTATTTCCCCCTACATAGATAGGATATTTCAGAAAATTTGATTCCTTATTACTAGCAGGATCTGGTGAAAGAATGGGAAAAACAATCTCACTATACTTTTTACCAGGAACTGGGCCTACTACAATAATATTTTTTTTATCGGGGCTATAGTTTTGAAACGAAAGATTACCTATTTTCTCTTTTATCTCGGTCGGAATACGATCGGAGGGAGCTAATTCAAATCCCTGGGGTAAAATTAGAACGGCTCCAACATTTAGTCCCCCTTTCTTACCATTAGCAAGGACTTGTTTTATCTGCATATCGTAAGGGATTTTAACAATTGCTTCAAATACAGTATCTGGAAGTACAGATTGTGGGACTTCAATATCTACAGGTTTCTTAGCTAAGTGACAATTAGCACATACAATACGTCCAGTTGCTTCCCTAGGATTCTCATAACCCTGCTGTGCAAAGATTGGATATGCGTTTGAGACGGATGGCCAAGTCAGAAGGGTCAGGATCAAAAATGAACGAATTACCCATTCTTTTAGCCAGTTATAATTAGTTTTGTTTTGCATAGCTCTATTGATAGTGTCAAAAATTTCTATGAATAAGTTGATTTTACGCATCTTTTTTACCCCATAAAATTCTGCTGTTTCAACAATCACAAAGATAAAAAATCAATAATTTTCTATTTCTTCTTAGAATTCGAGTATCCTAAATAGTTGATAATGATAATAAGCAATATATTTAATCAATGAAAGATCTATTATTCATTCATTGTATGATAAGTTGCTACAATCGAAGGAGATATACGATTTAAATGACGAAAAATCCAATATTTAAATACTGTATCTAAGATGACTGGGAAGGTTGAAACAAAACAAGATATTATATGTTTGTTATGCGAAAATCCTAAATGTTCTAAAAAAGAACCTATTACTATTTCCCAACCATGGGGCGAATGAAATCCAATGCATAAATCGGTTAATAAAAGAATAGAAAAAGCTTTCATTGTGTCACTCAAACTATAAAATAGTTCTTGAATCCAAGAATTTAAAACAGCAAGTCTTTTTCGCCCTGTAATAAACAAAAATATTAGGGTGACAATACTAATTATATCTGTTAATAAATGTGAAATAATCTGAATACTATCTTCATTATATATTGTTACTAATTGAATCGTTTCTTCATATATCTCTAGATCAAGATATTGTGATTGATCCTTAACATAATCTGTCATTACTCTGTCTAGCCAAAGTAATTCTTCCATTTCTTGAAGTTCTTTCAATGCCCTTTCTTCTTGAAAAGTATTAAGAAAAATATGAGATTGAGACGTGTTCCACCAATTTGTAATCCAAGATTCCAAAAACCATGTTTTTGAAAGCATTGAAATTATGAAGGGAAGAAATAACAAGCATCCGATATATTGTATAGAAGCTAATGCTTGATATTTAGCTAATCGAAATTCATTAAGTATTAATGAGTTTGAATCACCCGTCAATTCCGTTTTAAATCGGGATAAAGTACGAGTTATAGACCGAGGTACGAGACTTATAGATTCATAAGCCATCATAGCAATAGGAGTATCTTTCGATTCTAAAACAGAGAACTGTTGTTCAAGGTTATTATCTATTTTCGTAGATGAGGAAGAGACAGAATAAGAATGTCTCCATATATCTAAATCATTCAAAGTAGCTTCAATCCAAGCTAATTTTCGATTTATTTGTTTTATCTTATTCGATTCTCTCGACATGGATTTTCTTGCAGAAACATAAGACTCATCAATAAATCTATTTTCGGACGAATCGTTAATATTATCCTCTTTATTTTTTTTTTCTCCGGTATTATTAAAATAGTTTGGACAAAGCTTTTTTGAAGGAACAACAAGAAAAAACACAATATTTGATTGGTTCGAAAAAAAGTTACAAGAATCCCTCTTTAAAAAGGTTTTATACGCATTAAAAAAAGATGGATATTGATTATTAGAAAAAGAGATAGAAAAATGATTGGATAAAATACATTTCCCTCTATTCAAAATAGTTAGTATATAGATGCTAAATTTATGTTCCAAAAGACTCCAATATATTGTAAATACAGAATTATTAAATTCCATATTTGTATAAAAAAAAATAGCTTGCCAATAATATTGTGAGGAGTATATCTTATCTCTTTGATACAAAGACTCTTTTCTTATATGCTGTATCCGTTTGCTAGCTCTATAAGCTCTCTCTAGAGAGCGATATGGAGTATCGAAAAATTGCTGAAGAAGTTTCCACCAGTATGATCTCATAAGTACTATTTCTCTATCAGTAGGTCGATATTTAGAAACAAGACATTGTTTAATAAAAAAAAAATGAAAAGTTTATTTATTTTCAATATCTAACATTACTCTATTATTTTGTTTTCTTGTTAATCCTCCCCGATAACTAGAAATAGAATCTTCGCCTTGAATTTAATATTCAAAAACCTTCAATTGATACACGCAGAAAACGAGCTAATTCGGCAGCTTTCTCTTCCATCTCTCTCAAGGTTAACTCTTCATCAAGACGAGTCAGAGGAACATCTTGCTGACCCTTTATTCTTAGATAGAGGACACGACGAGGAGAAAAACCTTCTTGAATTTCCATCCGTATTGCTTGAATATCTTTGATCACGAATCGAATACAAATACGACGGTTTTCTCCGGGAAAACCCCAACGAAAGGGATAAACAATACCTTCTCGTTTATCAAATTGATTGTAGCCGCTACCTACATTCCATAATATGGTACACCATGAATAAAAACCGAGAAAAATACCTGCGATACCATAGAAACACATTACAATTCCTTGGGGAATAAACAGAATCTGTTGTGATGAAAGGATCGGTATTAAATCCCTACCCAGATAACTGGAGAATCCGACTGCGAAGAAACCTGTTGCACCAAAAACCAGAATAAAAGCCCAACAAAGATTACTGAATCTACGAGATCCTTTTATAAGATCTATTCGAAGCCATTCTGATTGGTAATTCATAACGATATTTCCTGGATTTTTCTTTATGGTATAAATTATTTCATCCCCCTCACTACTGACTATTTTGATACAGTTTTGACGTGTTCAACTGTCAAGTTTATTTTATGAATACTATATTCTATTTTTTGAATCAGAAATAGAATATACCATGTTTCCTTCCTTCAGATCATGAGAGAGGAATGAAACATGGTATAGGAGCACAAATGTTACTCAATATTATTAGTAACCTCTGTATGAGGCTAAATAGCTAAATTTTTGAAATCTCTCATTTAATGGATGGCGCAAAAAAAAAGGGGGGTCTTTATAAAATAGCTAATTCTAGAAAAATTTTTGGGATTAAGATCTTATACTATTTCATCTTGTTCAATATATATAGACAAAGAAGCCATTGTAATTGCTGGAAACACTAAACCTACTAAAGGTACAAAAATGGAAGGTGAGTAAGAAGCTGTCATAAAGATATTACCTTAATAATATTGTTTATTCTAAAAAAATAGTTACTATAAAAACAGTAATGAAATTATTATACTTTATGTTTATTGATTACACCTTGTTCATAAAACACATATGAAAGATGCTGTTGTTTTCGCTTGAACAATCACATAGATTTTGAAGTGTTAAAAGATTTAATATCTCTCAAAAATTAAGCGAGGAATAATATCTTCGATATAACCTGGAGAGTACTTTAAAGGTCTGGCATCTAGATACAAATACATTATATCATTATAATATCGATAAAGTACTGGGATGAAATGATAAATAACTAATTGCTAGGATAAAAAACATGATGATGTTGAGATCGAAAAGCGATTTAATAGATTAATAGTAATTGGCTATTTTTATTCTTAAGAGAATTCAAAAAATAATCTAAACTTGATTATTTTTTGAATTCCAAGGAGCTAAATCATAAAGTTCGAATATCTCACTTAAAACACCTTTTAGAAGATTACGCGGAACAATTAAATCAAGTAATCCATGATCAAATAAAGATTCAGCTACTTGAAATCCATCAGGGATCTTTTGACGTAACGTTTGTTCAATCACCCTTTTCCCCGCAAATGCAATATATGCTTTTGGTTCGGCAATAATAACATCGCCCAACATACCGAAACTAGCTGTGACACCACCGGTCGTTGGATAAGTAAGAACGGCTATATATAATAATTTTTTTTGTACCTGATGAATTTGCAAAACAGAAGATATTTTAGCCATTTGCATCGAACTCAATGTTCCTTCTTGCATCCGTGCTCCTCCAGAAGCACAAACAATAATTAGTGGTAGAGATTCTTGAGTCGCGTATTCAATAAGACGAGTGATCTTTTCACCGACGACAGAACCCATGCTACCTCCCATGAATTGGAAATCCATAACACCAGGTGCGACAGTAGTTCCATTCAAATTTCCTATACCTGTCTGAACAGCATCGGTTAAACCTGTTCGTTTTTGAGAAAGACTAATACGATTTTTATAAGAATCTTCATCAGAGAATTTAAGAACATCTTGTGCGACCATGTCTTCATCCATAGGAATCCAAGTATCACGATCGATTAAAAGTTCAATTCTTTCTGTACTATTTATTTGTAGATGATAACCACATTCCTCACAAACACCTTTATTTTGTTTCAAAAATTTAATATAGAGCATATTTTCACAATTGTCGCATCGAGTCCATAATCCTTTATTAGTATCGACATTTATATATCTATCCTTCTCTCTTTCACTCAAGACATATCCTTTCGTAGCTTTTTCAATAGACGCTCCAATCAATCCACCAAATTTGCGTTTCTCTTCAAACCAATTTATTAAAGACATAGAGATCTCCTAATCTATAAAAAAAAGAATTATTAATATTTAGTAAGTTGTTTTTCGAGAGATTCGAGCTAGAGATGGAAAGGGTACTTTATCTTATTTCTATAAATAAGACATTTAGTTGAGATTAATTAGCAATTATTCAAAATATTTAAATGAACTTGATTTTATAAATAATTGTCAATTATCGGTTGATTTTTCACATAATTAAATTTTTACATAACTAATGGTATATTAGAATCTCTTCTTGAATCATCCAATGAGATTTGTAATCGAAAAAAAAGTTCGTATAGGGTTAAGAAAAGAAAAATCCTCTGTTTCTTCCTCCATACCAGAAATTTGTCCTATTTGGGCTAGAAGGGATTTGAACCCTTGACTTCATGGTTCGGAACCATATACTCTGATCCACTGAGTTACCAACCCTAATATATATCCAAAAGAATATTAAGAAAGAGAGTAAAAAACTCTCTTTCTTAATATTCTTTGATTCAATCTATTGAAAGATTTAGTGAATGGAAGAAAAAACTGAATAAGACACAGAGATTAAAGTGTATCAATTGTCTCAAATTCAAATTTAATTTCTTTCCATACTTCACAAGCAGCAGCCAATTCAGGACTCCACTTACAAGCTTCACGAATAATTTCATTACCTTCACGAGCAAGATCACGTCCTTCATTACGAGCCTGTACACAAGCCTCTGAAGCGACTCGATTAGCTACTGCACCAGGTGCATTCCCCCAAGGGTGTCCCAGAGTCCCTCCACCAAATTGTAATACGGAATCATCTCCAAAGATCTCAGTTAAAGCGGGCATATGCCAGACATGAATACCACCTGAAGCTACAGGGAATACACCCGGCATAGATACCCAATCCTGAGTGAAATAGATACCACGACTTCGATCTTTTTCGATGTAGTCATCACGAAGTAAATCAACGAAGCCTAAAGTTACTTCACGTTCTCCTTCAGGTTTACCCACTACCGTACCAGCATGAATATGATCTCCACCGGACATACGCAATGCTTTAGCTAATACACGGAAATGTATACCGTGATTTCGTTGTCTGTCAATAACAGCATGCATTGCACGGTGAATATGAAGAAGAAGACCATTATCTCTACAATAATGAGCCAATGTAGTATTTGCAGTAAATCCTCCTGTCAGATAGTCGTGCATGACAATGGGTGCGCCCAATTCTCTAGCAAAGACTGCTCTTTTCATCATTTCTTCACACGTACCTGCAGTAGCGTTTAAGTAGTGCCCTTTTATTTCGCCTGTCTCAGCTTGGGACTTAAAAAGAGCTTCTGCTACGAATAAGAAACGATCTCTCCAACGCATAAATGGTTGAGAATTTACGTTCTCATCATCTTTTGTAAAATCAAGTCCACCACGAAGACATTCATAAACAGCTCTACCATAGTTTTTAGCAGATAAACCTAATTTTGGTTTGATAGTACATCCTAGTAGTGGACGACCATACTTGTTTAATTTATCTCTTTCAACTTGGATACCGTGAGGCGGACCTAGGAAAGTCTTGGAATAAGCAGGAGGAATTCTTAAGTCCTCTAATCGTAAAGCTCGTAAAGCTTTGAATCCAAATACGTTACCTACGATAGAGGTGAACATATTGGTAACAGAACCTTCTTCGAATAGATCCAAAGGATAAGCTACATAAGCAATATACTGATTTTCTTCGCCAGCAACGGGTTCGATATCATAGCATCGACCCTTGTAACGATCAAGGCTAGTAAGCCCATCCGTCCATACAGTGGTCCAAGTACCGGTAGAAGATTCGGCAGCTACCGCAGCTCCCGCTTCTTCAGGTGGTACTCCAGGTTGAGGAGTCATTCGGAATGCTGCCAGGATATCAGTATCCTTAGTCTCATACTCAGGGGTATAATAAGTCAATCGATAATCTTTAACACCAGCTTTGAATCCAACGCCTGCTTTAGTCTCCGTTTGTGGTGACATAGGTCCCTCCCTACAACTCAATCAATAATTCTTGCAAGGGTGAGGTCTGCTCGACATAAAGAAAAAATTTTGTGAAAAAAACATTAAACGTATCCGAATGGATTTATATCGTATTTATATTATACAAAACATTATCTCAAGGATGAGACACTAGTATTCTATAAATTATTTTCTGTATAATGCAACCCAGCTTTCACTGTTCCACCAGAAATATCCGCTAAAAACACCAAATTCTTTCTCAAATATTATTATGCATTGACTTGAGAATAATTTCATTGTTGAACTGGCCAATGAAAAGCCAATGAAGTAAAAAAAGCAATTCTAAAAAGTCTTTACTTCATTCGAAGAGATAGAAAGGGATAAAGAATTAAGAACGATAATATACTTTCTATATATAATATAATCTACTTTTTCATCTAAAGTAAAGTCTTTTTGTTTCTTCAATCCCGTTTCTTCCAATATAAAGAGCAAATTGTTCCAATAAATCTTTTGAATCTCGATTATATATAATATATGCTATTATTAAAGAAGTAAATGAAATTGTTAATTTTTTGTTATTAACCGATCGACTTGATACCAAAGAGGCTTATTATTACAAATTTCGGACGAAATTAATGAAGTAGATTATTCATGACAACCAATCCTCTTGTTTTTGTAGTTTCGACAGCAGCGGAAAAGAATGCGGGATATATTACTCAGATTATTGGTCCAGTACTCGATGTTGCTTTTTCCCCAGGTAAGTTGCCTAATATTTACAATTCTTTGATTGTTAAGGGACAGAATCCAGCAGGTCAAGAGATTAACGTCACTTGTGAAGTACAGCAATTATTGGGAAATGATAGGGTTAGAGCCGTAGCTATGAGTGCCACCGATGGTTTAATGAGAGGAATGAAAGTCGTTGATACGGGAGCTCCTCTGAGTGTTCCTGTCGGTGAAGTTACTCTTGGACGAATCTTTAATGTTCTTGGAGAACCAGTTGATAATTTAGGACCTGTCGATGCTGGCACAACATCACCTATTCACAAATCTGCTCCTGCTTTTACACAATTAGATACTAAACTATCTATATTTGAAACGGGAATTAAAGTAGTAGATCTTTCAGCTCCTTATCGTCGTGGAGGAAAAATTGGATTGTTCGGAGGGGCCGGAGTGGGAAAAACAGTTCTTATTATGGAATTGATTAATAACATTGCCAAAGCCCATGGAGGTGTATCAGTATTTGGTGGCGTAGGAGAACGGACCCGTGAAGGTAATGATCTTTACATGGAGATGAAAGAATCAAAGGTAATTAATCAAGAGAACATTTCCGAATCAAAAGTAGCTTTGGTATATGGTCAGATGAATGAACCACCAGGAGCTCGTATGCGAGTCGGTTTAACAGCTCCGACAATGGCTGAATATTTCAGAGATGTTAATAAACAAGATGTACTCTTATTCATTGACAATATATTTCGTTTTGTTCAAGCAGGATCAGAGGTTTCCGCTTCATTAGGTAGAATGCCTTCTGCTGTGGGTTATCAACCAACCCTTGCTACAGAAATGGGTTCCTTACAGGAAAGGATTACTTCCACCAAAGAAGGTTCTATAACTTCCATTCAAGCAGTTTATGTACCGGCAGATGACTTGACTGATCCGGCTCCTGCTACAACATTTGCACATTCAGATGCGACTACTGTATTATCCAGGGGATTAGCAGCCAAAGGAATCTACCCAGCTGTAGATCCCTTAGATTCAACTTCGACTATGCTACAACCCTGGATTGTGGGTGAAGAGCATTATGAGACCGCACAGGGAGTGAAACAAACTTTACAACGTTATAAAGAACTTCAAGATATTATAGCTATTCTTGGACTGGATGAATTATCGGAAGAGGATCGTTTAACAGTGGCTAGAGCACGAAAAATTGAACGCTTCTTATCACAACCATTTTTCGTAGCAGAAGTATTTACTGGTTCTCCAGGAAAATATGTTAGTCTGATAGAAACAATTAAAGGATTTCAAATGATTCTTTCCGGGGAATTAGATAGCCTTCCTGAACAAGCTTTTTATTTGGTAGGCAATATCGATGAAGCGACCGCAAAGGCTGCAACTTTGCAAGTGGAGAGTTAAGAAAAAGATGATACTAAATCTTCGTGTAATGGCTCCTAATCGAATTGTTTGGAACTCTGAGGTTCAAGAAATCATATTATCGACTAATAGTGGTCAAATTGGTATATTACCTAATCATGCTCCACTTCTCACAGCTTTAGATATAGGAGTCATAAGAATACGTCGTGATGGACAATGGTCCACTATGGCTTTGATGGGTGGTTTTGCCACGATAGAAAATAATCAAATGACAATACTAGTGAACGAAGCAGAAACAGCTACTGAAATTGATTTTGAAGAAGCTCAAGAGAATTTTAAAAAAGCTCAAACTAACTTAGCTCAGGCTGAAGGCAAGAAGAGGACTATTGAAGCTAATCTCGCATTCAAGAGAGCTAAAGCAAGATTAGAGGCAATAAATGCTACTCAATCTGTTTCGTAACCAACTGATTTTTTTTCTATGAAAAAACTCTATTATGACAAGTTAATAAACCAACTTGAGAGTTTCAAAAATACTTAATATTCTTTCGAAATTAGTAAAACTTATTAGATATTAATTCAAAATTACGGTATCTAATAAGTTTTACCTACTATTAGATTCGAACCTTTTACCTACTATTGGATTTGAACCAATGACTCTCGCCGTATGAAAGCGATACTCTAACCACTGAGTTAAGTAGGTTGTTAGTTATAATGATAACTGGAAAAGTTATAAATATCATAGTCTTTATAAGATTCAATTTAAATGATTAATTAGAAAAAATCTTTGTAATTTAATATCTAACTTGACAAAACATACTGGATATAACTACTATACAATAGAGTCGTTATAATAAGGGCTATAGCTCAGCGGTAGAGCACCTCGTTTACACGTGCGCCAATGCTTTTCGGGAATAGTTTATCGATCTTCTTCCGATTCATAAAAAAATGTTATGTGAAATTTTCTGTCTTACTCCTTATCCGGATAGAAGGGAACAATAGCATGACAAAAAGCTTAAGTCTTAAATAAATTATATCGTTGATATGGTAAATCCAAAGTTGATTGAATGCTAGGGATGATGGGGAAAATACGAGGACCTCAAGATATTCTCTATTTCGCTTTATGAACTTTAAGGTGTATAAAGTATCATAATCTCATCGGAAGTGATAGAAACTCTATTTGAGTTGATCCATTCCTGAATAAGGCAAACCTACGTCAACATTGAAGACTCTCTCGAAAAACTTTGGGATTGCTTTGAATTGATTCTTTGAGCATACGGAACCATCTTATTATCTCGTTGAAAAGAAAAGGATGGAAAATTAACTAATGAAAATTTTAGTTAACAAGAGAGCCCAATGCAAAGAGAAGATGCATGTTGGGTTCATTAAACAGTTCAAACATTATACTTCGATCTGTTTTACCGAGAATGTCTACGGTTCGAATCCGTATAGCCCTAAATTACTTCAGTATAAATTATCTATTGACAAATCTTAAATTCTTCTAGTTCATAAAGAATTACTAATATCTTTGATAGAAATTATTGATTCGAACTGATTAGTTCATTGAATTTGAACATCTTCTTCCTTTTCTATCAAGGGCCTAAATAAATTTTCTTGATCGAAGGAAGATATTGTTGGATATAAAAAGTTATCCTTCGTATTTTTTTCTCTGTAATTGGTGCTAAGAATCAAAAATCTCTTTGAGAGAGGTTTGTATGGCAAACGCGATCAGGAAGGATTATGTAAACATAATCTGGATAGTCGGTCCTTCAAATAATCAGTAATTTCACTTTATTTTAAGAATATTTGTTATTATTCAGAATAGCAATGAAATAATAATGTCTTTGTATAAATTCGGTCATATTAGTATACATCCATAGGCAAACTTTTTTATTTTCAATAAAAAGTTTGCTAAAAAACATTTATTTATTTCGATCTTTCTATGTAGATTTTAGTAAGAATTTTTTTTTTTACAATTATTACTAAGATAATGGAGGATTCGATGAAAATATAGGAGTATTCTCATGTTTTTGCTTCCCAAATATGATTCTTTTTGGTTATTCCTACTAATAGCTAGTCTCATTCCTATTTCAGCATTTTCAATCTCCAAAATTTTAGCACCTGTTAGTCAAGGACCGGAAAAACTAACTAGTTACGAATCAGGTATAGAACCCATGGGAGATGCTTGGATTCAATTCCAAATTCGTTATTATATGTTTGCCTTAGTATTTGTTATTTTCGATGTCGAAACAGTTTTTCTTTATCCCTGGGCTATGTGTTTCAAAGAACTGGGTATTTCCGCTTTTATCGAAGCTTTAATCTTTGTGCTTATTCTAATCATTGGTTCAATCTATGCATGGCGAAAAGGAGCATTAGAATGGTCTTAGCTTCTAATCATTCAAATAATGAGATCGAGGTTGATACGCCATTGATTAATTCTATGGAATCCTATTCCCTTGATAAAAACATGTCAAATTCAATTATTTCAACTAATTTGAATGATTTTTCCAATTGGGCCCGACTCTCTAGTTTATGGCCCCTTCTCTATGGAACCAGTTGTTGTTTCATCGAGTTCGCCTCACTAATTGGTTCACGATTCGACTTTGATCGATATGGTCTAGTACCACGATCAAGTCCTAGACAAGCTGATCTTATAATAACAGCTGGTACTGTAACCATGAAAATGGCTCCTTCTCTGGTAAGATTGTATGAACAAATGCCTGAACCAAAATATGTTATTGCTATGGGCGCATGTACTATTACAGGCGGTATGTTTAGTACAGATTCTTATAGTACCGTTCGAGGAATAGATAAGTTGATTCCTGTAGATGTCTATTTGCCAGGTTGTCCACCCAAACCTGAAGCCATTATAGATGCTATAATTAAACTTCGTAAAAAAGTGGCTCAAGAGACATATAGAGATCGAACTAAAAATAAAAAAGAAAATAGATTTTTTACTTCAAATCATCAATTCAATCTTGTACCTAGTATTCATACTGGACAATATATATCGGATCAATCGTCCATACCTCTCCTAGATCTTCCTTTAAAAAGAGCTATCAATGAGATGCTATTTGATAATAAACTCTTCCTGAATGAGGAAGAATTAGTATCGAACGGACAGAAGTAAAAATATTCTTAAATAAATCGAGAAATGACAGCTGATTATACAGATACTATTATCGGTAATAATTCCAATATTAAAATGCAGGGTCGATTATCTGCTTGGCTGGCCAAGCATCAATTAGCTCATAGGCCTTTGGGTTTCGACTACCAAGGAATCGAAATTTTACAAATTAGACCTGAGGATTGGCCTTCTATAGCTGTTGCTTCATATGTCTACGGTTTCAATTACCTTCGTTCCCAATGTGCTTATGATGTAACGCCAGGAGGAGGTTTGGCTAGTGTATATCATCTCACAAAAGTCCAAGATGATGCCGATCAACCTGAAGAAGTATGTATCAAAATCTTTGTTTCGAGAAAAGATCCTAGAATCCCGTCTGTGTTTTGGATTTGGAAGAGTTCTGATTTTCAAGAACGCGAATCTTATGACATGTTCGGAATTATTTATGAGAGTCATCCACGCCTTAAGCGTATATTGATGCCTGAAAGTTGGATTGGATGGCCCCTACGTAAAGATTATATTGTCCCCAATTTTTATGAGCTACAAGATGCTTATTAATAAGTAAGAATTTCAAATGTTTCTATTAATTGGAATACTTGAAAAATAAAAACCTCTTAATTAGAGGCTCTTGTTGGTAGTATGGTAGTATAATGTCATCTCAGCTACTTACAAGAGCCCTCTAATAGGAAGAAACAACAAATAATCGTTTTATATTCGTTGAATCAAGTACCACTGACTATACACAATAAGGAATAGAAATATCTGGCTTATACTAATCCCAATTAACAAAGAATCCCATCTCTTGGTATTACTTGCTCTTTCTCTGAATCCTTTAAGCCAATTCCAATTTTTAGATCCAGGGGATTGAATTGAAATAATAAAAAACACACTAAAAATAGAAAGAATTCGAAACATTTTTTTTATTTATTTATTTTTTATAAATATATTGATAAATATATTGTTTGGTTCCGTAATAGAGAAATCCTGTTTCTTATATTACTATTGATATAGTAATCAATTGATGCCTCAATTGAAATGCCAGGAACCAGATTTGAACTGGTGACACGAGGATTTTCAGTCCTCTGCTCTACCAACTGAGCTATCCCGGCTGTTTCTTCCTAATGTATTTTAGGAAAGATTTAGATTCTCTGTCAACTGGAGGGAACAACAAATACATTCAGAGAGAATAAAAAAAAATGGGTAGAAAGAGATTCATCTGAATCTTGTATCTGGCATAAAGATGCTTCCATTTTATTCATTGTACCATTTCTTAAATTGGTAAAGGTTGATCAAGTCAATTTCATGAGATTTCTAATTAAAAGTCTGACTGATTTATTACTTGGGGGTAGAGGGACTTGAACCCTCACGGTCTTCAAAGACCAACGGATTTTCTTTTTACTACAATTTGCATTGCTGTTTCTATCAACAGTGTAAAACTGGACTCTATCTTTATCCTCGACAATTATCTATTACAAAATCTTATCTCTTCAAAATATCTTTTTAACAATTAGCAGTTAACAGGTATAATACTGAAAGACAACTTCATTATTTAATGAATTTTTAAATCGTCCCAATATATTTTTGATTCTATTATCAGAGATATATTGAATCTCTTTCATTTCTAAGATATTTAGAATTTTTTTTTTTTTTTCTATTGAGGGTTCATCATCAATAGATTCTTTTCGATGAGATCATGTTTTATCAATTCGTTAGAATAGCTTCCATCGAGTCTCTGCACCTATCTCATCCTCGCTCGAGGCAAGATTTGGCTCAGGATTGCCTATTTCACAGTCCTAGGTTTCCCTGAATCTGAAAGCTATCAATTAGTAAGTTTCCATACTAAAGCTCAAATTAATCAAGTCCGCAGCGTCTACCATTCCGCCATACCCCCTTTGGACTTTTTTTTTTGTTGGACCCTCCGATATATCAGAAATAGAACTTTTGAAATACTCTCGATTGTTATTTAATCGTTTATCCAATCAATTCAACAAAAAAATCTACTATATTATAGTAATTGAATAGATTATCTGTATTTATTACAAATAGTATAAAAAAATATATCGATTTAATCAATGTTTAATTGCAATATCCAATTGTATATTTCTAATGAATCATTTTATAATTAAAAAAGCAATAAACATTATGCTTGATTCACTTTTTGATTCACTTCTAAAAGAAGATGAGAATGAATTTTTAGTTGATCGAAAAAAGCCCGCTTAGCTCAGAGGTTAGAGCGCCGCACTTGTAATGCGATGGTCATCGGTTCGATTCCGATAGCTGGCTCTTCACTTTCATTTTCATTTCGCTTCTCTGTTTCCAATTACTCTTTCCTCTTCTTCGAAAGTCACAATTGAACTATTTTCAATATTCATTTTCAATATTCCATGATGTTTATTTAAAATCTATATGTTATATTTGGTAAGAACAATCTTATGAGAAATCGATCAAATTTTGATCTATTTCGTATTAAAATTAAATAATCTATTATTAGTTATCAATTTTCTTACAGAAAAGGAGTTTTTATGTCCCGTTATCGAGGGCCTCGTTTAAGAATAATTCGTCGTCTAAAAGATTTACCAGGACTTACTAATAAAACATTGAAATCGAAAAAAGCACAGATTGCAATTGATCAATCTGCCTCGAAAAAGATATCTCAATATTGTATTCGTTTGGAAGCTAAACAAAGATTACGGTTTAACTATGGATTGACGGAACGACAATTACTTAAATATGTTCGTATTGCTGGAAAAGCTAAGGGTTCAACAGGCCAGGTATTATTGCAATTATTAGAAATGCGTTTGGATAACATTCTCTTTCGACTAGGTATGTCTCCTACCATTCCCGCAGCTAGACAATTAGTTAATCATAGACATATCTTAGTCAATAATCGTCTAGTAGATATACCGAGTTATCGTTGCAAACCCAAAGATATTATTAGTGTACGAGATCAACCTAATTCTCAGATTTTGGTGAAAAAGAATTTGGAATCTTTGAATAAAGACCAAATACCGGAACATCTAACTCTTTCTTCATTGGAAGATAATAAACCTCAAGGATTTGTTAACAGAATAGTTACTCGTGACTCGATTGGTTTGAATATAAATGAATTGCTAGTTGTGGAATATTATTCCCGTAAAGCTTAAAATCGACATGGATGGTTGAAGATACAAAGAATATTGTTTTTATGTTATACTTCATATTGTAAGGATGTATTAGATTCTTCGTTCATTCTTTGAATGAAAGAATTTTTGTTTTATTCGGACCAAAAAGCAAATATATATTACAAAGCAAAATAATGATATCTATATAGACTTTGTTTTTTCATTACTATTATTTCCACTGTATCAAAAATTAAGTCCTTTAGATATCGATTCTATCTAATCGATAGATTATAGATTCGTTATGACAGTGTAATAAAAAAATTCAGTTCAGGATGGGATTCGGAAAGAGAGGGATTCGAACCCTCGGTAAACAAAAGCCTACATAGCATTTCCAGTGCTACACCTTAAACCACTCGGTCATCTTTCCTTAGATTTTTTCTCATTTCTCTATTTTAGGGAGTAGAAGACGAGACAACAAGTCTTTATTGGTAATAACTATCACAAAATCAACTTTAATCCTTTTCTTCTTCCTCTTCATACCCAGACTCGCTGATTCTGGAAACAGAAAAAAGATGTTGATGAAATAAGTATCGGTAGGAAGATAATGAAATTTATATAACTATCTAGAGAGATTGTTATTCCTTTGACACGACAAAGAGATTAATTTCACTATTTTTTACATATGTCTCCGTATAAGAATATCTAAAAAGGGGGTATTCTTTCCACTAAATATAATTAGATCCTAAATATAACTAGATCTTAATTTGATTGAATGATGAGTGAATAGATGAAATAAAAGCAAGAATCTAATTAACTATGCCTAGATCCCAAAGAAATGACAATTTTATTGATAAGACTTTTACAATAGTAGCGGATATACTATTACAAGTGATACCCACAACTCAGAGAGAAAAAGAAGCTTTTACTTATTATAGAGATGGTGCGATTTGTAAAAAAAACTAATCAACTTAATCTTCATCAGATTAGGATAATGTTTAATTTCATAAGACTTACGCTAAGTGAAGGTGCATTTTGAAGATAAAATAATTCCTTCTGTCGTGTATCCTCGATTAACGCAGCCTTAGATGCTTCAATCTTTCAAAGATTTTGGTATTAAGCAAAAGGTTAAACCTATGAAATAGTTTTAAAAGAATCTTATTTTATGGGTAAGCATGTGGGAAAGGCACTACGTGTAGAAATCGACAACACAAAAGCTTCGTTATAATTTCATCTAACCGATATTTTATTTTTCCGACGACTAATAGAAATGATTGGGAAAACAAACATCCATCTCGTTTGTATTCGGATACCCATAGAATCATCGGAGATTGTCGAAGTAGCTAATCCCTGTGAAAACAAAGCGCTAAGAACAAAGAAATTGTTAAATATTTGATTTCTAGCACCATATATGGTGTTGACAACGGAATATTTACAAGAAGGATGGCTAGAGATTAATTCTAAGAACACTAGCCCCTGTTAATTTATAATGTGAGAGTCTAAATTTCTAGAGAATATTTTTCTTTCTATAAATTATACAGGAGGAGCCGTATGAGGTGAGAATTTCATGTACGGTTTTGAAACGGAGTTCATCATCAGGGATGAACGACCGTAACGAATGTCAGCTCAATCTGAAGGAGAATATGCGGAAGCTTTACAGAGTTACTATAAAGCCATGCGTCTCGAAATTGATCCTTACGATCGAAGTTACATACTCTATAATATAGGTCTTATTCACACGAGTAATGGAGAGCATGCTAAGGCTTTAGAATATTATTCCCAAGCATTGGAACGAAACCCTTCTTTACCACAAGCTTTCAATAATATGGCTGTGATCTGTCATTACGTGCGGCTATCTCTACCACAAGATTTATTAGTTCATAACTACTCAGAAAGAAGGCTTTCTACATATGCACTGTTAAATAAAAACAGTTTTTATCAGCTGTAGAAAATAGGATTCTTCATTGGAACCCGAACATGAAGACGAGATTAAAGCCTGCCTCTTCCATGGATAATTTGATTAAATTGATAATTGAAGCACCGTAAAGATCCATTATTGAAAGTTTGGGTTGATACGATAGTATTTGCTTACTCATATAAAATCAATTTATGTAATGAAATTGACTAGAAACGAGGAAATAGTAAGCGACGGTGTAGTATCAAATCCCAAAGAGAGAATGTTCTCAAAAAAATCTCTATAGAAAGGTGAGATAGTTACCTTTCAAAGATAAAAAATACAATTTTGATAATTCTTTGATCGGTGGGAGAATAGACACCATTTCATATATCGATGGTGAAATAATAAACTTATGTCATTAACTATTTCTACTTTTTTTATCAACCCGATAGTGAAGGAAAAAACTTTTTTTTTTTTCAATTTTTCAATATTTGAGTCGAGGGAAAACTAACTAATAGTTTATTTGAGCCGTATGAGGTAGGAAACTCTCAAGTACGGTTCTAAGGGAAGGAAATCTTTTGAGATAAACCTATTCCGACCGAGGAGAACAAGCCATTCAACAGGGAGATCCAGAGACTTCAGAAGCTTGGTTTGATCAAGCTGCTGAGTACTGGAAACAAGCAATAGCGCTTGCTCCAAGCAATTATATCGAAGCACAGAATTGGTTAAAGATTACAGGACGTCTCAAAAAATGAGTATAGGATTTTAAGAACAATATATTTTAAAGATTGAGGTATTAAAGAAAGAATATATCTTTGATATTAGTTACGAAGTTACTCTTAGTAAGAAAAATAACAAGAAGCTCTTTGAGGTGCTTTTTAAGAATCTATGATAGGTCCATTAAGCACTTTTTGATTGTGTAATAATAAATTTGAATGCCTGCCCTAGATAACTTCTTTGTTATAGTCGTTCCAGTCTTAAACTGATCGAGAAAAAAAAAAAATATTTTTAAAATATTTTTTAAATTTAAAAATATCTTTTAGAAGTTGCCCGTTGATTGTTGGCAGGTCGTTGCTATCCCTCGTCCGAAGAGAGGAGAATCTCGATGACTATTCGTTCACCGGAACCAGAAGTCAAGATTGTGGTGGAAAGGGATCCTATAAAGACTTCTTTTGAGAAATGGGCTCAACCTGGACATTTCTCAAGAACTTTGGCTAAAGGTCCTAACACTACCACTTGGATTTGGAACCTACATGCTGATGCTCACGATTTTGATAGCCATACAAATGATTTAGAAGATATTTCTCGGAAAGTATTTAGTGCTCACTTCGGCCAACTAGCTATTATATTTATTTGGTTAAGTGGTATGTACTTTCATGGAGCTCGTTTCTCCAATTACGAGGCATGGCTAAGTGATCCTACTCATATTAAACCTAGTGCTCAGGTAGTCTGGCCAATAGTTGGACAAGAGATTCTAAATGGAGATGTAGGTGGAGGTTTTCAGGGGATACAAATAACCTCTGGATTCTTTCAGCTTTGGCGAGCATCCGGAATTACTAATGAATTACAACTTTATTGCACTGCAATTGGTGCTTTAATTTTCGCAGGGTTGATGCTTTTTGCTGGTTGGTTCCATTACCACAAAGCCGCTCCTAAATTAGCTTGGTTTCAAGATGTTGAATCCATGTTGAACCACCATCTAGCAGGTTTGTTAGGTCTAGGTTCTTTAGGCTGGGCAGGGCATCAAGTACATGTTTCTTTGCCTATTAACCAACTCTTAGATGCTGGAGTCGATCCCAAAGAGATACCTCTTCCTCACGAATTTATTTTGAATCGTGACCTTTTGGCTCAATTGTATCCCAGTTTTGCTAAAGGATTAACCCCGTTCTTTACCGCAAATTGGTCAGAATATGCCGATTTTTTAACTTTTCGTGGAGGATTAAACCCAGTAACAGGAGGTTTATGGTTGACTGATACTGTACATCACCATTTAGCTATTGGGGTTCTTTTCTTGGTAGCCGGTCATATGTATAGAACTAATTGGGGCATTGGACATAGCATAAAAGAGATCTTGGAAGCTCATAAAGGTCCATTTACGGGTGAAGGTCATAAAGGTCTTTATGAGATCTTAACTACTTCATGGCATGCTCAACTAGCTCTTAACCTAGCTATGTTAGGATCTTTAACCATTATAGTAGCTCATCATATGTATTCGATGCCTCCTTATCCATATTTAGCTACCGATTATGGTACACAACTTTCTTTGTTTACACATCACATGTGGATTGGGGGTTTTCTCGTCGTTGGAGCTGCTGCACACGCAGCGATCTTTATGGTAAGAGATTATGATCCAACTACTCAATACAATAATTTATTGGATCGTGTTCTTCGACATCGCGATGCAATCATTTCACATCTTAACTGGGTATGTATTTTCTTAGGTTTCCATAGTTTCGGCTTATATATCCATAACGATACTATGAGTGCTTTAGGACGTCCTCAAGATATGTTCTCAGATACGGCTATTCAATTGCAACCTATATTTGCCCAATGGATACAAAATACTCATGCTTTCGCTCCTAGCTTAACAGCCCCTAATGCAACAGCAAGTACCAGTCTAACTTGGGGAGGTGGTGACTTAATAGCAGTAGGTGGTAAAGTAGCTTTATTACCGATTCCTTTAGGAACCGCAGATTTCTTGGTACACCATATCCATGCGTTCACTATCCATGTCACTGTATTAATATTATTAAAAGGTGTTTTATTTGCACGTAGTTCCCGTTTAATACCTGATAAAGCTAATCTTGGTTTTCGTTTTCCTTGCGACGGACCAGGTAGGGGAGGAACTTGTCAAGTTTCTGCTTGGGATCATGTTTTCTTAGGGTTGTTTCGGATGTATAACTCCATCTCAGTAGTTATATTTCACTTCAGTTGGAAAATGCAGTCTGATGTTTGGGGGAGTATAAGCGATCAAGGTGTGGTAAGTCACATTACTGGAGGAAACTTTGCACAGAGTGCAACAACTATTAATGGATGGCTTCGTGATTTTTTATGGGCACAGGCTTCTCAAGTTATTCAATCTTATGGTTCTTCATTATCTGCATATGGTCTTTTATTCCTAGCTGCTCATTTTCTTTGGGCCTTCAGTTTAATGTTTCTATTCAGCGGCCGTGGATATTGGCAAGAACTCATCGAATCTATCGTTTGGGCTCATAACAAATTGAAAGTTGCTCCTGCTATCCAGCCTAGAGCCTTGAGTATTGTACAAGGACGTGCTGTAGGAGTAGCTCATTACCTTCTGGGTGGGATCGCCACAACATGGGCGTTCTTCCTAGCAAGAATTATTTCAGTAGGATAATGGCTAGGAGGATTTGAAAAGCATTATGGCATCAAGATTTCCAAAATTCAGCCAGGGCCTATCTCAAGACCCAACTACTCGTCGTATTTGGTTTGGTATTGCTACCGCACATGACTTCGAGAGTCATGATGATATGACTGAAGAACGTCTTTATCAAAAGATTTTTGCTTCGCACTTCGGTCAATTAGCCATTATATTTCTTTGGACCTCTGGGAATCTATTTCACGTGGCTTGGCAAGGTAATTTTGAAGCATGGGGACAAGATCCTTTACATGTGAGGCCTATTGCTCATGCAATCTGGGATCCCCATTTTGGTCAACCAGCTGTAGAAGCTTATACTCGAGGAGGAGCTCCAGGTCCCGTTAATATTGCTTATTCCGGTGTTTATCAATGGTGGTATACAATCGGTCTACGTACGAATCAAGATCTTTATACTGGAGCTATATTCTTATTAGCTCTTTCTGCTTTGTTTCTGATAGCAGGTTGGTTACATCTACAACCTAAATGGAAACCAGGTCTTTCTTGGTTCAAAAATGCTGAATCTCGTCTTAACCATCATTTGTCAGGACTTTTTGGAGTAAGTTCCTTAGCCTGGACCGGACATTTGGTTCATGTTGCTATTCCCGAATCGAGAGGAGAGCATGTAAGATGGGATAATCTTTTAACCGCATTACCACATCCCCAAGGGTTAGGACCGTTTTTTTCGGGTCAATGGAGTGTCTATGCACAGAATCCTGATTCAACTAATCATTTATTTGGTACTTCTCAAGGAGCGGGTACTGGTATCTCAACCTTTCTAGGAGGATTTCATCCACAAACTCAAAGTTTGTGGCTAACTGATATTGCTCATCATCATTTAGCTATTGCAGTTGTGTTCATTATCGCTGGTCACATGTATCGAACTAATTTTGGTATTGGACATAGCATAAAAGAAATTTTGGAAGCTCATACTCCTCCAGGAGGTAGGTTGGGACGTGGACATAAAGGACTTTATGATACAGTTAATAACTCTCTCCACTTTCAATTAGGTCTTGCGTTAGCCGCTTTAGGAGTAATTACCTCTCTGGTAGCTCAACATATGTATTCTCTACCTGCTTATGCGTTTATAGCACAAGATTTCACTACTCAAGCTGCATTGTATACTCATCACCAATACATCGCTGGGTTTATTATGACAGGTGCTTTTGCTCATGGCGCTATATTCTTTATCAGAGATTATGACCCAGAACAAAATAAAGATAATGTATTGGCAAGAATGTTAGAACATAAAGAAGCAATAATATCTCATTTAAGCTGGGCTAGTCTATTTCTAGGTTTTCATACATTAGGACTTTATGTTCATAATGATGTTATGTTAGCCTTTGGTACTCCGGAGAAACAAATCCTGATTGAGCCTGTATTTGCTCAATGGATACAATCTACTCACGGTAAGGCTTTATATGGTTTCGACGTATTTTTATCTTCAGCCGATAGTCCAGCATTCAATGCTGGTCAGAGCTTATGGTTACCTGGTTGGCTGGATGCCATAAACAATAATAGCAATTCATTATTCCTAACAATTGGACCCGGAGACTTCTTAGTTCATCATGCTATTGCTTTAGGTTTACATACTACTACATTAATTTTAGTTAAAGGTGCTTTAGATGCACGTGGTTCCAAATTAATGCCAGATAAAAAAGAATTTGGTTATAGTTTTCCTTGCGATGGTCCAGGTAGAGGTGGAACTTGTGATATTTCAGCATGGGATGCCTTTTATTTAGCTGTCTTTTGGATGTTAAACACGATAGGTTGGGTCACTTTCTATTGGCATTGGAAGCATATAACTCTATGGCAAGGAAATGTGGCGCAATTTGATGAGTCTTCTACTTATTTAATGGGATGGTTGAGAGATTACTTATGGTTAAACTCTTCACAACTTATCAATGGATATAATCCTTTTGGTATGAACAGCTTGTCTGTCTGGGCATGGATGTTCCTATTTGGTCATCTTGTCTGGGCCACTGGATTCATGTTTCTTATATCCTGGCGTGGCTATTGGCAAGAGCTTATTGAGACCCTAGCGTGGGCTCATGAACGTACACCTTTAGCTAATTTAGTACGCTGGAAGGATAAACCAGTAGCTCTTTCTATCGTCCAAGCACGATTAGTAGGATTAGCTCATTTTTCTGTAGGTTATATATTTACGTATGCAGCGTTTTCAATCGCTTCCACATCAGGGAAATTCGGATAATATTTTTCTCTCACAGCAAAAGTGATTAGATTAAGCCTACCATTGGTTTGTATATTAATGGTAGGCTCAATCTTTTTCTCCTCCGTCTTCTACTAGCAGGGAAGAAATAATGAATGAGAGTCTTTTGATTCCATCTCGCTCGAAAGTGATTCAAAAAATTACTTTAGTTATTCTTAACGAAATCTTATGGCAGGAATATGGCAAAGAAAAGTCTTATTGAACGGGAGAAAAAGAGGAATATATTGGTACAAAAATATAAGTCTATTCGTCAATCTTTGAAGAACGAAATAAAAGATGCTTCATCTTTGGAAGAAATATTGGCAATTCATAAAGAATTACAATCTTTACCACGTAACAGTGCACCGACACGTCTCCATCGTCGTTGTTTCTTGACCGGAAGACCCAGATCTAATTATCGAGATTTTGGTTTATCAAGACATGTACTCCGTGAAATGGCACATACATGTTTGTTGCCTGGAGTAACTAAATCTAGTTGGTAATTGAATAATAATTTTTAGCAGCATTCCAAAAAGAAAAATCTATCTCATAATTACATAATATATTCAACGTAATTATTATATTAATTATAATAATTGCAATGAATATATTGCGCGCGGGGTAGAGCAGCTTGGTAGCTCGCAAGGCTCATAACCTTGAGGTCACGGGTTCAAATCCCGTCTCCGCAAGTGAAATACGGATATACGAATAAAAACAACCCATATTTGTTTGATCTTCGTTGTTTGTGATGTAGGTAAATGTTTGAAGTTAACCGACTCATCTTATCACCAACAATTCATATTTAATAATTAATTTGTTCCGATTTCACTCCCATAATAATTTCTTTATAATTTCATTCTTCCAAAGAATTAATCAGTAAAAAATCTTAGAAAAGATCTTATTTTTTATTATATTCCTCCCCCTTCTGACTCTTCTTAATAGGGCCTCTCAGGATATTACCAAGGTTTGCTACATGCTCTTCCGCCTATTCAAGCAAGGCGGAAGCACCTATTTCCTGAGAAGATGCCCGGTTCGACAGCTATTTGCGACCCACTACAAGGACTCCTCAGGTTATCCCAGAATGATCCCTCAAGGAGAAGGGGGGGCCGCTACAATAGCAAACCTGAGGAGAGATTGCAAGAAGGTAATTAAGGAGGTACTAAGTAGAGTCTTACTTCCGGTAGGACCTTGTATAGAAGAGACGGACATGGTGGCATGCCACACTGCGATTTACGCGGGTATTATGGGGAAGGAGAAGGCTCCCAATACCTGGGAGGCTTACCAATCGGGCTCTTTCTGGAAGTATATATTGTCCACTTGGGGAGAGGCGGTTCCTAAGCCTTTACTGAAAGTGCTCCTCTACTCCGGATTGAATGGTGCGAGCCTGCTGGGGGGAATTGGGTCTATCAGAAATACAGTGATGGAGGCGTGCGAGGGTCTCTCTGGGCTCGATTCCGAGGAATACCTCCGGATGGTTCTGAAGCAGCCTATTCTGCAGGAGCTGGCCTATTTCCAGGCTTACCTCGGGCAGAGGGAAAAGATATATTGGCCCACCCGAGTGCGCCCCTACTACGGAAGGTCGGAGGAGGTTACCCTCCCCTGTAAACACAGAAGTCGGTACCACGAAGGCTTGCTAACGTCTCGAGCATTAGCCTCTCATGAGCTTGTTCTCCTTATGTATATAGTGGATACTATGCTTCAGTCCAGAATAGGACTCCCTATCAGTTTAGAAAACGACGGGTTGCTCTATCTCACTCGGCCCCGTAGGAAAGCCGTGGTTATTGACTATTTAGATCAATGTATGAGGAGAACCAGCCAAGACTTCCTTGGCTTAGAAATTTCCTTGGAGAGGAAAGACTAGGACCCGTATCAATTTATGGGATTTTTAGCAAAAGGTCGACACTGTCGACACTGTCGACACTTCCGACACTGTTGAACCTTTTGACACTGTTGACTCCTTTTCGACACTTCCCTATTTCCCCTTTTTTGTACTATCCTACACATTGGGTGGTCCTTAGAAGGTTACCCGCGTTTCGGATCAACCAGCACTATACTGAGTGCTCGCCTCGTTTGGAATAGGGGATAGGATATCAAAGGGCCCCGTATCAATTTATGGTATTTTCAGTAAAAGGTCGACACTATCGACACTATCGACACTATCGACACTATCGACATTGTCGACACTATCGGTACTATCGTAACGGTATTCCTCCTCCGCCTCTCTGTCCATGCGCCGTTTAAGATGACCGCCGGGCCGCTCGGCCGCTTCCTCTTGTGCCCCACTGTACACAAAAAAAAAAAATCTTATTTATTTCATTCACTAACTACATGTTTTATATATTTCATAAATAATATATATATATATATTATTTATTAGATGGATATTTCATTTTTAGTATCACTTTATTTGTTTATTCTTTTTTTTTTTTTTTTCGAGTAGATTCACAATACTTCTTTTATAATATACTAAAGTTATTCCGAAATTAACAAAATTATTTTTATACCGAAGGAAATAATTTTTTTCTTCAGTATCGATCCATTTCTGAAATAGACAATATACATTGTCTATTGCCTGTACAATATATTTGTATCGTGATCTGTCAAAAATTAAGCCCTTTTAACTCAGTGGTAGAGTACCGCCATGGTAAGGCGTAAGTCATCGGTTCAAATCCGATAAAGGGCTAATCACATAATAGATTATGGATTAAGAATCAAATCTAGAATATTGACTGATTGGTAGAATAATTTGAGTGTTTCACAAAGCACATACCATTGGGCGAAAAAAAAAATTATAAGTCCAATTTAGTAGTAAAATGTGGAATAAAGACGAAATAAAACTCGTTATAATTATAAGTTCTTAACTCTATTTCTTCCTGTTCCATACATTTTATGTATCTAACCACGAAACTTGATAAGAATGAAAATATAAAAATATTATGTGACAATCACATGATTAGTAATATACTACGGAATTTTTAGATAAGAATACGATATTAAAGAAAATTTTTTTAAGTCTCATCTTCTCCTCGGGTGTCAAGAATCAATAAAATAATTAAGAAAGAGAGAGATAGATATATAAATAAATATAATCTCTAGTGTTATTGATGAATTAGCTACTCTAATATCAGAATTTATTAGAGACTATCACCTTACTATTTATTATATTTTTTGACAATAATCATATTATCAATTCTTTATATACGAGACAATTGGTTGTGATTCTTTAATGAATATTGTCTCGAAATTATTACAGAGATTATTTCAAAAGCAATTTGAAGAAAAAACAATATATATATTGTTTTTTCTTCAAATTGCTTTTCATAAGATATAACGTTGTTATATACAGTATTCAAAAAATAGTATTTGTTCATTGCTATAGGATCGATCCGAGGAAAAGAAAAACTTCTAAACGTAAGAAAACTTTCAATATATCTTGAAAATTGGTAGAATAATCTCATAAGGATGTGAAAAAGCTAACTAGTCCCAAGCTTTATCCAATTTATCAACCAACTAATTAGATGATGAACTGAAAAGAACAAAAACTATATTCTCGCTTCTTATCTATCATTAGTCGTACTCGTTTCTTATCTATCATTAGTCTTATTTGATAAATATAAAACTGACGAGAACATACTTTGATGTTGAAGAAATAAATCATCCTATTGATTATTTAATGAGAGAGAGGTAAATCCAAAAATTCCAAATTAATTTGGATTTCCGAGATAGATTACTGAGATCGGTAAAAATCTGCTGGACAGAAAAGAAAAGCTAACCTACCCTCTAAGAATTAATGAATTAATAAGTTCATTCCAAAACTAGATATAACGTGATATTGAATGATTAAATAATAACTCCTTATAGTTTTAGTTTTTCATAATTTTTATGGTCTTATTAAAGAATCTTTATATCCTTAATTAGTATTGGAAATAATAGCCTTAATAAAAGATTCTTTAGAAGGGATAAGAATATGATTCTTCAAAGAAGAATTTATCATATTCGTTCTCTAACGAGGTGCTTAGAAATGGTTGAAGCAACTGAATAGGAGAATCATTATGACTATAGCCATTGGGAAGTCTTCCAAAGAACCAAAAGATTTATTCGATAGTATGGATGACTGGCTAAGGAGAGACCGTTTCGTCTTCGTAGGTTGGTCCGGTCTATTGCTTTTCCCGTGTGCTTATTTCGCTTTAGGTGGTTGGTTCACCGGTACAACCTTTGTAACGTCATGGTATACTCACGGATTAGCTAGTTCGTATTTAGAGGGTTGTAATTTCCTAACTGCTGCAGTTTCGACTCCCGCTAATAGTTTAGCACACTCTCTCTTACTATTATGGGGTCCTGAAGCACAAGGAGATTTTACTCGTTGGTGCCAATTAGGTGGTCTATGGACCTTTGTTGCTCTTCACGGCGCTTTCGGTTTAATAGGCTCCATGTTACGCCAATTCGAACTTGCTAGATCTGTACAATTGCGTCCTTATAACGCAATTGCTTTTTCTGGCCCAATTTCTGTTTTCGTGTCTGTATCCCCAATCTATCCTCTAGGTCAATCCGGTTGGTTCTTTGCGCCTAGTTTCGGTGTAGCAGCTATATTTCGATTCATTTTATTCTTCCAAGGTTTTCATAACTGGACTTTGAACCCATTCCATATGATGGGCGTTGCTGGCGTATTAGGTGCTGCACCTTCATGTGCCATCCATGGTGCTACAGTAGAAAATACTTTATTTGAAGATGGTGATGGTGCAAATACATTCCGTGCTTTCAACCCAACCCAGTCTGAAGAGACTTATTCAATGGTTACTGCTAATCGTTTCTGGTCTCAAATTTTTGGTGTTGCTTTTTCCAATAAACGCTGGTTGCATTTCTTCATGCTATTTGTCCCAGTTACTGGTTTATGGATGAGTGCCATTGGAGTAGTTGGTCTAGCGTCAAACTCGCGTGCATATGATTTCGTTTCGCAAGAGATTCGTGCAGCAGAAGATCCTGAATTTGAGACTTTCTATACAAAGAATATTCTTTTGAATGAAGGTATTCGTGCCTGGATGGCAGCTCAGGATCAGCCTCATGAAAACCTTGTATTCCCTGAGGAGGTTCTACCCCGTGGAAACGCTCTTTAATGGAACTTTATCTTTAGGTGGTCGTGATCAAGAAACCACAGGTTTCGCTTGGTGGGCTGGTAATGCCCGTCTCATTAACTTGTCTGGTAAGTTACTTGGTGCTCATGTAGCGCATGCTGGATTGATTGTATTTTGGGCTGGGGCAATGAACTTATTCGAGGTAGCTCACTTTGTACCGGAAAAGCCTATGTATGAACAAGGATTGATTTTACTTCCTCATTTAGCAACTTTAGGATGGGGAGTAGGTCCTGGTGGAGAAGTTATAGATACTTTTCCATACTTTGTATCTGGAGTACTTCATTTAATATCTTCTGCTGTTCTAGGTTTTGGAGGTGTTTATCACGCACTTATCGGCCCTGAGACGTTAGAAGAATCTTTTCCATTCTTTGGTTATGTGTGGAAAGATAAGAACAAAATGACCACTATTCTAGGTATTCACTTAATTCTGTTAGGTGCTGGTGCTTTTTTATCAGTGTTCAAAGCCCTATATTTTGGAGGTGTATACGATACATGGGCGCCTGGAGGTGGGGATGTAAGAAAGATTACGAACCTTACTCTTAGTCCAAGTGTTATATTCGGTTATTTACTTAGATCTCCATTTGGTGGAGAAGGATGGATTGTGGGTGTAGACAATTTAGAAGATATAATTGGCGGCCATGTGTGGTTGGGATCCATTTGTATCTTCGGTGGAATTTGGCACATCCTAACCAAACCTTTTGCATGGGCTCGTCGTGCTTTTGTATGGTCCGGAGAAGCTTACTTGTCATATAGTCAAGGAGCTCTTGCTATTTTCGGTTTCACTGCTTGTTGTTTCGTCTGGTTCAACAACACAGCATACCCCAGTGAGTTTTATGGACCTACTGGTCCAGAAGCTTCTCAAGCTCAAGCATTCACCTTCTTAGTGAGAGACCAACGTCTTGGAGCTAACATCGGCTCTGCTCAAGGACCTACTGGTTTAGGTAAATATCTTATGCGTTCTCCTACAGGAGAAATAATCTTCGGAGGAGAAACAATGCGTTTTTGGGATCTTCGTGCCCCATGGTTAGAACCACTAAGAGGTCCTAATGGCTTGGATCTGAGTAAATTGAAGAAGGATATACAACCTTGGCAAGAACGACGCTCAGCGGAGTATATGACTCATGCTCCTTTGGGTTCTCTAAACTCTGTAGGTGGAGTAGCTACCGAAATCAATGCTGTAAACTATGTCTCTCCTAGAAGTTGGTTATCTACTTCTCATTTCGTTCTAGGATTTTTTTTCTTTGTAGGTCATTCATGGCATGCGGGAAGAGCTCGTGCAGCCGCAGCTGGATTTGAGAAAGGAATTGATCGTGATACTGAACCCGTTCTTTCCATGACACCTCTTAACTAGGCGGAAGAATTATAAGAAGAAGTGAAGGAATAGTAAAAAAAAAATTCAAAATTTTCTCCAAAGTTTTTTGAAAAAGTTTTTTGAATAGCTCGGCTTACTTAGCCGAGCTAATAATTCGTTTTGATAGGAGTTTCGCTAGGAATAGTTTATTAACGAATGGGAGGAGAGAGAGGGATTCGAACCCTCGATGGTATTGAAACACCATGCCAGTTTTCAAGACTGGAGCCATAAACCACTCGGCCATCTCTCCTACAAATTAGTCTCTAGTTAAAGAAGTCTAGTTAAAAAAGTGAGTATAAATCTCTGGTAAGGTATTATTATTTCACTATTGCTGGTATAGCATTTATATCATAGCAATATCTTTTTATATAGTGAAAGGATTTTGAATTCGTCCTTATTATTCCTTTTGGAATAAACTTTTTTTTTTTCGGAACAAACTGGATTTGGAAATAGATGATCATCTGGGAGAAAAAAAAATACTTCATTATGATCTCATGAAGTATATTCAAAATTGAATTATTGAATAATATAGAGCGATAGGGAGAATTTGAATATTCTTCATTATTTTTGATCTAGTTAACATCTTGCTAGATGGGGATCAGATGGTATAATTTTTTGATTCTAAATGCATAGAGAGTCACAACTATGACTATTGTCTTTCAATTGGCTTTGTTTGCATTAATTGCTATCTCATTTTCATCAGTAATTGGTGTGCCCGTTGTGCCTGCCTCTCCCGATGGTTGGTCAAGTAGCAAGAATATTGTATTTTCGGGTGCTTCGTTATGGATTGGATCAGTATTTTTGGTAGGTATACTCAATTCTTTCATATCTTAGGGCTTAGGTTTCCATAATTTAACATACTAAGATCTTTAGTTTCCCCTCCCTAAGTTTACTTTTCCCATCGCAGGTTCACTCTTTTTGGTATGAAAGAAATCTATCTAATGTAGATTTTGGGAACTAAAGTTAATTAGTTCTGTTCAAGGGAGGGGAACGTCTTCAGTCTCTTATAAAGAAATGAAATAAAAATTTTTATGAAAAAAAATATGTTCCAATCATTCTTTTTATTTTATAAATATCGACTAAATAGAGTATCTTATTATTAAGAGAATATATAATCTTTAATAGATATTAGTACCGGTTATTCTGCGGGTATGGTTTAATGGTAAAATGTCTCCTTGCCATGGAGAAGACGCGGGTTCGATTCCTGCTATCCGCACTCTCGAAGGAAAAGATATAATAGACTATGATTAACAACCTCGAAAATCTAATTTAGTAGAATAATTGTTATTTGTAAATAACAAATTATTAGTTTAATCTCAACTTATTAGGAGTAAATTCTAAAAAAAAACTTGAGTTGTTTTTTTACTGGATTAGTACCATTGACCTCTCAGTTTGCGTCCGTTATTATCATAACGATAAGACTTAGGTTAGGCCCCCATCGTCTAGTGGCCCAGGACATCTCCCTTTCACGGAGGTAACGGGGATTCGAGTTCCCCTGGGGGTACTTATTCAATAAAATATTTACAAAATAGTTACTTGTTTTTCTTCTCAATCATTTTATTAATCCGATTCGATATTGGATCAATAGAAACAGACTCAATTTTGGAGTCTTTTTTATTTGTTCCTCTTTCTACATGGGTCGATGCTCGAGTGGTTAATGGGGACGGACTGTAAATCCGCTGGCAATGCCTACGCTGGTTCGAATCCAGCTCGACCCAATAAAAATGATTATATAGTCTCTGATATATATCAAATAAATTAATCGGGATTGACGGGTCTCGAACCCGCAACTTCCGCCTTGACAGGGCGGTGCTCTAACCGATTGAACTACAATCCCAGCAAATAGAGTCTATATACTAGACCGTTATATGTCAATATGACATTATAATACCTAATAAGTATGAGAACGAATTACTAGTGATATCTTAATTTTTGATACTTATTGAAATAATCATTAATAAATAAAAAAATTATCTATCAAAGATTTTTTTTGTGTATTCAATTTCATTAACTGAATAGTTGAATCAATGATCTGATAGTAAAAACTCAAACTATTATTAGTTATAGAGATGTTTGATCTATCGAATAGATTATTCTTGATAGCTTTTTTTTTTCATTAGATTATCGAATCAGATTCTGTAGTAGGTTCATCTTTACATCTCAAATATCAGGAAAGGACTTTTTCAATTTCAATCAATGAGGTGCTACTAAGCCTTTTCACTTATCGAAGAGATGATAAAAAAATAGTTTCAAATGAGAATATTATTTCGAGAAGATTATATATCAAATCAAGTATTTCAAGGATTTCATCTTATGTTATACTATCTAATTGATATCAAAGAATTGATTCGACCGAGTTAATTGTATTATTCGTCTTGAAACATTAATTGAGTATTCAAAAATGGTTGAGTCAATTAGATCTTGCAGAAGAGTAAGAGTCCTTGTCAACGATATCTTCTCCAAGTTAATCTTTAATAATTCGAGAAATAAGAATATGGAAGTAAATATCCTTGCATTTATTGCTACTGCATTGTTCATTCTAATCCCTACTGCTTTCTTACTTATTCTTTATGTTCAAACAGCAGCTCAAAACAATTAAATCAATTCTCAATTGGTTATACACTTTTTTCCAGTTAAGAAATAACAGAGAATAAATCTTTCTTAGGGTTTTTTGTTCCAATTGTATCGAATACGAATCTTTTGATGGAAAAGACTAGAAAGGTCTATTTGAGATAGCCTCTTTTAGTCCCATTACCATTATATTTCATGAAAATAATTTTTTTCCTATGATTCATATGGAATTGGGTCCTAGTACTATAGTAGGAATAGGACTAATAATGATAGGTATACTCTTGTATGTCCTTAGAAAAAGGGAACCAAATGTATCTCGAGGTGTGATTTCGAATATACTTGTCCAATATCATCTTTTTTTCAACATCTTTATCAAATAAAGATGGAACTTGAAAGAGAATAAAAGGATTTTTCGGAGGAGGAAAAAACGAAGAAAAATCAATCTATGGCTAAGATAATTTAACATTTTTTAGGTTACTTCGGAAACTGATACACGAGGGATGAGTAAATTATTATTTCATCCCTTTGTAAAGGATTTGAATCTTCAATATCTTTTTGGTTCTGTTTCGTTTTCTCCTGGGAATAAAAATAGAATTCATAACCAACGGAGTTAATTTTGGGTCTAAGGATAAATATTTCATAGGAAAAAAAAATCTTTATATATATGACGAGTATATAAAAACTAAGCCTAAATTATTACTAATTGATAAATCATCATGATATTAATGAGGTAAGAGACAGTCCAAGAAGTTATAGGAAAACCAACTTGGACTTAGAGTGAAGGAGTAATTATTACTGATAGTACCCTTTGCTTAAGCCATAAAGATATCAACGTATCACATATGGTTTTTAGGGGGGGATATAGCATGAAATAGTCTTAACCTATCCCAATATTACGACTTTTTCTTTTCCTCCATCGGATTGTTGTGTGGAGGTATTCTGATTTTCCAAGGTTGGCGTCTAGATCCCATTCTTTTATTATCTCAAATACTGTTAAGTGGAACTACAATATTTTTTATTGCAGAAAATCTAATTTTGCGTGAAAAAAAATTTGATAAAATAGACTTATTATCAAAAAGAAAGAATAAGACTTTATTAGATAATAATAGATTATTGAAGATTTTAAGAAAAGATTTGATTTATAAAGAGATGATATTGGACGAAGAAAAAACATGTCCAAGGGGATGGAAAAAAATTAATTATACGATCTCTATTTCTTATGGAGATAGAACAAAAGATTCTTTCAATATCCAGAAAAAAAAAAGATAAATGAATGAGATTAATCTCAACCATTTATTTATCTTTAGAGTTAGTTAATCTTGGATGAGAAATAGAAGATTATTTAACAATGATCTTGATCAAAAATCATTGTTAAATAATCCCATCCTTTATTATAATCCACTCCTTCCCCATACTACGAGTGAGAGAGAGAATGTAAAAACTACCATTAAAGCAGCCCAGGCAATACTAACTATATCCATAATAATGAATCCTAGTGTTTTCAATATACTATTTTATTATAATTAATATTATATCTGTGGTATATGTTAAATCCGAGTAGTTAACAATTTTTTGAAAAAAAGAAGCAATATTAGAATAGAAAGGGAGAATTTTTCTCTATACAATTTTTTTTTTTAATGTAGCTAAGATTTAGCCATCAAAAAAGGTCATAAATCCATTTTATTGTTTCGGAAACCGATATATAATGCTATTAGGGTTGTCAATTCGTGACAAATCCAAATACTTTTAACGTGACAGGCTATAATATCATATAGAGCATCTCTTTCTGTATTTGGAGTTGAGGTAATAGTCAACCCCTAATATTTTTTCTCTTTATTAGGCGACACCCAGATTCGAACTGGGGAATGAAGGATTTGCAGTCCTCTGTCTTACCACTTGACTATGTCGCCTTTATCTCTCTATCTCCATAGAGAGATAGAAGGATTATCAATAAAAGATATATAGAGTATAACATTTAAGATGGCTATTATCAAGTAATTTTTTTTTTTATTTTTTTTTTTTTTGATTCCCTCTTTTCGGGTCCATCCAATAGAAAATCTCACAAAAAATAATTCAGTATGTTCTTTTTTTCTTGTTTCGTCTGGCCGAACCGAACTTGGAGAATAAAATGAAAAAAAAAAACAATTTCGATCGAGTCTTTGATTTTTAAAAATCAATAAATAATATTGAATACGGACTATTCTTTCTTTAGGAACTTATTTCCACATCGGAAATAAATTCTTACTATGATATTGAAGGAGAATAAGAAGATGTTTGTACTTCCAGAATTTGGAAGAATTCAATTTGAAGGATTCCAACGTTTCATTCATCAGGACTTAGTCGAGGAACTAACTAATTTCCCCAAGATTGAAGATATAGATCAAGAAGTTGAATTTCGATTATTTGGTGAACGATATAGATTGACAGAACCCTTAATTAAAGAGAGAGACGCTGTATATCAAAGTTTTACATATTCATCTGATTTGTATGTACCGGCTCAATTAATGCGAAGAAGAAATGGAAGGATACAAAGACAAACTGTACACTTTGGAAGTATTCCTTTAATGAACTCTCAAGGAACTTTTGTAATAAATGGAATTGCTAGAGTCGTAATCAATCAAATTTTACGAAGTCCTGGTATTTATTATGATTCCGAACTCGACCACAATGGAAATTCAATCTATACCGGCACAATAATTTCGGATTGGGGAGGAAGATTCAAATTAGAGATTGATGGAAAGAAAAAAATATGGGTTCGTCTCAGTAAGAATCGGAAAGTCTCTATACTAATATTATTATTAGCTATGGGTTTAAATATGAACGACATCTTGAAGAATGTTCGTTATCCCACTATTTTCTTGAGACTATTCCAAAGACAGGCTGAAAATATTCAATCATATGAAGATGCCATAGTAGAACTTTACAAAAATTTATACTCTGCCGGTGGAAATTTAGTATTTTCAGATTCTATATGTAAAGAGTTACAAACAAAATTTTTTCAACAAAAATTTGAGTTAGGACAATTCGGTCGGCGAAATCTGAATAAGAAACTGAATCTTGATGTGCCTGAGAACGAACATCTTTTATTACCCCAAGACTTATTAGCTGCTGTAGATTATTTAATTGGAGTAAATTATGGAATAGGTACACTCGATGATATAGATGATTTGAAGAACCGACGTGTTCGATCTGTAGCAGATTTATTACGAGAACAATTAAGATTGGCTCTAGATCGTTTAGAAATTTTGATTCGACAAACCATACACACAGTAGCTAGACGTAAACGTTTAGTAACTCCTAAGGGATTAATCACTTCAGCTCCATTGACAACAATTTTTAAAGATTTTTTCGGTTCACATTCTTTATCCCAATTCCTGGATCAAACCAACCCATTGGCGGAGCTAACTCATAAACGAAGATTAAGTTCTTTAGGCCCTGGGGGATTGACACGACGAACTGCTAGTTTTCGAGTACGAGATATTCATCCCAGTCACTATGGTCGTATTTGTCCTATCGAGACATCCGAAGGTATGAATGCTGGACTTATTGCATCACTGGCTATTCATGCAAAAGTGAGCGATCGTGGTTCTTTACTAAGTCCTTTCTATAAAATAGCTAAGACATTGGGGGAAAAACATATAGTTTATCTATCATCGGAAGAAGATGAATATTATAGAATATCTACTGGAAATACTTTATCATTAGATCGGGAAATTCGAGAGGAACGAGCTACTCCTGCTCGATATCGACAAGAATTCTTGACTATTCCATGGAAACAAATCCATTTTCGGAGTATTTTTCCCTTTCAATATTTTTCTATCGGAACCTCTCTCATTCCTTTTCTCGAACACAATGATGCAAACCGTGCTTTAATGGGTTCTAATATGCAACGTCAAGCAGTTCCGCTTTCTCAACCTGAGAAATGTATTGTAGGAACTGGTTTGGAAAGTCAAATAGCCATGGATTCAGGAAGTGTAGTTGTATCCAATCAAGATGGACAGATTGCGTATCTCGATGGTGAAACAATTAGTATATTATTACAAAATGAGAAGACTGTAGATATCAAATCAATAATATATGAACGTTCAAATAATAATACATGTATACATCAAAGACCGGTAGTTTCTCGGGGAGAACGCTTGAGGAAAGGCCAACTGTTAGCAGATGGCGCAGCCACAGTGGGAGGAGAACTAGCTTTAGGAAGGAATATATTAGTAGCTTATATGCCCTGGGAAGGTTATAATTTCGAAGATGCAGTACTTATTAGTGAACGCTTAATATACGAAGATATTTACACCTCTTTCCATATCGAAAGATATGAGATTAATCTTTATACAACAAGTCAAGGTCCTGAGAGAATCACTAAAGAGATACCTCATCTGGATAGTTATGTACTTCGGCACTTAGATGATAATGGACTTGTAGTACTAGGCTCTTGGGTCGAGACGGGAGATGTTTTAGTAGGCAAATTAACACCTCAAGAAGCTGAGAATTCATTACGTGTTCCCGAAGGAAAATTATTGCAAGCTATTTTCGGTATTCAATTAGCTAATACGAAAGAGAGTTGTCTCAAAGTACCTATAGGTGGAAGAGGTCGAGTTATTGATGTGAGATGGATTTATGATGAAGATACTTCGCCGAATATGGCAAATATGGTTCATGTATATATTTTGCAAAAACGTAAGATACAAGTAGGCGATAAAGTAGCTGGAAGACACGGTAATAAAGGTATTGTTTCAAAGATTCTACCCAGACAGGATATGCCTTATTTACAAGATGGTACTCCGGTAGATATGATATTAAGCCCTTTGGGAGTACCTTCACGGATGAATGTAGGACAGATCTTTGAATGTCTGCTCGGTTTAGCAGGAGATATTTTGAAAAAACATTATCGAATAACTCCTTTCGATGAGAGATACGAACGAGAAGCTTCTAGAAAATTAGTATTTTCTGAACTTCACGAAGCGGGTCAGAAAGCAGCTATTCCATGGTTATTTGAACCCGATCATCCTGGAAAAAGTCGATTAATTGATGGACGAACAGGTGATATCTTCGAACAACCTGTTACGATAGGAAAAGCTTATATGATGAAATTGATTCATCAAGTTGATGATAAGATCCATGCACGTTCCAGTGGGCCCTATGCACTTGTCACACAACAACCTCTTCGCGGAAGGTCTAGAGGAGGAGGACAACGAGTAGGTGAAATGGAAGTTTGGGCTTTAGAAGGATTTGGTGTTTCCTACATCTTACAAGAGATGCTTACTATCAAATCTGATCATATTCCAGCTCGTTCTAAACTACTTGGTTCTATTGTAACTGGAAAATCAATACCTAAACCTAATACTGTTCCAGAATCTTTTCGATTGTTAGTTCGAGAATTACGCTCCTTAGCCGTGAATTTAGATCATAATCTGACATTTGAAAAAGATTTAAGGAAAAAAGTGAAAGATGTTTAATAAAATTTAATTGAAAACTTTCATCTTATGATTCATCACAATAACTATCCACAACTTCGAATTGAATTGGCGTCTCCCGAACAAATCCGTGTGTGGGCTGAAAGAAGATTACCCAACGGCGAAGTAGTTGGACAAGTCACTCAAGCTTCTACTTTCCATTATAAAACACACAAACCAGAGAGAGGTGGTTTATTTTGTGAAAAGATTTTTGGACCGATAAGGAGTGGAGTCTGTTCTTGCGGAAATTATCAATCAGTTGACGAAAAAAGAGAGTCTTCAAAATTTTGTAAACAATGTGGGGTTGAATTTACAGATTCTCGGGTTCGAAGATATAGAATGGGATACATCAAATTAGCATGTCCGGTAACTCATGTGTGGTATTTGAAACGACTCCCTAGTTATATCGCAAATATTTTGGCTAAACCTCTTAAGGAATTAGAAAACCTAGTATATGGCGATGTGTGACTTGATCGTACGTTTTGATAATTATAGATTAGTATAGAAACTGTCATTCCATTCAGATCGAACGGATGCCTCTCATTTTGACATGTTTCTCAGAAAGAGTAACGTGAAGCTCAAAATCAGAAACAATCTTAATAAGATTGCGAAAGAGGTTTTAGTCTAGGGTTAAAATACATATCTCAATTCACTAATTAGGCTTCGTGAAAAAAAAAAGTATATATATATTATTTTTTCCTTCCATAGGATGGAATAAATTCAAAGGAGTCTGGTTCGATCGAAGAAGATTCTTTTTTTCCGAATGATCCTAAGATATGGTTATAGAAGCTTATCCATCGCGTATATGTTTCGTCCAACGAAATAACCGTCGAAGTGGAGTGAAAACCTAAAGGATAATAAAGGAATCAAACTATAGACAAGAAAATCCCTTTGTATTTCTACTTATATCGAAGGTATTTCTGTAAAGAAATATATCATATACAGGGAATAAGATTACTCAAGAATCTAATTAATGATCTAGAAGGTATGGAAACATTTTGTGATGTAAAAAGAAAAATTACCTTACTTATAACTTGAGTAATAAGTAGCTATTCCATCTTCAAAAAAAAAAAAGTGAACTTAAATCAATATTAATATGTTCATATTTTGGTATAGCTATTTGAGTCGGATGAAAGAAAACTTTCATGTCCGATTCTTAGGGGGGGAATCTTAGGATAACCTATCCCAATCTCTTTCTTGCTAGGCCTGTAGCTAAAAAACCCAATTTATTGCGATTAAGAGGTTTATGCAATTATGACGATCAGTCGTGGATTAAGATTCTTTCCCGCTTTTTCTCTACTCGAGGATTCGAAATATTTCAAGGAAGAGAGATAGCTACGGGAGGGCTTGCTATTAAAAAACAATTAGCTAGTTTAGATCTCAAATCTGTGTTTAATAGTGCATATTCGGAATGGAAAGAACTATCAGAGGTAGAATCTACTGAAGATGAATGGGAGGATCAAACAATTCAGAGAAGAAAAGATTTTTTAATCAGACGAATGAAATTGTCTAAACATTTTCTTCACACGAATATAAAACCAGAGTGGATGGTTTTAGATGTGTTACCTGTTCTTCCTCCCGAACCAAGACCAATGATTGAACTCTCTGAAGGTGATGTAATTACTTCGGATTTTAATGAACTTTATCGAAAGATTATTTATCGGAACAATACACTTCTCGATCTTTTACTGAAAAGTGCATTTACACCTGAAGGATTAATTATTTGTCAGAAGAAACTAATCCAAGAAGCCGTAGATGCACTCATCGATAATGGTATCCGTGGACAACCACTGAGAGATAGTAATAATAGGCCTTATAAATCCTTTTCCGAGGTGATCGAGGGGAAAGAAGGGCGATTTCGCGAAAATTTACTTGGAAAACGGGTTGATTATTCAGGTCGCTCTGTCATTGTAGTAGGTCCATCTCTTCAATTACATCAATGTGGGTTACCTCGAGAAATGGCAATAGAGCTTTTTCAATCTTTTGTAATTCGTGGTTTAATTGGACGACATCTCGCTCGTAACTTACGAGATGCCAAGAATATAATCCGAAATAAAGAGATTTTTATATGGAAAATACTTCAGGAGGTTATGCAAGGACATCCTGTGCTATTAAACCGAGCGCCTACATTACATCGTTTGGGGATACAAGCATTTCAACCTGTTTTAATTGAAGGACGTGCTATCCGTTTACATCCATTAGTTTGTGGAGGATTTAATGCAGACTTTGATGGGGATCAAATGGCTGTGCATGTACCTTTATCTATCGAAGCTCAAACAGAAGCTCGTGTTCTGATGTTCTCGCATACAAATTTATTGTCTCCCGCTACTGGAGATCCCATTGCTGTACCGAGTCAAGATATGCTTCTTGGACTTTATGTATTAACAATTGAGGATTCCCAAGGGATTTACGGAAATAGATATTACCCAGATGAACGTACAAAAGATCCTATATCCTCCTTTTCTAAAACACCGTATTTCAGTAATTATGATGATATTCTCCGAGCTAAAGAACAGGAACGGATTAACCTACACAGTCCTTTATGGCTTCGATGGCAAAAGGATTTGCGTATAATTACTCCGCCAACTCGCGAATTACCTATTGAGATTCAATATGAATCTTCTGGAATTAGTTTTCAAATATATGAAAATTATCAGATTAGAAAAGGTCAATCAGAAGATATTTTGAGTCTATATCTTCTTACAACCGCCGGTCGGATCTTCTTCAATCAACAAATAGAAGAAGCGATACAAAGTACTTTGGGAGCTTCTCAACATCAGAATCAACCATTACTAGCTATAACAATATAAAGAATCTTTTCAAGTCATTCTATTTCTATAAAATGGAAGGGATGAAATAAGAAAGATTGAAAAAGGTTTTGAGATAGGTCAAGAATGGCTTAAATTTATGAGTCAATTTTGCTTACAAAGAGTTCGAGGTTTATATCATGGCAGATCAAGCTAAGTTACTTTTCTACAATAAGATGATGGATAGAACTGCCATAAAACACCTTATTCGTAGATTAATATCTCACTTTGGAATCACATTTACGGCAAACATCTTAGATCAAATTAAAACTTTAGGTTTTCATCAAGCTACGAATGCATCTATTTCATTAGGTATTGATGATCTTTTGACAGCACCATTGAAGTCATGGCTCATTCAAGATGCAGAAAAACAAGGTTATAGCTCAGAGCAACATAATCGTTATGGAAGTGTACATTCTGTAGAAAAATTACGTCAATTGATTGAGACATGGTATGCTACAAGTGAGTATTTGAAACAGGAAATGAATCCTAATTTTAGGATGACTGATCCCTTAAATCCAGTACATATGATGTCTTTTTCAGGAGCTCGCGGAAGTATATCTCAAGTTCATCAATTAGTGGGTATGAGGGGATTAATGTCAGATCCTCAAGGACAGATTATTGATTTACCTATTCAAAATAATTTTCGTGAAGGATTATCTCTAACAGAATATATTATCTCTTGTTATGGCGCTCGCAAAGGGGTTGTTGATACTGCGGTACGAACCTCAGATGCTGGATACCTCACACGTAGACTTGTCGAAGTAGTGCAACACATTGTTGTGCGAAAAAAAGATTGTGGGACTTTGAGAGGTATCCTTCTGAATTCTAATCGAGATGGAAGGAGATCTATACAACCATTCTCTCAACAACGATTAATCGGCCGTGTCCTAGCAGACAATGTATATGTGAATATGAGATGTATTGCTACGCGTAATCAAGATATTAGTAATGAACTTGCTAAGAGATTAGTAATAAGTCAAGTCCGACAGATCTATATACGATCCCCTTTGACTTGCAAAAGTATGTTCTGCATTTGTCAATTGTGCTATGGTTGGAATCTTACGTATAACAATTTGGTGGAGTTAGGAGAAGCTGTAGGTATTATCGCCGGCCAATCAATCGGTGAGCCGGGAACCCAATTAACTCTAAGGACTTTTCATACCGGTGGAGTTTTTACCGGCGATATCGCGGAACATATACGAACTCCATTCAATGGAATAATTAAGTTTAATGAAGATTTAGTCTATGCCACACGTACACGACATGGGCATCCTGCTTGGCTATGTCAAGACAATTTACCTGTTTCTGTTGAGAGTAAGGAAAAGATACATAATTTTATCGTTCCAGCACAAAGTATGCTTCTGGTTCGAAATAATCAATATGTTGGATCAAAACAGGTTATTGGACAGATACGGACCACAAAACCTCCTTTGAAAGAGAGAGTTAAGAAACCTATTTATTCCAATTTAGACGGGGAATTACATTGGGATACAACTGTACGTCATTTATCTGAACATATACATAATAATATTCATCGTGTAGTTAAATCAGGTCATATATGGATATTATCGGGAAAGCTCCATAACCTGAGTAAAACATCTTTATTTTTTTATCAGAATCAGGATAAAATTCATTTTCAATCTCCTTTTATTACGAACTATAAATCGCTTCCTAATTCTTCGGAAAAGGATAATAAAGAAGACCCTGATTTTATTGATTCCAATATCTTCAAAAAAAAAAGTCAAACTTCTAACTTCGAGTTTAGTTTCTCCGAAATCATTTCAAATCCTTCCAATTCGACTATTATTCTTTCCAATATCGAGTTGAAAAGAAACAGAAGAAAAAACGGGGTTATTCTCTTATTGGGACAAGTAAAAAGCCAATCCGGAAAACAAAATTATAGTAGTTTTGTTCCTGACATACCCACCAATGGGATCTTGAATCAAGGTGATATTTTAGCAATCTCTGAGAGTCCTCAATATCAAACTGAGGTATCAGGAATTATCAAATATGGTACGATAAAAGTTGATTCGGTTGGAAAAAGAGAATATATTGGGGATAATGAAAAAACAACCACTTTTAGATCTAGATATAAGATTCTTAAAAAAGGTAATTTTTTTATCATTCCTGAAGAGGTATATACCATTTATCAACCCTCTTCGCATATCTTCGTATCCAATAATAGTATTATCGAACCAGGTACACAAATCACTTTTAATATTACTAGTCGAGGGGGTGGTTTGGTCCAGATTAAGAAAGTACGAAAGAGTTTTGAAATACGAATATTGCCTGGAAATATCTATTATCCGAAGCGATTACATAAAATATCTAAACAAACTGATATTTTAATCCCACCAGGTCAAAAAATATTTGACGAATTCAAATCTGATAATTGGACTTATCTTCAATGGATTACACCCTATAGAAAGAAAACCTTTCTTCTAGTAAGACCTGTTCTAGAATACATTGTATCTAACCATTCATTTATAGAAACTCCTTCTACTTTTATTTATTCAGGATACAGAGACATAATACAAGTTCAAACTGCTGAATATATCTTCTACGAAGATGGTGAAGAAGTTCGAATAAGAAACAATACAAGTAGTATTCAATTAGTTCAAACTTGTTTAATAGTAAATTGGAAAGAACCATCTATTGTTAGAGTAGCTTATGTTTCTCCGATTGAGATAAGATTCAAAAATATTTTAAAGACTTTTCTCCAAATTAGTTTAATTGAATTCTCCGATGCGTATGTTGGAAAAGGAAATAGTAGAGCTTTATTGAAATGTCTTTTTAGTAATCAACCTTTCCATGCAAATAATGCAAATAATCATTTGTTGAGTCAATTCCCAATTAATCATCCTGGTGTTGTTCGTAGATCGAGTGATCAAGGGACAGATAGATCTTTCATTGTTTTATTGCCATCTGATTCATATCAAAGTTTTTATTCCCCATCCCATGATGGTCGAAATAGGAGTAAGCAGTTTTTCGAATTAAAATATAAAATTTCTTTCTGTGAAGAAGCAATCTCTGAGCGATCAAATAATCTTTTTTTCTCTTTCAACAGGAATAAATTTTTGAAATTAAAAGAGAATTTAACAAATTCTTTTTCATCATTTGATCATCATTGTATGATGCAAACGACGGAAAGATTGGGGCTTCTGGGAACCTTACATAGTCTTGCTCATTATTCGTTATATTCCCATCGGATATTTAACAAAAAAAAATGTCTATCCAAAGATTTGGATATTGATGATTCAATAGCTATCTCTCAAAAATCCAATTGGTATATTCTAGATGAAAATAGAGTCATATGTGGATTCGATCTAATAGATTCTACTCAAAAGAATTTGTCGAATCGTCCTTATTATTCATCCATCCCTTGTGACGTAATAATCCCATTTGTTCATCTCGGACAATTCATTTGTGAGGGTGTATCTTTATATGAACATGAAACATCTTATCAATCCGGACAAATTATAGCTATTTATCAAGAATCTGTAATGATTAGATTGTCCAAACCTTATTTAGTTACTAAAGGAGCAACTGTCCATAGTAATTATGGAGATATTCTGAAAGAAGGGGATACGCTAATGACCTTAATATATGAGAGATTAAGATCTGGAGATATTATCCAAGGTCTTCCCAAAGTTGAGCAATTACTAGAAGCTCGTTCAATCAATTCAGTCTCATTAGATTTAGAAAAGAATTTTCTATTCTGGAATAATACTATGACAAGGTTGGTTGGAAACTTTTGGAGTCATTTTCTCGGTGTTAAAACGAGTATAGAGCAATGTCAAATGTTTTTGGTTAATAAGGTTCAAAAAGTTTATCGATCTCAAGGGGTACAAATCTCTGATAAACATATCGAGATTATTGTGCGACAAATGACATCTAAAGTAATAACTTTAGAAGATGGAATGGCTAATGTCTTTTTACCCGGAGAACTTATTGAATTATCACGAGCACAAAGAATGAATCGTGCGTTGAAGGAATCGATTTCTCATAAACCTATCGTATTGGGAATGACAAAAGCATCTCTTAATACTACCAGTTTTATATCAGAAGCAAGTTTTCAAGAAACTACCCGAGTATTAGCTAGAGCTGCTTTGCAGGGTCGAATTGATTGGTTAAAAGGCTTGAAAGAAAATGTTGTTCTTGGCAGTGTAGTTCCTACAGGAACTGGAAGTCGAGAAGTTATTTGTCAAATAAATATGGAAAAACGAAAAGAGCTTAGTTTAATAGAAACAAAAAATAATAAAGTTTTCATTCGCAAAATAAGAGATATTTTCTTCTATCACGAAAAAGTATCTATTTCTAGAAATTCCAAATATATTCATACGAGACTAAAAAAACCAGTATTAAAGGAGATAAAGATTTAGTATATCTCTAATTGTATGGTCAAGTGAATCAATGAATTGAATTTAATTCATGATCAAAAGATCTCAAGGCTTTAAGAGATCTTATTAGAATAATATTCTTTATAATTTTCTAATATTTCTGAAAAAAACAATGCAACAAAAGAATTGGAATATTAATTTGGAAGAGATGATGGAAGCAGGAATTCATTTTGGTCATCGGACTCAGAAATGGAATCCAAAAATGTCGCCTTATATCTTTACGGAAAGAAAAGGTCTTCATATTCTAAATCTGACTCAAACTGCGCGTTTTTTATCTGAAGCTTGCGATTTAGTATTTAATGCAGCAAATGAGGGAAAACAATTTCTAATAGTAGGTACAAAATATCAAGTATCTGATTTAATAGCATCAGCTGCAATAAAAGCTCGATGTCATTATGTAAATCAAAAATGGCTTGGTGGTATGCTAACAAATTGGTCTACCATAGAAACACGTCTCCAAAGATTTCAAGATTTGGAGAATAAAGCAAATACAGGAGGATTTAATCGACTTCCAAAGAGAGAGGCAGCAATATTGAAGAGACAGTTATCTCAGTTGCAAAAATATCTTGGTGGGATTAAATATATGATAGATCTACCTGATATTGTAATAATTGCTGATCAACACAAAGAATCTACAGCTATCAAAGAATGTATCAATTTAGGTATTCCCACAATCTGTGTCGTTGATACGGATTGCGATCCAGATCTCACAGATATTCCGATTCCAGCTAATGATGATGCACGATCCTCGATAAGATGGATCTTGAACAAATTAACGTTTGCAATTCGTGAAGGTCAATCTAACTATATGCTCTCAAAAGATTCTTAAGTTATTTGTTACTCCCGAACCTAGAATTCTATTGAAATAACAAAAATTTTCTATTTTTCGAGATATAGTATATAATCTTATTGCAAAAACGATTCTCTATGTCTCTAGAATATTCATTATTTATATATTGAAATAATATATTATTCGTTCAGAATTGTTTTGTTTCAAGTCAATCTCTAAGAGGGAGATAATATGGATATTGAACAACCTTCTATTAATGTAATAAACAATTTATATCAAATATCAGGTGTTGAGGTAGGTCAACACTTCTATTTGCAAATAGGCAATTTTCAAGTTCATGCACAAGTTCTTATAACGTCCTGGGTCGTAATTGCTATATTATTAGGTCTTTCTATCGTAGCTACTCGAAATTTACAAACCATTCCAACGGATAGTCAAAATTTTATTGAATATGTTCTTGAATTTATTCGAGATTTGACCCGGACTCAAATAGGGGAAGAGGAATATCGTCCGTGGGTTCCTCTCATCGGAACAATGTTTCTGTTTATTTCCGTTTCCAACTGGTCAGGTGCTCTTTTTCCCTGGCGAATCATTCAATTACCTCACGGAGAATTAGCTGCACCTACGAATGATATTAATACCACCGTTGCACTAGCTTTGCTTACATCAGTAGCATATTTTTATGCGGGTCTGCATAAGAGGGGTCTAAGTTATTTCGGTAAGTATATCCAACCAACTCCGGTACTTTTACCAATCAATATTTTGGAAGATTTTACCAAACCCTTATCGCTTAGTTTTCGACTTTTTGGAAACATATTAGCTGATGAATTGGTAGTAGCTGTTTTAATTTCTTTAGTACCTTTAGTAGTTCCTATACCGATGATGTTCTTGGGATTATTCACAAGTGCTATTCAAGCTCTGATTTTCGCAACTTTAGCTGCAGCTTATATAGGAGAATCTATGGAAGGTCATCATTAACCAAAACTATTTTTTGATAGACCATTATTCAAAATCATTGTACTTAAGATGTAATATATCTTAGATGAAGCAATTTATTAAAGTAATGAGAACTATTTTTAATGTATAATAGAATGATACTCTTTATTCCCTAGATAAAAATTATGGATGAATACTAAGAATATATATTTTTATCTCTTTTATCTCCCAAGAATAAGAGATGTAGACTCTTAGTATCCATGTCAGAGAAGAAATATATACATAAGACGAATAAACAAGTTTTCAATTGGAATTGAATCGATTATAATTGATCCACAAGATGTTCTGGAATAGAATAATTCCTATTATTTTTCTCTCTCTTCCAGAGAGAAAAATAATATCTACTAAAAAAAGTATCTCAGAATAATCTTTTGAAGAGTCAAATGGAATCGATCTTTTTTAATCTGACATCTTAGCTTGATTTAATCCATATCTTTTTAACCCAATTAATATAATCTGATTGGAACCAAGGTTATGGAAAGAAAAATATTCATTCATCGAATGATATTATCACTTCAATAAGAGATATTTGACTCACTTATTGTTTTAACCAGATTATCCCGATATCTTGAGTAAGCAAGATATAGAAGATTCTTGTGATATAACTATTTATTTCTTTACTAGAAGGAGATTACTATGAACCCTTTGATTTCTGCGGCTCCTGTTATTGCCGCTGGATTAGCTGTAGGTCCTGCTTCCATTGGACCTGGTATCGGTCAAGGTACCGCAGCAGGTCAAGCTGTAGAAGGTATTGCGAGACAACCAGAAGCAGAAGGTAAAATTCGAGGTACATTATTGTTAAGCTCAGCATCTATGGAAGCTTCAACTATTTATGGATTAGTTGTAGCTTCAGCACTTTCATTTGCAAATCCTTCTGTTTAATCCGAAGCATATTTTGAATTTCATATACTTGAAAAACCCTCCTCTAATAATTCCATCGGATTAGTCGATTTTTTGGGGGAGGGAACTAATAATAATGGGAGAATACTGGGTTCCCTCCTTCTATCCAGTTAATAAAAAAAAAATAGTATTGATTTTTGTAGAAGGTAGTGTAGCAAGCAAATCATTTATCTAATCCTGTTTCGAAAGGAGTCATATTTGGGATTAAGAGGGTCTCTTTATCTAAATCCATGATTTCAAATAGGTTCTAGGAGAGAAAGACTATTTAAGACTTAGATAGCCTTTTATGGGATATTTTATGGTACATAGGATGTTAAAATTATGATTCATTTGAATATACTTTATTGGCCCCCCGCTGGAGGTTTCGGTTTAAATACCAATATCCTGGAAATCAATATAATAAACTTAGCTGTGGTGTTAGGTGTATTAATCTATCTCGGAAAGGGAGTGTGTGCGGGTTGTATATTCGAATAATATGACTGGATTTTTCCAATCGCATCTCATATAAAATGAAGTGCAAATTCCCAACGAATGACTTATTCGAATGATTTATTCGAGAAGAATATATAAGAACTAGAGCATTTCGTAACATCGGAAGAAAACTTTTTCTTTCCCAACTTGAATGGGAATATTATTAATATGGTTAAAGCCAAACTGCTTGAAGTCTAAGCAATGACTGGGGTTTTCTTTCCCCCACTGTGTAAAGGTATGAATACATGGTTGGAGAATTTTTTGATATATAACACTCATATCAAAGATTTTTGAATTATTTCCAAAATAATTAATATCTCCTCGAACTAACCGGAAGCGGTTTACAATGCTGAATTGACAACCTATCTAAAATAAAGATTATTCGGAAAGAACAACTTTGCTGACAATGAAGAAGTAATCTTGTCAGAAGAACCCTCGAGAATCTTCAGGTTCTATTAATTTCATTACGAATCAAACCGAAATAGAGGATATGAATAAAGAGGGCAAGTTCGTGGAAACAATAAATTTTTCTATTTCATTGGAAAGCACGAGCAGGAAAGCCGAATGAATTGAAAGATTCATGTTCGGTTTGGGAAGGGATTATTAATCCGTAAAAATCAGCGATCTATAATCTACTTTCATTAAACAATTTATTAGAAAATCGTAAGCAAACAATCTTAAATACCATTCGTGATGCGGAAGAACGATATGAAGAAGCTACTGAGAAGCTTAACCAAGCTCGGACTCGTTTGCAACAAGCAAAAGTGAAAGCAGATGAAATTCGTGTAAATGGACTTACACAGATGGAAAGAGAGAAACAGGATTTGATAAATGCTGCGGATGAAGATTCAAGAAGATTAGAAGATTCAAAAAATTCTACTATTCGTTTTGAAGAACAACGAGCAATCGAACAAGTTCGACAACAGGTCTCTCGACTTGCTTTAGAGAGAGCTCTAGAGAGTCTAAATACCCTTTTAAATAACGAATTGCACTCACGCATGATTGATTATCATATTGGCCTACTCAGGGCCATGGAAAGCACAACTGATCAGTTCTTATAGGTCTTATTTTTCAAAAGATAATTGATAGATACTAATGGTAAACACAAATATTCGACCTGACGAGATTAGCAGTAGTATCCGTAAAGAAATCGAAGGATATACTCAAGAAGTAAAAGTTGTTAATGTTGGTACTGTTCTTCAAGTAGGAGATGGTATTGCCCGTATCTATGGTCTTGATAAAGTAATGGCAGGTGAATTGGTAGAATTTGAAGATGGTACAGTAGGCATTGCTCCGAATCCAGAGTCAGATAATGTGGGAGCTGTATTAATGGGGGATGGTTTAACCATACAGGAAGGGAGTTCTGTCAAAGCAACAGGTAAGATTGCTCAAATACCAGTCAGTGATGCTTATTTAGGTCGTGTCGTAAATGCTCTAGCCCAACCTATTGATGGTAAAGGTCAAATTCCAGCTTCTGAGTTTAGACTCATTGAATCTCCTGCTCCAGGTATTATTTCGAGACGTTCCGTATATGAACCCATGCAAACAGGACTTATTGCTATTGATTCTATGATACCTATAGGACGTGGTCAACGTGAATTAATTATTGGGGACAGACAAACAGGGAAAACAGCAGTAGCTACGGATACTATTTTGAATCAGAAAGGTCAAAATGTTATATGCGTCTATGTAGCCATCGGTCAAAAAGCCTCTTCTGTCGCTCAAGTAGTAAATAACTTTGAAGAGCGCGGTGCAATGGAATATACAATTGTGGTAGCAGAAGCTGCAAATTCTCCCGCTACCTTGCAATATCTTGCTCCCTATACCGGGGCAGCTTTAGCTGAGTATTTCATGTATCGTAAACAGCATACTCTGATCATTTACGATGATCTTTCCAAACAAGCACAAGCTTATCGACAAATGTCTCTTCTATTACGAAGGCCACCTGGGCGAGAAGCTTATCCAGGAGATGTCTTCTATTTGCATTCCCGTCTCTTGGAAAGAGCAGCTAAATTAAGTTCCCAATTGGGAGAAGGAAGTATGACTGCTTTACCTATTGTTGAAACTCAAGCTGGAGATGTCTCAGCGTATATTCCTACCAATGTAATTTCTATTACGGATGGACAAATATTTCTATCAGCTGATTTATTCAATGCTGGAATTCGACCTGCAATTAACGTTGGGATTTCTGTATCCAGGGTAGGTTCGGCCGCTCAGATTAAAGCGATGAAACAAGTAGCTGGTAAATTGAAATTAGAATTAGCTCAATTTGCAGAATTAGAAGCTTTTGCACAATTTGCTTCCGACCTTGATAAAGCCACTCAAAATCAATTGGCAAGAGGTCAGCGTTTACGTGAGTTGCTTAAACAATCTCAATCAGCTCCATTGGCTGTGGAAGAACAAGTAGCTACTATCTATACCGGAGTAAATGGATTTTTGGATAAATCAAAGGTTGAGCAAGTAAAAAGATTCTTGGTTCAGTTACGTGAATATATAACAACGAATAAACCTCAATTTGGTGAGATTATACGTTCTACTAAGATGTTTACAGAACAAGCAGAAAATATTCTTAAAGAGGCTATTGAAGAACATATTGAACTCTTTTTACTTCAGGAGAAGTAAAAAATAGCTCATTAGTAAATGGAAATAATCAAGAATAGATTGAAATAATTGTTAATGACAATATTTCAATCTCTGATTAAGATTCTTACGTCCAATAGGATTTGAACCTATACTAAAGGTTTAGAAGACCTATGTCCTATCCATTAGACGATGGACGCTTTTATCTGTTCAGTAGAATATGAAGGATATATCGTAAACAAACACTACTATTTGTTTACGATATATCTAGAGAATCGGGGAAAAACGAGAAGTCGATAGAATGGTATCTTGAGTTGACAAATTATTTTGTCTCTTTTTTCTTCCTTTTCTCACTACAAAGGATTGAGAGAACATTACGTTGATTGATTGAATATTATCAGCGGGTAGCGGGAATCGAACCCGCATCACTAGCTTGGAAGGCTAAGGGTTATAGTCGATAATAGCTATATTATCTCTAATTCAGAACCGAACATGAAAATATCTTTTCATTCGGCTCCTTTACGGAAAAACCTTTCTTTCTTTATGTAAATTTTTATTGAAAGAATTGTATCCGTAACATCTATGTTAGTCGATCCATATCTCAATTATTTGGATATACACTTTCTAGATGATCCCTGTAGAAAGAGAAAATAGTCCGGTTTTACCATTCATTTTTTCTTCCAGACTTGATCAGAAAAGACTCTTTCTAGTTACTTCGTTCTTTATTTCTATCGACTCGAATCGTTAGGAGAATATTGTTCACCGAGCTAATCATGAAATACTAATAATCTTAGTAAACTAAGATTATTTTTTCTATAGCTATTTAGCTCCAATCTACTAAAAGATTAAAGATTTAGTTACGATGAAATAAATATTTTAGATGGCTATCCTTGGATTAATATCGACTAATCAATTTGAAGATATTCTTTATTTTGAGAGCATTCCGCTTTGTCATTTGAAGTACCCAAACAATTAAATTGTTTCAGGTGATTATAACAGGAATGACGCTATTCCCTATAGTATTTAGGAGAAAGTATTCAAACCTTTATAGAAATAAAGTTTTCAATTGAAAATAAATTCAATTTGAAAGATCCCTCAACTATTTCAGTTGGGAATGGAACGAATCACACTTTTACCACTAAACTATACCCGCTATGTTAATAGCATATCACATACTATATGTGTTTGTCCATCATACGAAAAAGAGAAAATACAGAAAAAGATTATGAGGAAGAAGATTGGATCTCCATCCCCGGAGATCAAAAGGCTAGCAAAGGATTATTTTACTTCCGGAGATGGTTCAGTAAGGTCACAAATTTCCTTTTCGAACTGCCAACAAAGCAATTACTAATGGTCCTGATACGACTATTAAAGCTAAAACAGTAAGTTGTGCAACAATTTCTAGATTCATTAAAAAATCACCTCTTTATTATCTTCAAGTTATTCTACGAGAATATTGAATGAAATATCGTAGAATCAAAAGTTACCTCTCTTTTTATTTATGGAGTAGAAATAATTTCTGTTTTCAGATAGTCTGAAAGATCTTTATTACATCAATAATATCTATAGCCATAATAATATGGGATCGGTACAATAGAAGAGAGCTTATCCATTTATTGAAATGATAATCTTTCTAGAAATGGCTTAATTCTTCAATCAGATTGGACTAATTAGTGATCCATATAAATAGAATTGGGGAGAGAATAAAAGGATGACATCAATTTCAGACAGTCAAATTATCTTAGCCCTTATAAGTGCTTTCATAACAAGTATATTAGCTGTAAGATTGGGTTCCGAATTGTCTAGATAATTTGCTCGATGATTTATCTATCAAGAGACAGCCTGGCCAGTCCGTGGCTAGGCTGAGATAGATATATTTTCAGAAACATTGGGAATAATTACAAATAATAAGGAATAAGTCTTTTTAATATGTTGGTGTATTTTTTTTTTATCTCCCCAAGATACCCTATATATGACATAATTTTCCGTAATTGATAGTATCAATTCCGTACAGTATGGACTTTTACTCCAGTTTCATGATAAAGTTCTCATCAAATGATTCTTATCTCTTTTTGGAGAGATGGCCGAGAGGATTAAAGCGTCGGATTGCTAATCCGTTGTACAATTTATATGTACCGAGGGTTCGAATCCCTCTCTCTCCTTTCAATATATTAGTATTTTCTTATTGAATCTCAACTCGAATTTTTATTGAAACAAGTTATTCTTTACGTCCGGGATTACGTCCAGGATCGTTTGATAGAAATCCGAACACAAAAAGAGAAACGAAGAAAATAACCACTGTATAAACAAACAGCTTAAGAGTAAGCATGATCTAATCTCCAGGATCATTACTAGAAGTAGAATAGAATAGAATAGATTCTAAATATTTATACCATATATTCTTTTTACTTCAAAAGTAAAAAGGGGAATAATTCTGATGAAATCATAATAAAATAGAAAATGAAATTTGACCTGTATCTTTCAATGGAGTAAATCTTAGAAAGGATTAAGTTTTTTTATTTCCAGGAAATACTCTTTCCAAATGAAGTCGAATGGAGAAAGAGGGATTCGAACCCTCGTTAACCGGAGCTAAAACGATTTTCGAGATCGTCACAATAGACCACTCTGCCATTTCTCCTACAGATCTGAGAAAGAAACTATATATATATATTTTTTTTTCAATGCCGTGAGAAGAAGAGACAAACTTTCTAGAAGAGATAGCAAGAAAAAAATATTCTAATGATTTTTTTTTATTTCATTAAATCGATAGTGATTGCTCTAGCTCGGGTTAGTGTCTTTACTCACGCATAGAAATTGGTTCAAATTAAGATATACAATCTTTTCAAATTTTCAGATTCCCAGGGCGGACGTGAAAATAGAATCCGCCCTATAACATGAAATAATAAATAAAACAAAATATTTGATACAAAAATATTCTAGTTACCAGTGATTTATGATGGATAGTCTTAATAATCGTATATTATCCCATCTATTTGCAAAAATAACAAGTTGCAAGAATAACGGAAGGGAAAATTTGATGAGAAGATAAGAAAAATTATTATTTAAAACTTACAGCTGCTTGCCATACGAAAGCTAAGAGAAAAAAGAACAAAGGGATAACTGGCATCACATCCACGATTGGGTCGAAAATAGCATAAGCTTCAGGTAATTTGGCAAGAAAAGTATCAGTTAACTGAGAATTATTCTCTAGATAGATGTTAAACAGAACTAGCATTTTTATTCTCCAATAACGAAAGATTCTCTTTCAATATAACAATTATCGATCTATTAATTACTCCTCTCGATACATATAATCAGAGGGATTTTATTTCGAACGAGATAATAGATTCTTACAATATTTTACTGAATTCGATAGATAAATAGCTAATAAATGTATCTGTTTACTCTTTTATTTATTCCGCAAATTACCATGGTTTATGATACTCCAAACAACTAGTATCTATTTTTCAAATTCAAGCATTCTAGAAATAGATACTAGTTGACATATATATTGATATAGAAGATAGTACTAATGTCAGTTGTTTTTGGGGCGTGGCCAAGTGGTAAGGCAGCGGGTTTTGGTCCTGTTATTCGGAGGTTCGAATCCTTCCGTCCCAGATCATTTTTCTAGATAGAAATCTTTCTGACTCACTCTCCTCTTTTTTCTAATCGAAAATGAGAATGGGATAAAAACAATATCTCTCTTTTCATTCTCTGTTGGTAGATACTAAAATCTATATTATGATACTAAGCCAAATATGGCAAGAGATATATTTTTGTGATTGAAATAGGAAGGAAACATATTACTACTAATAATAATCTATGAAATTAGCTTATTGGATGTATGCTGGTCCTGCTCATATCGGTACCTTACGCGTAGCTAGTTCGTTCAAAAATGTCCATGCTATAATGCACGCTCCTCTGGGAGATGATTATTTCAATGTAATGCGTTCTATGTTAGAAAGAGAACGAGATTTTACTCCAGTAACCGCTAGTATAGTAGATCGTCATGTATTAGCACGTGGCTCGCAAGAAAAAGTTATTGACAATATTACTCGAAAAGATAAAGAACAACGTCCTGATTTGATTGTATTGACACCTACATGTACTTCCAGTATATTGCAGGAAGATCTACAAAATTTTGTTTCTCGAGCATCCATCTCTTCCGATTCTGAGGTAATTCTTGCGGATGTTAATCATTATCGGGTCAATGAACTCCAAGCAGCAGATAGAACTTTAGAACAAATAGTCCGATATTTCTTGAACAAAGCTCGTAGACAAGGAGTTTTGGATCGATCCATAACAGATACACCTTCTGCAAATATAATTGGTATTTTTACATCGGGATCTCATAATCAACACGATTGTCGTGAATTAAAACGTTTATTACAAGATTTAGGAATTAAGGTTAACCAAGTAATTCCTGAAGGAGGATCTGTTGAACATCTTCAAGATTTACCAAAAGCTTGGTTTAATATAGTTCCGTATCGCGAAGTAGGTTTAATGACAGCCAAATATTTAGAAAGAGAGTTTGGGATGCCTTATATATCTACAACTCCTATGGGGATTGTAGATACGGCTGAATTTATTAGACAGATGGAGAAATTTGTTAATTCCTTCCTATCAAAGGAAAAAGTCAATTATGAATCATATATTAATTATCAAACTCAATTTGTTTCTCAAGCTGCTTGGTTCTCAAGATCTATCGATTGTCAAAATTTGACGGGAAAAAAAGTTGTAGTCTTTGGTGATGCAACCCATGCAGCTTCAATTACTAAAATACTTGTTCGAGAAATGGGTATTCATGTCGGTTGTGCAGGTACGTACTGTAAACACGATGCGGAATGGTTTAATGAACAAGTTCAAGGTTTTTGTGACGAAGCGTTAATTACGGAGGATCATACTGAAGTTGCTGATACGATAGCTCGTATAGAACCGTCTGCTATATTTGGGACGCAAATGGAACGTCATATTGGTAAACGTCTTGAGATTCCCTGTGGAGTAATCTCTTCACCAGTTCATATTCAAAATTTTCCTTTGGGGTATCGCCCGTTCCTAGGTTATGAAGGAACTAATCAAATAGCTGATTTGGTTTATAACTCGTTTACTCTAGGTATGGAAGATCATCTTTTAGATATCTTTGGTGGTCATGATACTAAAGAAGTTATTACTAAGTCATTATCCACGGAAACGGATCTTACTTGGAATCCCGAGAGTCAGAGGGAATTAAATAAGATTCCTGGTTTTGTTAGGGGAAAAATTAAGAGAAATACTGAAAAGTTTGCGAGACAAGAAGGTATTACAACCATTACAGTTGATGTAATGTATGCAGCCAAAGAGGCTTTGAGTACTTGATAGAATCCAAAATCTTTAGCTGTTATAATATTGGATTTGCAATACAGAATCTATTGATATAGTAAGAGTCGATGAAAATTTGTTTTATTGAAATAATTTTAGTAATGGACATAACCAATAAATGAATCATTTAAATATTTAGATATTATGGTAAAACTTCGTTTAAAACGCTATGGTAGAAAGCAACGTGTGACTTGAAATTATGATTGTTTTTGTGGAGTATAATATCCACCTTTTCATATCCAGATGAAAATGTTCCTGTTTCAACTTTTGTTCAAATGTTTTAGCCAATGAAACTTGAATAAAAATCTCGGATTGATAAAGATATATATCTTTCCGATTTGGAAGTAGGGTCTATGGTTAGTTCGAAGCAAAAAAGCTAGTTCAACTTTGTTAGTCTACATCTTCTAGAATTCACTATAAAATCTTATGAAACTTCCAATAGTTTATTAATAGTCATAAAATGAGATCGTTGTGGGATAAGAAGATTCAATAATCTAATATCATATTTCGATATGATAGATTCATTACTCTGGTATCTCAAGAATCTAAGACAGAGATGAGAATATAAGAAAGAGGTGAATTTTCTATTTGCTATTGGGTGATTCGAAATGATTCTTGTTGCTCTCATTTCTTCGGATTAAATCCCACGGAGTAACCCTTTAACCTAATGATATAAAAAAAAATAATTATTTTTTTCGAACAAGAGAATCCTGAATAAAAGGTTAGAATGAAATGAATAAGATCTTTTTAGGGGTAAAAGACGACTCACGAAGTAAATGGAAATGAACTAATTTCTTGAGACATACATGAGTTATGAGTACAATCTCTGTATCAACGATACTGATGCGAAGAAAACGGTACAAATAAAAAAAACTATTTTTTTTTTATTTGTACCGTTTCCATCTAATGGAGATTGGAACTTAAGCCGTATGAAGAAAAAACTTCATATACGGTTTTATAGGGGGGATACTTTCGTTTACCTATCCTACTAAGCTACCTATCGAATAATTGCAATTGATGTTCAGTCCCGAAGAGAAGGAAGAGCTATTCAGGAAGTTGGTTTTTACAATCCACGGACAGATCAAACTCAATTAAATGTTTCTGTTATTGTTTCTTTTCTCCAAAAAGGAGCTCAAACTACCGCAACTGTTTATAATATCTTGAAAAAAGCAAGAGTATTTGAACAAATTGGGATCAATTCTTAGGAGAATCTAATGAATTCAGCTTATGTTGTTTTGCAAATGTTTCTTTACTATCCGTTCCTTTTCTTCCTACTCTATATCTATGGAGTATTCCTTGTCCCTATAAAAAATATTCTCTCTAGTAACAAACATTTACTATCCTTTTTCTCCTTCATAAGAAAAATTGATAGTCGCTCTTTCATTAGATGAACGTTACTGAAAATTTGAGTTAATAATAATGATAAAAAAAATAGATTGTAATTAAGGGAGTAAGCTCTCCAAATTATTGATTGATTTGGAGAGCTTAAAAAAAAAAAAATTATCGACTAGATCAGATACAAAAATTATTTTTTTTTTCTAATTCTTCTTTCCTAATGGATTGGCGATAGAAAGATTTTGATTCCAAAAGTTGAAAATTGTTATTAGTATTTGAGATTGATGGGATTGACAATACCATTTTATTCTCTTAAAATACTATAAGAATATATTTTTTTCTACCTCGGTCATCGTTCAAATGGGTTGCTAACTCAATGGTAGAGTACTCGGCTTTTAAGTGCGACTATGGGATTTTACACATTCCAATGAAGTAATATTTCATTAATACCGTTGGTGATATTTTCGAGACTACGACTAATCTCTAAAAAAAAAATTTGAGAGAGAATACAGCATGTCGTTCTAATTGTTATAGAATCTTTTTGATATCGAGATTGATTAATTGATAATGCATCAAGATGTACTCGACAAAAAATTTAATATTGAGATGAAACGACTCTAACTCTAGTAAGTAGAGTAAAAACATCTTTATGGAATGAAGATTCTGTGTAAGTCGAAGGAGTTAATGGATAAAGCTGATGGCTTGAATCAAAGGTAAGACCTGAAGAACGAGCTTCTGCTCAGAGATTCACTGTCTCGAGCTCTCTTTCTACTGATTAGTAGTTAAAACTGAATCAGTAACTAATAGGAGAGAGGTTTGTCCGTCCCTAAATTCATAGGACGATGCTACTGCAGATGGATCCTAAATACTCAACAAAAATGTGTAAAATAACCAGTGTGCTAACTAAATAAGAGTCTTTTCTTAGAAGTTAGGAGAGCAATCAATCTCAGAATAATTAATTCAATTTATTGTGATAATGAAGTGTTGTATCGATAATTTATTGAGATTCTACACAATATTCTATACGATAGAAATAAAAAACTCATCAAATTGGTTAATTAGTTGAATAGATTGCACTATGTAATATCTCGGATTATTTCTATGAAAAACAGAGATAGAATTTTAGTCAAGATTGAGAAATTACGAAAAAGAAAAGACAGTCTATGTCAACAACGTTTCTTATATACTATTCTCTTTCAAGAGGATATTTATGCAATTGCTTATATCCGTTCTTTGAAGAAATCAAACATGAGCTTGATAGAGAATTCAGTCTTATACGAAAAATATAGTATAATCACGATAAAACGGTTGATTAATCAATTACGTCAACAAAATTTTCTCAAAATATTTTTTCGAGATTGTTATCGAAATCAATTGAATAATCCTAAAAGTCATCCATATAATAAGTTATTATTAGAGGGACTACTATTGATATTAGAACTTTTCTTTCCAATATCGATCCAACCAGGAAAAAATGAATGGAAAAGTCTTCAATCTATTCATTCGCTTTTCCTTTTCATGGAGAACAAATTCCTACATTCTGATTCTGTTTTAGATATAAAGATACCCCAATGTCTTCATCCAGAGATTCTTATTCGAATCTTTCGTCGACAAATTCAAGATACTCCGTTTTTGCATTTATCGAGATCGATTCTTCATGAATATCAGGATCCTATTACCTCAAATACGTCTATATCTCTTTTTCCCAGAAAACAAAATAGTTTATTGATTTTTCTTTGGAATTATTATGTATACGATTTTGAGTATCTAGTAGTCTCTTCATGGAAACGATTTTCCCGGTTACATTCGAGATTTTCCCCGGATCGAATTGATCGAACTCATTTTGATCGGAAGATAAAACATGTTATAAGACCTTATTGGAAAATTTCTTCAAAGATCTCTTCTTTCACGAAGAATCCCTGTATCCATTACGTGAGATATAAAAATCATTCTGTTTTAGCTTTTCAGGGGACTCATTATTTGGCAATAAAATGGAGAAACTATCTTTTCAATTTTTGGCAATATCATTTTCATTGTTGGGTTCAACCCCATCGAATCTTTATCAAAAGGTTCTCTAGGAATAGTTTTTTTTTCCTAGGCTATATCCTAGGAATTCAAACGAGAATTAACAAGGTTCAAGCCGAGATGGAAGATGAATTACCTATTACTTGCCTTGTTACTAAAGAATTATGTCCCATCATACCAATTGTATCATTAGTTAACTCCTTAGCAAGGGAGGGTTTTTGTAACAATTTAGGACGTCCCGTTAGCAAATTATCCTGGACTACTTTAACAGATGATGATATATTGAAGAAATTTGATCAGATTTGGAAGAGCGTATATTACTACTATAATGGTTCAATCAATAAACATGGATTATTCAGATTAAGATATATATTTAGATTTTCCTGTGCCAAAACGTTGGCTTGTAAACATAAGAGTACAACACGTATAGTTTGGAAAAGATTCGGTCTAAATTTCTTTCTCAGATCTTTTTCGAAAAAACCTGAGTTAGTTAATTCGTCTGTTTCAATATATTATTTGCATAAGAGAAGATTTTGGGATTTAGACATTATTCAGATCAATCCATTAACTATTTCGTTACGAGAGAGATATAATTAATATTTCTTTAGCCTGAATTCTCTGAAAAAAAAAAATGTTCATGAAGCAATTCAATAAATTGATAACTTATCAATTTTTTCTAAAGGACTAAGAATCATTATGAGAGAAATACACAGAGAAAGCCGTGTGCTTTGAAAATTGCAAGCACGGTTTGGGAAGAGATTTTTCTGTTTCTAATGAAACAAAAAATAATCTACTTTCATCCGACTAGTTCCGGGTTCGAGCCCCGGGCAACCCAATTGGGTTCTATCCCATATTTTTATGTCTTCTCAATTTCCAGTTACCTGAAATATGGAGTATGAATGGCTCTGAAACAGTAGATATATATATCTACTGTTTTTTTCCCAGAAATAACAAATTCGTTCGGATATTAATGTTCGTTCCGGGTACTGCAAGAAATAATATTATGATTCAATTTTTTTTTTTTATTTCTCTTACAAAAGCATATTTTACAAGTATTTTAAAAATATAAAAATTTGATCTAATCCCTCATTTTATTTTATCTCAATCCCTCAAATAAGAAATAATGAGAGATTGAGAGAGAGAGGGGAAAAACAAATATATTCATCGAAATGCTTTTTTTTTCTCATTTCAAGTTAATTTGATCGAAATAAGTTGACATTTATAGATAAGTTGTGTTATACTATAAAATAACAAGCTCATTTAGCAACTAGCTTATTTGCTTGGGGAATTATCAATTGCCTTAAAAACCAAATATTACCATGACCGCAAGTTTAGAAAGACGCGAAAGCGCAAGCTTATGGGGTCGCTTCTGCGACTGGATCACCAGCACTGAAAACCGCCTTTACATCGGATGGTTTGGTGTTTTAATGATTCCTACCCTATTAACCGCAACCTCTGTATTCATCATTGCTTTCATCGCAGCTCCTCCTGTAGATATTGATGGTATTCGTGAGCCTGTTTCCGGTTCTCTTCTTTACGGAAACAACATTATTTCTGGTGCTATCATCCCTACTTCTGCAGCTATTGGTTTACACTTCTACCCAATCTGGGAAGCAGCTTCTGTTGATGAATGGTTATACAATGGTGGTCCTTACGAACTAATCGTTCTTCACTTTTTACTTGGTGTAGCTTGCTATATGGGTCGTGAGTGGGAACTTAGCTTCCGTTTAGGTATGCGTCCTTGGATTGCTGTTGCATATTCAGCTCCTGTTGCAGCTGCTAGCGCTGTTTTCTTGATCTATCCTATCGGTCAAGGAAGTTTCTCTGACGGTATGCCTCTAGGAATTTCTGGTACTTTCAACTTCATGATCGTTTTCCAAGCTGAGCACAACATCCTTATGCATCCTTTTCACATGTTAGGTGTAGCTGGTGTATTCGGCGGCTCTCTATTCAGTGCTATGCATGGTTCTTTGGTAACTTCCAGTTTGATCCGAGAAACTACTGAGAATGAGTCTGCTAACGCAGGTTACAAATTTGGTCAAGAAGAAGAGACTTACAACATTGTAGCTGCTCACGGTTACTTTGGACGATTAATCTTCCAATATGCTAGTTTTAACAACTCTCGTTCTCTACACTTCTTCTTAGCTGCTTGGCCCGTAGTAGGTATCTGGTTCACCGCTTTAGGTATCAGCACCATGGCATTTAACTCAAATGGATTCAACTTCAACCAATCTGTAGTTGACAGTCAAGGTCGTGTAATCAACACCTGGGCTGATATTATTAACCGTGCTAACCTAGGTATGGAAGTTATGCATGAACGTAATGCTCACAACTTCCCTCTAGATTTAGCTTCTGTTGAAGCTCCTTCCATAAACGCATAGAAGAAAAAAGTAGCTAACATGGTGTTATTTATTAAATAATCAGATATAGTTAAAACCGACGTTCTGGTTTTTGATCCCTCACACCTGGGCCATAATTACCTGGGTTATAACCCGTGTTACTCATAGAAACAAATTTATTAAAACCTTTCGTCAAAAAATCACTGCTATTCGCAATGATTTTTGACTACGCAAATATTTCAGAACTTAGTTGAAAGGCTCGAGAACCTTTCAACTAAGTTCTGAAATATTTGAAAAACAAACCTCAACATTATTGAAAAAAAAAAATTAGTTACTATTTACTAATTCTTAAAAATTTATTCGATTTTTTTATTTTTTTTTTTCATAAAACAAAAAATTTCGTTATGTATTCACCTGAAAAAGAAGTTTCTATCGATTGAAAAAATAAATGAAAGAACTGAAAGATTCTTCTTTGTATCTCCCTCCCCATGGCTGGAAAAAAAGAAGGCGGACGTAGCCAAGTGGATTAAGGCAGTGGATTGTGAATCCACCACGCGCGGGTTCAATCCCCGTCGTTCGCCCATAAAAAGAAATAGCATAATAAGCTTATTTGAATCTGATAGAGACGAATAAGCAAAAAAGACTATATAGAGAAAAATATTTTGATATCAAATATATTGATATAAACTATATCTTGTGTTATCATAGATATTATCTATTGAAATAAAATAGATAATTGATATAATATTACTGTATCAGTAGTGAAAAAGAAAGAGAAAGAAATGGAACAAAATTTAGTCAGAAACACATCTTCTTTGTCTGAGATCCCAGATCTGAAAGAAATAAATAATATTCAAAATATTTTGATATTATTGACAAGATTCAATCTAGTAAGGTTTTTATTCGGAATATTTTTCAATCTCGAATATATTGTTAAATTCTTTGATTTCCGTATCTTGAGTTCGCTAATTCTGCGTGATCTACGCAGTTCGAATAATCAAAGAAATAAATTTCTGCTAAAACTTTTATTATTACTTATAATACCAATTTCTTTATATCGTTTAAATACCAAGAGTCTGGTTGAAAGGAAATATTTAGATTTAGCAAAAATAGTTAATGGATATGGAAATAGTAATAGAGTGAGAGAGAGATTAAAAGAACATTTTGAATCGTCTTATTCTTTTATTTCTCCAAATATCTGTTTTTCTTCCAATAAAGAGGCAAATACGTTTCCTATAGGTTTACGGGGATACTGTTCCGATAGTCCCCCGACGAAGGAACAACCATACGGAATAATACCTGTATCTAATACTATTGATTTTTCAGATTCGGATTGGTGGAAATCGTGGATTATTAGAGATATACTACCTAGTTGGAATATATCTCAAAGCAAAGTTAATAAAGTTCAGATGTTATTGAGTGAAAAAAGCATAGAAAATTTGAAATTTTTTTTTGAATTCTATATAAACACCATCCTTTGTAAGCCTTATGATTGGAAATATGATTTCGATCTCTATTTCGTAATGAATAGAAATCAAAATAGAAATCAAGATGAAGAAATTGATTGGAAACAAGTAAATCGTTTGAACGATACTTTATTTTCCTCCGCAATAGTTGCTTTTTGTGATAAGATCTTGTTCGAGGTAGAAGGTTCTTTGAATCGGCAAGGATATCAATTAGATATAAATCCTAAATTTAATGAAAAATATTTATCCCATATCTATATTTCATTGTCTCGTAGAGAAATAAAAAATTGGATAGATCTTATTCGATCCAAAGGTTGGACCTTTTTCCAAGATTATGCGGAATTTTATATATGGCAATCGTATTCTAATAAAATTTCTCCTTGGAACGGAGATCGACACTTATTAGATCGTGCGAGGCATATATTAAGAGAAAGATTTGTTGAACCCAATGATTTAGGGGAAGATCAATCGATAACTAAAATACAATATTTCTTATCAGATATTATATATAATTTTTCAAAATATATATTATCGAGAATAGATAAATTCAACCAACTAGAAGAATTTAAAAAGGGATTTAGAGATGATTCAAGTTTGATCACAAAGGATATCTTTGATAATAAAAAGATTATTGAAACCTATAAGAGTAATCATATTGAAAAGAATTTGTTAGAAAAAGAAAAAGAATCAACTTCTTCGGAAAGAATTTATGGTACTATAAATCCTTTTATAAGATTCGGTTCCTACAATATTTCATTATTCCGGAAATGGAATTGGAAACAATTCCTAATTTCAAATTATTTACCAACTAATATTGAATATATTAAAGAGTTAAATGGAGAATCCCATTTTTCAGATATCTCATTTCTTATTAAAAATGAGAAGGAATATTTGGAGAACAAAATATTTTCAGAATCTAAAGATTCTGCTATAGTGGACCTATTCCCGACCGAAAGACGACTATTTAATAATACTATTCCGAAGGAAATAAGATATGGTCTTTTGGATATATTGTCAATACATGAGCTAAATGGAAGTTTTATTAATAATAAACAATTTTTTGAAAAGAATCGATCATTCAAAACCCAAGAATATTTCTTATTTGATGATTCTGGATCGTCCGAAGCTAATCGAATAGTTGATTTATGGAAAATAAAAAGACATTTCGAGTATTCTTTCTTCAAGTCTTCGCTATCACCAAAAGATTGTTTGTCGGAATTAGAAAGATATTTAAATAACAAATATTCTTTTTTATTCTTGAATAAATTTTTATTTTTAGATAGTTCTTCTCCGATTTATTCAGTGGTTAAATTTTATGATAATAAAGATGATGTCCCATCCGATTATTCACGATTTCAAAAAACTTTCGTAACAAAGATAGATCAATTAATCTTAAGAATTACTAATCCGGGTCTTCTTCTTACTGAAGGATTCGGTGGGAATAGTAACCAATACAAAAGATTTTTTATATCGAGATCTGATTTATCAATTAATCAAATACTTTACAAGTATTTGAAAGTAAAAAATATTGAATATTTCAGTCAGAAAATTATGAAAGATCTTATCAGAGAGTATTTTGAGATTGGGGGAATAATTATTAAAAAAAACAAAGAGCAAATGGTCTCTTTATGGACACTTCCTCAACATCAAATTCGTCTATTTTGGGATGAGTTCAAAGAAAGGACTAATATATCTTTAATATCTTTATTGATTATTATTTATAAACAGAATCAATTAATATCTCTTTCATCAATATATACAGTTTATTCATATCAGTATATTCATATACTTCATAGTGATTATTTTTTCAGAGTTAAAAACAACTTTGAATTTTGGATTAATAATAATACTCTAAATCATTTGACAAAGAATATAATTAGTCAGGATTTAGTAAATTGGAAAATTAATCTAGAGAAATGGTTTAATCAATGTATTGTTCAAATCGATCAATATAAAGTTGTTTATCTGTATCTAAATGTTTATAAATGGCGTGATGAAAATGAAAACAGACAATGGAAATCTTTTTTTTCCTATATCATTTCTAATAAATATCCAATAATATCTGTTGAATCAAAAGTTTTTTTGAAAAATATACTGCTTTTGAGGAATGAAAAGATTAGCAAAAATCATTTTTCCAAATCTTTGTTTTTGACTAAAACGTTTATCAATAGATTTTTTGATTATTCATTTCCATATGTTATTGAACCTTGTCTTTATAAATTACAAGATATAGATCAATTCTTTTTTTATCGTTTCCCAAAATTACTAAAGATTCCAAGTTATATTGCTTCTATTAAAAATTTTTTTGAAAATGAAACTATTTTTTTAAACGAATCTAAATGTTATTTGGATGATAAAAATTTGGTATCATCAACTCGTCTTCAAAATTCGAGAGATAAATATCTTTCCAATTTCCTTTATAATGAAAATATTTGTATGGAAGGTTTGAATGATGAGTCAATTCTTGCGGGATCAAATGATTGGTTGAATGATGTAACGGTAACTAAAAAGATTTCACCAAAAAATTGTTTAGATAAATCAAATACATTAAAGTTTTTGGATTATTTATATAATCCCCGATTAAATTATAATGAGAGATTATGTCCTTTTGAGGGAAAAATTGTTATTAAAGGATACGATAGTACATATAAGGATATTCTGAATAATGTACCTATCCGTTCCAACCATCAGTTATTTTTATCTACTCAGATAAAACCATTCTATAGAGAAAAAGATACTATTTATTTTGTCCAATCACAAGTTTCTAAGAATTTAGTAGCTAGATCACAGAAATTTAATAGTCAAACTCTTGGTTATATTGATAATCTTTATAAACTATTAATAGCATTAACGCGATCTAATCTATTTTATCACGGAAATAAAAACTATTATTTTTTTGAAAAAGATTTTAAAAATCAATTACAAATAGTCAATTTTGACATAGGCCAATCTTTTTTTGAGGCGGATCGATCTAATCAGTATCAATCTTTTAGGACCAGTTCAAAGTTACAGGATGAATTTACTGAGTACCAACCTTATCCGGCGGATGAATCATTCCCTGAATTCCTTAGCAATTTGGAAAATCATAAGGTGCTTTATTGGTTGAGAAGATTTCTATTATATAGATATTTAACACCGAAATCTTTTCAAGAAATTATTGATAATAAGTTTTTGAAAGAAAAAAAGAAGGAACTTGAAACTATCCTTCTTAAGGAAGAATACATTATTCGTTCATTTTATCCAATAAACATCAATGAAGTACTGGATAGAATAAGTATATATAAAATATTTCAACAAGAAAATATCTCTAATAAATGGAGTTTATTTAAAAATTATACACCATGGTTTTTTACTCTCGAATGGTGGAAATATCTTAATAATCTAGTCTCAGAAACGTTTCCAGAAGTATTACTTAATACCAACGATCTGTTAGATTCGAATAGATCTTATATTATCAGATATATTGATAATTTATTGACTAGTCTGTGGTTAGAGTTGAAATTCAGATTGAAAAATGAGAACGTTGATTATTTAATATCTAAATTAGATTCTTTTTTTGTGAAGGAGATTTCGAATCGAAATAATAAGCTCTTTTTTAAATGGTCACTTCTAAGGTTTGTCAATAGTCATAATGTCGAATTCTCAGCTACTATATTATTATTAGTCTTTATTTATGGAATTTCACGACACTATTTACCTACATTATTAGGTTTTAATTCCATCTCTTTATGGAAACGCATTGAAATTATTAGATATTTAATGGATCCATTACAAGGATTTTATCTGAAGAAATTAATGCATTCTCCTTCAACAAAGTTCATGCAGACAAGAGATCTATTAATATATAGGGTCAACAGGATCTTCGAGTCCATAAACCATATGCCTTTCTATTTTTTTATAAAAGGCGAACTCGATACATGGTTATATCATAGGAATAGTTTAGATACCTTTCGACCTCGTAAGAGTAAATTGACACAACATTTAACAACAAACAAGATAATCTCTCATTATGGTTTAAATCTAATTTCTAGTTCTGACTTCTTTATAAAAGAACCAGGATTAAATTATTTACGATTTTTGGTTGAAATTTGTCAAAAAGATCTTATAAAATATCAAATTTGTAATTTTGAATCCGCAGAAAAATTTATTTTGTCTGCTCTTCAACAAAGAATTTTTTTTCCACAAATGATATGGCAAGATAATGGTCTCAATATTCCTTCTTATCAGACACCTGCTTCACTCCAATTAGGATCATTTCCTCCTAAGGGAATTCTATTAATAGGTGCTATGGAGACTGGACGATCATACCTGATCAAGAATTTAGCAGCAGACTCTTATCTACCTTCAATAAGGATATCTGTCAATAAACTCCTATACAACAAACCTGAATTTAAAAATACACCTGCAGCTATTCTTTCAAAACAAAGTTTACTTCGATTGAGTCTTATTTTCGAATTAGCAGAAAAAATGTCTCCTTGTATAATATGGATTCAAGATATTCATGAATTAAATATTAATCGATTTGGACATAGATTAGAAGCTGATCCAAAATTATTACTTTGTTCGGTATTAAAAAATATAACTAATAGTAGTTTCAATTCTTATACCAAGAATAGTATTGTTATTGCTTCGACCCACATGCCTACAAAAGTAGATCCAGCTATAATTTCTCCGAATCGATTGGACCAATTGATAAATCTTCGAATTCTTACGAATTGTCAACGTCAAAAAGAACTTCCAGTTCTTTTAGGTGTCAAGGGTTTTGATTTGAAAGCCGATCCAGCTTTTCTCAAAAAGCTTGGCTACAAGACTATGGGTTATAGTAAACGAGATTTATCAGTACTTGCTAATGAAGCATTATTAATCAGTATTACTCTAAATACATCGTTTGTTTGTAGTGATACAATCCGTTTATCTCTACATAAACAAGTTTCAGCTGTCACTTATACAGATAATGAATCTCGATTTAGTCCAAGATATGAAATCCTTTTTTATAAGATAGGAAAGGGTATCATACATAATACCTTGATAAATACTTCGTCTATAGACTTTTCATTTGTTCAAAATAACTTATTGAAGAGAAGGTTTTATTTTCTATCCAATTGGTATCTAGAGCCTGCTATTAGTGAATCGACTATCAAAGAATTCACTATACTTCCCCATATTTTGGGGTTTCTAGCTGGATCTGCAGCTCGGGATTCTTGGTTCATATTGGAAAACAAGAAAGAAAATTTTCTTTCTATTGATAAAGTTGTAGAAAATGATCTTAATTTATCTGTTGCTATTTTGGAAGGTCTTTTAACGGAATTTCCGTATCTGGAAGTATGTGAAAATAATTTGGAGAAAATTGTTATATCTCCTCCTCAATCCAAGGCAAGAAATTTTTTGAATATGATGCAACAAGGTCTTTCTTCGAATACTAATAAACAGATAGTAAGAAAGATAGATAGATATAAAAGTCTTTCTTCGGTTCGATCAAAACGAAATATACCACGTAGTATTGCTTGGTCCCCTAGGGTTTGGCGTATCAGTTTCCTCCGTAGTAATATCTACGAATCCATAAGAATACCCTCTGAGTCTAATCGTTTATACAATCTTATTGTATTTTATCAGAACCAGGATAAGCTTCCCAAAAGAAATTTTGATTTAAATAGGATCAAGTCTGGTCAAAGTGTGTTACATAAAAGAAAAGAACAATTTTTTGGTTATAAACGAAGTTTGGGAAATATGAGACAGAAACAGATACAAACTTTAGAAAGTCAGTTGGAAAATGTATTATTGAGAGAGCATTTTTTTAAATTAGGAATTTCTAACTCATCCACACAATATCAGACGCAGTATGATTCATCCTATCAATCAATACTATTTCTAGGAGGACGTTTTATTTGGAATTCTGCAGGTTTGATACATCCAAAAAATAATCTTGTTTTTTCACGTCTTGATCTATTTGCGAACGAAGAAACAGTTAGAAGGCTTTATATTACATATGGAGCAAGAAGAGATCGAGAAAGACATTATTCCAATGAAAAGATTAAACAATTTTTTCTTCATCGTGGATATGATAGAAATTTAATGACTAAATTGGTTATTAATTGGTGGAAGAGATTACCTTTTGCGGAAAAAAAATATTTCGAATTTTTTAATAATAATCAAATGATGATGACTTTTTTGCAATATCCACAATTATTTTCTTCTGTTTATTTGCACCAAGACCGTTTATTAGAAAATTTACAAGAAAAATATGCTCGTTTTAATCTTTTGATTCATAGACAAAGGTGGATTAGATCAAATCGTTTATTACTCAATGATTTAAGTATTTATAACATGTTGTTTGAAAGTTATCAATATTTATTAAATCTATTCCTGTCGAATAGATCTTTGCTGATTCAACTAACAAAGATATTAGTTGATAAAAAACTGATTTTACCGAATGAAATTCATGATATTTTATATGATTTGAAATAAATATGGAGTAAGATCGAAATAACTAAAAATA